ACTTGAAGCGAAGCATATCTTATTTAAATGTAAAGATCATATTTCTTTATTTGTAAAATATGAACGTTCAACGACTAATAGATGAGTTCATAATAGAACAAAAATTCTGACAAGAGCAATTGGGATCTTACATTATTTTATTGTAAGATTACAGTTTTTAATTACAATAATTGTATGAAATAATATGGCCTGACTTAATTTAATTTTTTTTATGTATGCGCCAATCACACCAGTGTTATTTGAATATTCTTATATAAATAATAACAAAAGAAAACCCGGCTCCTAATAAAAAAATATATTTTTTATAAGGCCCAGCGCACCCCTTGTTGGTGCGCGCGGGGCTATAATTTTAATGTTGAATCCAAGCGGTTTTACACTAAAACAACTCCTTTGTATGATTCTAAATTTAATTTTAAACAAGGTATTAACATAGAATTAAATGAAGATTTACGTATCTTGCATTCACTATACATAAAAGATTTATTTAAAGATAGAGCAGTACCAGTAATTCCTTTTGATTCTAATTTAATTTTAGCAACTTGTAACTTAGGGGACATAGAAGAAAGATCAGCCTTTTTTTCTTTTTTTTTATAAAAAAAAAAAGACGAGAATGGGGTTCTAAAGGTGGAATATATATTATAGAATATAAATATAATCCTCTTATTTATTATATAGGTAGAACTACTCTTATAAAAAGAAGAATGAATAATCATATTAAAGCTGAAAGTAATAGTAAATTTCATGTTTTTTTAAATTTAATTGGCTTAGATCATTTTAAATTTTCCATTCTAGAAATTTGTTCTCCATCACCCCGCAGGGGGGTACATATTGGTGAACAAGGTAAAAGAGAAAATTATTACCTTCAAAAATTCTTACCTATATTAAATACAACTTTTTCATCTTCTTATGTTGAATCTGCTATTTATACAAGTTTAACTAATAAATTAATTAGTTTAAAATCTATGTATGATAATCCTAAGGATACTAACACACAAGTAAGTAATAAACCTATTACAATATTTGTATATTCTTTTGATGAAGATAAAGGTATAAACTCTATATATGATAAATATGATAGTATGGTTGAAGCAAGTAAAATAGAAAAAATTGCTTATAATACTTTATTATTATTTAGAGACACTAATGTACCTTTTAGAGGGAAATTATACTATACTAAAACTATAATAGATTTTAATTCTACATTGGATCAAATTAAAAATAATTTAAATGATGTAAAAATTTATAGCAATATTGCTATAAAAGTATGAGCTTATGACGCTAAAACTTTAACTTTATTAAAGGGTAGCCCGTTTCAATCTAAATCTCAAGCAGCTAATCATATAGGTATTAGTCGGGATGTTGTTAATTATTTTATAGACACAAAAAAACCAGAGGGAGTTAAAGGAACTTATTTATTTAGTAAGCCGCTTGAAGGTATAGAAATAAAAAACCTAAAAGAACTTTCAGAATCTATTACTTTAGGTAATAAAGTGAAAGTTTGAGCATATGATGCTAAAACATTAGATTTAATAAATAATGAACCCTTTTTTAGTATATCTGTAGCTTTGCCTTCGGCACAGGATTATTTTAATGTAAATTATAGAACAATTAGCCGTAATTTAGACACAAAAATTTTTACAAAACAAAATAACATGCTTGTCTATCTATTTAAAAAAGAAATTAACTTAGATTTAAAAACAGAGTTAAAACTCACTCAAAATTTTTATAGTGTTCGTACAGAAGTATGGGTATATAAATTAGATGAAAAAGCAAAATTATATTTATTACCTAATCAACCTTTTAAAGCAAAAAAGGAAGCTGCGCGTGAATTACACATACATAACAATAAAATTAATGAATATTTGGATACAGGTAAAGAATATAAAGGATACTTTATATATAGTTCACCTGTTTAAAATACCATGTTTTATTCATAAAATAATAAAAAAAAATCATATAAGTCATCAGTTCCACATTATTCTTTTTTTACTTTAACGTATTTAAACCGTCTTAATTAAATAAATTAAGATTAAGACATAGTCTGAACCAACTAGTAATAGTTGGAAGTAGAGCTTAAATAACTCTACGGTAACAACATTGGAAGTGCTAATAGTAAATATGCTTTCTTAGGTTCTTTAAGAAGTACAGCTCAGTTAATTAGTTATGAATTAATTTTAAGTTCTGCTATTTTACTAGTTATTATGTTAACAGGTAGTTTTAATTTAACTGTTAATGTAGAATCACAAAGAGCAGTTTGATTTATATTTCCCTTATTACCTATATTTTTAATATTCTTTATAGGATCTGTAGCAGAAACTAATAGAGCTCCTTTTGATTTAGCCGAGGCTATTTCGTTCCCATGATCCCTTGATATCGCTACTAAAATTTAGATAAAGAGGGAAAAGGGAATAGATTTTTTCACTAACTTAAAGATTTGGCCTCTTTAAATTTCGCTATATGCTGGAAACCCCTAAAGATTTAGATACGATAATTAACATTATTTGTGGCCTGTGCTAGAGGTATATGTTAGTAAGATTACGTGAAAATTCTCAAATATGTTATAATGGGCAATCAGCAGGAAACCAGAGTAAAAAAAAATTTTTTTTTTTACATGTGGGATCCTCAGAGACTACACGCGAAAATACAAAAACTTTTTTTTTATATATGATATAGTCCATACATATATGAAAGTATATGTGGTATATGAAAATAGTAAAACATCCGTCTAATTTTTTTACCCTTCGGCCTAGATTTTAAAAAATCTTATTTTTTACAAATTCAGTTTTGTAAAAAACTAGCCCAGCTAGTCCTGTATGTTTTCTTTGAAAACAAAGAAAGGTTGAAAAAAAAAGTAATAAATTGTTGAGTATAAATTGATGTAGAAATTATTCAACCTTAAAACCTTCAAATTTAGATACACCTACACCTATTTTAACTATAAGTAATTTGCAAGATAAAGATAATGTATTATCTAATCGTAAGCTTCTCTCAAATAAAGGAGGTATATATAGTTTTATCAATAAAATTAATGGTAAACAATATATAGGTAGTGCAAAAGATTTATACTTAAGGCTAAATGAACATTTAACTAAAAGAAAATCTAATAGTGCTTTACAAGCTGCTATATTAAAATATGGTTTAGATAATTTTGACTTCTGCATTTACGAGTATTTTTCTTACGAAAACAAATCTACTAGTTTTAAGTTATTAACTGATTTAGAAAGTATGTATATTAAGAAATTTGAATTTAGTAATTTATATAATTTTATGAGAAGCGCAACTAGTCTAGAAGGTTACAAACATACAGATGAAGCTAAGGAAAAAATGGTGAAAAGGTTCGAAAATAAATTGAACCATCCTTTTTTTATTGCCGGAGGCACCAAAACATCACAATGAAAAATCTAAAAGTTTAATCAGTAAACCTGGAACATTAAATCCTATGTTTGGTAAAACTCATTCAGAAGATACTAAAGATCTTATGAGGAGTAAAAAGAAAAAATATTCTAATGGTGTAGGTCTTTACGATTTAGATAATAATCTTATAAAAAGATTTGATTATGCTTCAGATTTAGCAAAATATCTAAATGTGTCTAAAGTTACCGTAAGTAAATATATAAATAAAGGTTTGATTTGGTCTTTTTTTTTTATAAAAAAAAGAGAAGGAAAACAAATACTACTTAAAAGTTAATCCTATTGACGAATAAGTAGATATTTTTTTTTTAGTTTGCAATTAAGGAATCTGAATTAGTTAGTGGATTTATGACAGAACACGCTGCAGTTGTATTCGTATTCTTTTTCTTAGCTGAATACGGTAGTATAGTGTTAATGTGTATATTAACAAGTATATTATTTTTAGGTGGTTATTTAATATTAGATTTTGTTTATTTATTAAGTTATTTAGACTTTTTAGTGTGACAATTATTTGTTATAGATTGAATTTTAGTTCTAGATTACTTTGTTCAAGGTATAATGAATACTCCTGCCTTAGAAGGATTTTTATATGGTTTAAGTTTAGGAGTAAAAAGTTCTATAATGATTTTTACTTTTATTTGAGTTAGAGCATCTTTCCCTAGAATACGTTTTGATCAATTAATGTCTTTCTGTTGAACAGTATTATTACCAGTAGTGTTTGCATTTATTGTACTAGTTCCTTGTATTTTATATAGTTTTGATATATTCCCTATTAATATAAGCTTATTCTAAATACCATAATATCTCGCTATGTTTAGATATATATGTATAATTAATTCTCTTATTTTTGTTTCCCTTCGGCCTTGTTTCTTATCCCTTTATCCTTTCCCCCTTCTTACCCCTCTTATCTCTTCGAGATAAGAGGGGTAAGAGGGGATCAGGGGAAAGGATATCTCTTCGAGATAAGAAGGGATCAGGGAATCAGGAGGGAAGTGAGAGAATCTAATCATGTAATTGTTTACTTATGATGTAATTTTAGTTTAATTATATGGGAAGTTTGTATTTTTTTTTAGATAATAAATGTTATTATCTTCTTTGTTATTAATTCCTATATTAGGAATATTTTTAATATCTAGTGATATCTCTTATGATAATACGGAAAACGCGCCTTCAAAAATAAAATCTTATAAAATAACAGCTTTCGTAACATCTCTTGTTAATTTAGCAATATCTTTAGTTATATTTATATTATTTGATTTTAGTTCTAATCAATTTCAATTTGTACAAGAACATTATGATATAAATTTATTTGATATATATTTAGGAGTAGATGGGATTTCTATATATTTTGTATTATTAACTACTATAATAATGCCTATAGCTATATTATCTAATTGAAACTCAATAACAGAAAATATTAGATCTTATTTAATAATAATGTTATTATTAGAAACATTACTAATAGCTGTGTTTTTAGTATTAGATATTTTATTATTCTATGTATTTTTTGAAAGTATATTACCTCCTTTATTTATATTAATAGGTTTATTTGGATCTAGTAATAAAGTAAGAGCTAGTTTTTATCTTTTCTTATATACATTTTTCCGAAAGTGTAAAAGAGCCAAATTCCGGGCAAGCCTTAAAGCTTTAGTAACCAAGTACATAAAGGAAACTTTTTATATGGCCTGATTAATGACTCAGGGTATGGTAATATCACTAAAGATGAAGAACAATTTGTTCATGAAATGGGTAATCGCGGATCTAAATCATTCTTGGTTTAAAGTCAAGTGTATACAGACTATAAACTTAAAGGGTGTAAAAGAGCAACGAGTAGATGGTTCTTCGAAATCTAGAATTTTAGATTTCGTAAGGTGTACTCTAGTCGCAGGACAACCTGTTTTTGAGCGAAAAATTCATTCCCGTTATAATAATATTATTGCAAATAGTAACTTTAAAAGATCATTGCACACAACCTACATAAACAAGTTGGAAGCTAAAACTAATTTAGATCCCTGATTTATCACAGGGTTAGTTGATGCAGAAGGATCTTTTATATTAGGTTTTTTTAAAAGTGATACGTATAGAATGGGATATCAAATCCAAGCCATTTTTAAAATTGCTTTACATAGTAAAGATTTAGATTTACTATCTCAAGTTCAAAAATTCTTTGGGTTAGGTAAAATCACCAAACACGGAGAAACTTCTTCACAATATACAGTTAAATCTTTAAAAGATTTAGAAACAATCATTGCTCATTTTGATAATTATCCATTATTAGGTCAAAAATGAGCAGATTATACTCTTTTTAAAAGTGCTGTTCAATTAATTAAGGATAAAGAACATTTAAATAAACCAGGGTTTAATAAATTACTTTGTATTAGAGATTCTATGAATTTAGGTTTATCAGAAGAATTGAGATTCAATTTCCCTGAGATCAAGCCTGTACCTAGGCCATTAATACCTAAAATTAATAATATAAATCCTAATTGAATCGCAGGTTTAACTAGTGGTGACGGATGTTTTCATATTTCTATACGTAACTCTCCTACAACTAAATGGGGTAAATCTGTAGTGTTAAAATTTCATATTGTTCAACATAGCAAAGATATTGAACTAATGGAAATGTTAATATCCACTCTTGGATGTGGTAGAATTGAATTAAGGTTAAACCAATCCGCTGTATATTTTGTTGTAACAAACTTTAAAGATGTTTTTGAAAAAATAATACCACTATTTAATAAATATCCAATTAAAGGTGTTAAAGCTTTAGACTTTGCAGATTTAAAAAAAGTCTCGGATTTAATGCACAATAAAGAACATTTAACAGAACAAGGTTTGTCTAAAATTCAATCTATCAAGTTAAATATGAATTCCTTCCTTTCTTTGTTTTCAAAGAAAACATACAGGACTAGGTCCCTTGGGCCTAGTTTTTTACAAAACTGAATTTGTAAAAAATAAGATTTTTTAAAATCTAGGCCGGAGGGCAGAAAAAATTAAGATTATTATAATTGCTGGTTAGCCAGTATGAATTGAAGTATCTCAAAATTAAAGAAAACGCAGTTATGCGAACGTATTCGGATCTTTATTTCTATTGTTATCTATTTTAACAATATCTTCTATAATGGGAACTACTGATTTTGATGCTTTATTTAAAACTAATTTTGATTACACTACACAAGTATTTTTATTTATCGGTATTTTCATATCATTTGCTGTTAAAACTCCTACTATCTTTTTAAACAATTGATTATTAAAGGCTCACGTTGAATCACCTTTAGGAGGAAGTATAGTATTAGCAGGTATTGTTTTAAAATTAAGTTTATATGGTATATTTAGAATAATCTTACCTATATTACCTAAAGCTTCTTTAGATTATACATTTATTGTTTTTGTTATAGGTGTAATTACAATTATATACGCTAGTTTTAGTACATTAAGAACTACAGACATTAAAGAATTAATAGCTTATAGTTCTGTATCTCACGCAGCTGTATACTTAATAGGAGTATTTAGTAATACAATCCAGGGTATAGAAGGAGGTATAATACTAGGTTTGGCCCACGGATTTGTTTCTAGTGGTTTATTTATATGCGCAGGAGGTATATTATACGATAGATCAGGTACTAGATTAATACATTACTACAAAGGTGTAACTCAAATGATGCCTTTATTCTCTTTATTATTCTTTATTCTTTGTTTAGGTAATTGTGGAGCTCCTTTAACATTAAATTTTGTAGGAGAATTTATGTCTCTTTATGGAGTGTTTGAAAGATTACCTTTATTAGGTGTATTTGCTAGTTCTTCTATAGTATTTTCTGCTGCCTATACTATATATATGTTTAATAGAATATCTTTCGGAGGATCTTTCACTAAGTTCTTTGATGAAAATATAAGTGACGTAACTAAAAGAGAATTCTTTTTATTATTTGTATTAGTTGCCTTTACAGTAATATTAGGTATATATCCATCTATAATTTTAGACGGATTACATTACTCAGCTTCAAATTTAATTTATAGACTTATATAATAATCAATATAATTAACGGCTGATATAAATCGAAGATTTATAAAGCTGCCCTGCGCACCCCTCCTTCCCGGATCCCCCCTGCGGGGGGGGTGATAAAGAGGGATCCTGGTCTTAAAAAAATCTTCGATTTTTTTTTCCCCTCTCTATCTCGAAGAGATAAGAGGGGATAATAGGGGATCAGCAGGGCTATAAATAGTTATTTTATTTTTACTTTAATTTAACAATATTTACATATATATAATATAATATATATCTAAATTACCGTATCCTTATTTACCGATATCTCCTTTAACACTTCGTTATAAGGGGATATAAAAATTTAATATTCAAATTCTTATTTCGTTTCGTTTTGTAATAGACGTAAATGTTTATGTGGACGTTCTATTTTTAAGAGTTTCTAATCCCCTTTATCCCTTTATCACGTAGTGATAAAGGGATAAAGGGGATAATTGAATTAAAAAAAAGATTTTTTTTTATAAGCTCTCTTCATTATCCTCCGGATTCCGGAGGGAAGGACTGAAACTTTATATCCTTCCTTTTTCCCCACTTATCTCTTCGAGATAAGTGGGGAGAGGAGGCACTATAAAGAAGGCCGAGAACTAAGTTTTTATATTTATAGTCTACGTTTTGGTCCCTTTATCATTGATCCCTTGGATCCCCTGATATCATGTAGTGATATCAGGGGGGAAAAGGGTAAGCGTGATATCAGGGGAAGTAATATAACATTAATAAAAAAAATCATATTAAAATAATGCCTCAATTAACTCCTTTCTATTTTGTAAATGAAGTAACTTTTGCTTTTGCTATAATTTTAATAACAATATACATGTTATCTAAATACATATTACCTAGATTCGTTCGTTTATTTTTAGCACGTACTTTTATTTCTAAACTTTTTAACTAAATAATCCTTTATCCCCGATATCGCCAATATCACTTTTTTCTTCCCCCTTTATCACTACGTGATAAAGGGGGGGAGGGATCCCGTAGGCATCCTAAAGGGATAAAAGAGGGGAAGAAAGTAGATAAATGAAAATACTGATGTTTGTCAAGATATATTTTTCAATATAAAAATCTTTTACTATTGAATACAATTATAATAATTTAAAATGGAAAAATTTAATTTAAATAGAGAAATAATTAGTCCTTTAAGTCAGTTTGAAATTAGAGATTTATTAAGTTTAGACGCACCTATATTAGGAAACTTACATATCTCAATAACTAACATAGGATTATTCTTAATGTTAGGAGGTTTATTTATATTAGCTCTTAATCTTTTAAGTACAAATTACAACAGATTAGTAGGAAATAACTGATCTATAAGCCAAGAATCTTTATACGCAACTATACATAGTATAGTAACAAATCAAATAAACCCTAAAAACGGGCAAATGTACTTCCCATTTATATACGCTTTATTTATATTTATTTTAATAAATAATTTAATAGGAATGGTAAAAAGGTGCCTTTGAAATTTCTCTTTATTCATTTTAAATTATCATGCTTATTCTACACAAATAAAAAATAGCTCATATTCTACACATTCTCATTCAAATTTTCATAGTAAAACTTCTAAAAATAAACCAAGATATAGTTTTAATAATAAAAACACTTTTTACCTGAACCCTGGTTATATAACAGGGTTCGTAGATGGGGAAGGTTGTTTTTCTCTTTCTATTTTCAAAGATATTAGAAGATTAACAGGTTGACAAGTTAAACCTATTTTTAGTATAGCTTTACATAATAAAGATATAACAATACTAGAAGCTATACAAAGAACTTTTAAGGTAGGTAAAATTTATAAACACGGTGTTAATTCTATGCAGTACCGTGTAAGTTCTTTAAAAGATTTACAAGTTATTTTAGAACATTTTGATCAATATCCTTTAATAACTAAAAAACAAGAAGACTATTTATTATTTAAACAAGCTATAAACTTAATAATAAATAAAGAACATTTATCTTTCACGGGTTTACTAAAATTAGTTAGTATTAAAGCTACATTAAATTGAGGTCTATCGGAAAAATTTAAAGAATCTTTTCCTACTGTAAAACCAATAGATAGGCCTAATAGTAAATTTACCAATACCTTCTTAATATCTGGTCCCTTTCTAGCGAGAGAGGGTGATAAAGACCTAACCTTTAATTGAATAAGGGGATTTACAGAAGCTGAAGGTAGTTTTCAAGTTATAATTCAAAATATTCAAGAGAGAACTCATATAAGTTTAAGGTTTTCAATAACTCAACATATTAAAGATGAAATACTATTAACTAGTATTGTTGCTTATTTAGGTTGTGGAAGATACTATAGATCATCTACACGTAATGAAGGACAATATTTAGTAACAGTTTTTTCAGATATAGATGAAAAAATAATATCCATTTTTAAAGAATATCCTTTAATAGGAATTAAAAACCAAGATTTTTTAGATTTTTCAGAGATAGCAAATTTAATAAAATCTAGAGATCATTTAACTAAAGAAGGAATAGAAAAAATAGATTTGATTAAAAATAATATGAATAGTAGAAGAATATGTGTGGAAAAAACATAATAATTTAGATAATTGTAATATCATAAATGAATAAAGAAAAATTTCAATAAATTTCACTATATGCTGGAAACTTCTAAAACCTTAAGTACTTGGGTGGAGCCCAAGTAAAAATCTTAAAGGATGAAACAATGAACAATCAGCAGGAAACCAAAATAATATTTATTATGAGTAGGATCCCCAGAGACTACACGTGAAAAATTACCTAATTTTATTTTTCAGTGATAAATTAGTAATTAAGATATAGTCCGATTTGATAAATCTATACGGTTTATCAAATAGTCCTTACAGTTTTGCTTCAACAAGCCATTTTGTATTAACTTTCTCTTTAAGTTTTACTATAGTTTTAGGTGCAACAATATTAGGATTCCAAAAACATGGTTTAGTATTCTTTTCTCTTTTAGTACCTGCAGGTTGTCCTTTAGCACTATTACCTTTATTAGTGTTAATAGAATTCATCAGTTACTTAGCTAGAAATATTTCTTTAGGTTTAAGATTAGCAGCTAACATAAATAGATGAGGTTAGGTGACTTATTCTTATTGTGTTCAAGAGCCAAATTCCGGGGAAGCCCTAAAGCTCTAATAACTAAAGATAATACGGAAACTTTTTATCTGGCCTGATTAATGACTCAGGGTATAGTAATATCATTAGAGATTCTAGTAATAGGAATGGGTGATCGCGGATCTAAATCAGTAATATGTGTCTACTTATTACGAGGAATCTAAACTAGCATAATTGCTTCGATAGGTAGATATACAAAACAATTACTGTAAAAGAGCAACGAGTAGACGGTTCTTTAGTTACTTATGATTAGGCTATTTTTATCGTTTGATAACTTATTTAGCGAGAGGAATAGAATACATATTAATAACTATAAGGTATACTCTAGTCGCCGGGAAATCCGGTTCTTGGAAGAATTTAAGTAATTCAAGATTAAAGATACCACAATAGCCTATCCTTAATTATATTTCTCTTACTTTGTTTTTTTACGGTTACGTTCTATTTATACGTAGCGGTATCACAACATAAATAGAGAAATGGGTAAATACATAATATTATGTATAAAGATTAATATCTTTTTTTACAATTTATTTTTTTTTAGGAGCTTACAGCTGCTTAGAAATAATAAAGAAAAGTAAAATTTAAACGCAAACATGTGCGACCCGTCTTTAAAGAAAGGATTTATTTATTGGGCTTATGCCAATATAAATACCTTTAAAGAAAGGATAAAGTTGTGAACGACTTATATTATCTAGTGTAAAATTTTTAAATACTAATTCAGTTTTACCCAATAGTATTAATATAAACAAAGTTGGAGAGATTATCTCACCACGTAGTTTATTATATCAACCAAGGGTAACTATAAATTTATACAAATTTGGTTACAATAAATTGGGCGTTAGAGCGTTTTCAGCTTCATGTGCAGCATGTAAAGATATTTCCTATACAAGTTCTTCAGATTTAGTTGTTTTTCTGGATGCAGACAAAGATAAACTTGACATTCTTAACCATATTAAAGGTAAATCAGGTATTTATATGTGAACTAATAAATTGAATAGTAAAAAGTACGTAGGTAGTTCTCCCCTATAAATATGTCTATCCGAAAAATAATTATCTGTAGAACAAGCTGAATAAATATCTGTAGAACAAGCTGAATAAACACGAAAATAATATAAGTTCATGAGCAACAATGTATAGTATATTGTGATTACGAAATCACAAACCTATTTCATCTCCTTTCTCAAATTTAAAGAATAATAATAGTTATAATTATAAACATAAGAGCGGTTTTTCTACCGTAATTAGCCGCAGAAAATACTCACAAAGCTGCAGCTGCGCCACAAACAACTCAAAATTTTGCCTTATTCCTGTTGTAATATATACTGATTCTTTTTTAAATAAATCAATGATACTAAAGGATACTAAAAATCTGGCAGGAATATATCGTTGAGTTAATAAAGTAAATGGGAATACCTATATAGGTAGCAGTATTAATTTAGGCCGTAGATTTAGGGTATACTTTGATTTTTCTTATCTTTCCGTTAGAATAAATAAAAGTAAAAGTCGAATATACAGTGCAATTTTAAAGTACGGTTACTCACGGCTTCGCCGAGAGATTTTAGAATACTGTACAAAAGAAAATGCTATAAGTAGAGAACAATATTATATTGATTTATTAAAACCTGAATATAATCTTAACTCTACGGCTGGTTCAAGACTTGGAAGTATTCATTCGCAGGAAACTAGAGAAAAATTGAGTATATCTGCTCAAGGGCATAAACACACTGAAGAAACAAAAAAATTAATTAGTTTGGCTACTAAAGGTGTTAATAACCCTAATTTTGGTAAAAAACACACTGAAGAAACTAAAGCCTTAATTAGTTTAGCCAGGTTAGGGAAATCTATTATTTCAGAATCCACCAAGGCAAAAATGAGTGAAGAACGTGGTACAGCCTTAAAAGTTATAGACTTAAATACAAATGAAACTTCAGTATATACTTCTATAACTAAAGCAGCTAAAGCTATGGGTGTTACACATCCACCACTTTCGAGAAGGGTTAAAAATACACAAGGTTATTTTATAGTAAAAAAACGTTATCATGTAGAAAAGGTAAACAACTCTAATGAAACGTAGACTATTAGAGTATTATAATGTAAATAGATTACTAAATGAAAATAGTATGCCTATTAATGTTGCATTATTAAAATACGGCTACCATAACTTTAGTCTTACTATTCTAGATATTTGTGACATAGATAATCTTATGTCTAGAGAAAAACATTTTTTTGAAGTATACTCTCCAGAGTATAATATATTAAAAACACCTGGAAGCCCTTCTCGAGGGTCTGGATGAAAACATTCAGAAGCTACTGTAGAGAATATGCGCGCTGCTGCTCTTAAAAGATCTCCAGAAACTTTAGCTAAAATGTCAGCATCTCATCCTATGAAAATTAAAGTTGAGGTAACTGACATAGAAACAAATACTTCTACTACATACCACGCTATAAAAGCAGCTGCCCGTGCATTAGGTATTGATAAAAGATATATCGAACATTATATTTACTTAAATCAAGATAAACCTGTTTTAGGTAAATATACTTTTAAATTACTTGATACAGAAGGCCAGGTTGAAAAACCTAATATAGGAAAGATGCAACCTGAAAGCAGTGTAGTTTTATCTAGAGAGGGCTCAACACAAACTACGTTTAGTGCAGCCATAAAAGTTCAAAAAACATCTAAAAAGGTGGAGGTTACTAGTGTAGAAACTAAAGAAGTTACAATATATCCTTCTATAGGTGCTGCAGCTAGAGCATTAGGCTATCGTCAAGCTAGTATATCTTTATACTTGAAAGAAAATAGAACTAATCCCTTTAAAGGTGTGTATTTGTTTAAATTAGTTTAAGTTTTCGGAGATTTATTAACAAAAGGATGAATTTGTGGACGTTTATCTGGTCACATGCTATTAAACATTTTAGCAGGTTTTACTTACAATATAATGACAAGTGGTATAATCTTCTTTTTTTTGGGTTTAGTGCCTTTGTCATTTATAATAGCTTTCTCGGGTTTGGAATTGGGTATAGCTTTTATACAAGCGCAAGTGTTTGTGGTTTTGTCATCGGGTTACATAAAGGATGGTTTGGATTTACATTAGAAGAAATTTTTGTAGAATATAACCTTCTTAATATTATACCTAATATTGACAATTCTGTATACAATGTTGCTTTTGCAGGAAATAATAGCGGTGATCCTTTTGATTCTGACGAAGAAAATTCTGACGGCAAAAAAAGCAATGTAAGTTCTCCATTGGGTCAATATACTGAATCAGAAAATAATGATCCCGAGAGCAGTTCTGAAAGTTCAGATGGTGAAAGCCTTTCTGGAACTGCGGAAGAGTTAGCTCCAAGATTTAAGTATAAACAAGAAGAATTAGCAAAAATTATAGCAAAAAAAACTCGAAAAGAGGCAAAAGAATTCGAAAAACGTGCCGATAATATTAGAGCAACTGAACAATCTCCTGACCGTAATATTCAGGAAGACCAATTTGATACTTTACGGAGAGTGAATGCTTTAACTGTAAAAGAACGTGAAATTAATAAAATTAACGAACCTGAAGCTACGGATTATGATAGCTGAAGTACTGGTATAGGAGTTAGTACAGCAGCTGCTAATGTTACTGGCTCTGGTGCAGATAACACAGGCAATGAAGAGAATTCTTCTAATGATGGTAATCAAAACCAAGATTCTTCTAGCTCTAGTAAACATAAACGTTCAGATTCAACTCAAAATTTAGAGAAACCAGAAGAATCTAAAAGATTTAAACAAGATTCAAGTGATGTAACTAATGATACAGAACCCTTTGATTTTGGAGGAGGTGATGACTAGTTGTTAACTTGTTTATTTATATTACATTCTTAATTAAATATAACGTTCATTTATTTTTTGTTTAGAATATAATATAATAGTGTTTTATTCGTTTTGGGTTTATTTTGGATATTCGCTGAAGTGTTATATTCTTTTTTCACACCTGTTGTATTACTTTACTTTAGGTATAAATAATAGAATAATACTGAGTTCATCAGCTAGTAATTTTTATGATACCAGCTGTGTCTAGTTTTTAGTAATTTTTATTTATAAATATTTTGGCTGCGGATCCCCGTGTACCCCGGATATCTCTTCGAGATAAGAGGGGTAATAGGGGAATAAAAAAATATTTATAAATATTATGATTGTAGATGGTCTACACTTTGATTGCAGATCTTAAGTATGAGGTTCGATTCCTCCATAATCTTCTTAATATTTATATAATTATCTAGCTTCTTTTTAACAATATTCTAAATAATTTTAAGAATATTTACTTAAATAAATTATAATAAATATATTTATAATTTATTAAGTACTTAATATACATACATATGTATATATAAAGAATGTTTTTTTTTTGTATGTCACCCAAGATCAGGAAAATAGACGTAAACATAATAATAATGTAACTATAAAAAATATTAGCAGATTTCACAGTTCTTTTTCTCTAATGGGTCCTATTAATGATAATAGACCTTATGCAATTATAGGTAGAGGTTGTTACATTATTACAAAGGATGGTCGTACTATTTTTGATGCATCATCTGGTGCTATGGTATCTTCCATAGGCCATGGTAATAAGAAAATAATTAATGCTATAACTAGACAGAATAAAACAGGTATAACTTACCTGTCTTCGATATGAAATAACGAAGAGGTCGAAAATTTATGTGAAGTTCTTATAAGAGGAACAAAAGATAAAATGTTCAGAGTATATTTACTTAATTCTGGCTCTGAGTCAATAGAAGCTGCAATTAAGTTGGCCTATACTTATCATAGTGAAAATAAGGAAAATAAACGTATTAATATTGTGGTTAGAGTAGGTTCTTATCATGGAGCTACTTTAAATGCTTTGGCTTTATCAGGGTATTTTTCAAGAAAAATTTATTACAAGTCAATATTAAAATTAGATAATATTCACTACGTTTCCGCATGTTATCCATACCGTGAACTACTATTAGGTGAATCAGATGCTGCTTTCGTAGCAAGAAAGAAAGCAGAATTAGAAGCCAAATTTTTAGAAGTAGGGCCAGATACAATTATGGCATTTATTCTTGAACCTGTGGTGGGTGCAGCCTTAGGAGGTGTGCCTTCTGTGCCAGGCTATTTAAAGGCTATGCAAGAAATTTGTGCTAAGTATGGTGTACTTTTAATTTTTGATGAAGTACTGTGCGGTATGGGTCGAACTGGAACTTTGCATGCTTGACAAAGAGAAAATGTTATTCCAGACATTCAAACTAATGGGAAGGGACTTGGAGGCGGATATGTTCCTATTTCCGCGGTCTTAGCCTCTGAAAAGGTTGTTAATGTTATATATAAAGGTAACGGAGAGTTTGTCCACGGACAAACATATGAAGGTATGCCATCCACTGTTGTAGGTGCTCTAGAAGTACAAAGAGTTATCCAAGATCAAAATTTACTAGATAATGTAGCTAAACAAGGGCTATATTTGGAAAAACGTTTAAAAGCTGTTTTATCTGATCACCCTAATGTAGGAGAAATTAGAGGGCGTGGTCTTTTATGAGGCATAGAATTTGTAGAAGATAAAAAAAGCAAAAAACCCTTTAATCCTAACCTAGAAATAGCTAGAAGAATAGTGGATTTAGCTTTCTCACCTGAATTTAACTTAGCTGTTTACTATGGGGGGTCTGCTGGTTATCTTTTTCATATAGATCGTATTATTATTGCTCCTCCATTTATCATCAAAAAGAAGGAGGTGGATTATATTGTGGAGGTACTATCTAAAGTAATTAGTATAGTTTTTACTGAAGTTAGCACTAAAAGAATATAATGTAATAGTATAGAAAACATGTATATCTTGACCTTAGGTTAAGATAAGTAGTTTGTAACTATATTATTAATAATTTTACTTATTGCCCTCATATTCTTTTATCACTCTCCCCCCATATCTGGGGATTAGTGATAAAGGCAAAAAATTTAAATTACAGAGTAAGATAAATTACTAATCTAAAGGCATATTAAAGATTTTTAGGGTATTTAATTTACCCTGTTTTATTTATTCTTATAGTTTTAGGATTTTTATTTTAATGTATTTATGTAAAACCCTTCTTCTTCTTTTAAGAAGAAGGATCCTTCTTGGTCTCTCCTCCCCCCTATAATCTCTTCGAGTTAAAGGGAGGAATATAGAAGAAAACCGGAGAAGATCTTAGATAAAGCCGGTGGTTTACATAAAAATCTTTTTTTTGTGTCCGCCTTAATTTTTATTTTTTTTGAGGCTAGTAGACATAATTTTAATAATATTTGTGAATGTCGTTCACGATCAGGAAGATAGGCACATGCAAAAGAATATAACTTTAAGATCATCTATAAGTATGTGATACGAAAGATGATTCTTATCTACAAATGCTAAAGATATAGGAACATTATATTTAATGTTTGCGTTATTTTCAGGGTTATTAGGTACAGCATTTTCTGTGCTTATTAGAATGGAACTAAGTGGTCCAGGTGTTCAATATATTGCAGATAATCAATTATATAATAGTATCATAACAGCTCATGCTATATTAATGATATTCTTTATGGTGGATTTTGGTAATAAGAAATTACCATTCTTGGTATGAGGGCCAGGTTGAACTCCCTACATTATCAGGAATACAAAGTCATAGTGGACCTAGTGTAGATTTAGCTATATTTGCTTTACACTTGTCAGGGGTTAGTAGTTTATTAGGGGCTATTAATTTCATAACTACTATAGTTAATATGAGAACTCCTGGTATAAGATTAGCTTTATTTGGATGAGCTGTAGTTATTACAGCAGTGTTATTATTATTATCTTACCAGTGTTAGCCGACAAACTAAAAATACAAACAAAAAAGATTTAATCTAGTTGGTTTACATTTGTATATGATTCCCATCTTATTCATAAATAGGGTGAAGAATTATGGGGTTCGATTCCTCTATAATCTTATATCACTTGTCTAGCCTCTTCCCCCCCTGCTATCAGGGGGGAGGGAAGAGGGATAAAGCGATAAAGGCACAAAAAAAATAGTACATCCGCCAGATTTTGGAGATAAAAATAAACTAAATTTAAAAGAATTTAAGGAAAGTTATAGTAAACAATATGTGTGTATATATAATTACTTCAAGTAAAAGGTTTAGGTTTTAAATAGAAAATAGAATAAATTAATTAAATGATAATATTATCATCTAATATTTAATTTAAAAGCGAGCATTGCAAAGCCTACATAAAACTATAATTTAGAGAGATATATTTAGCAAGAAATAGCTTGATTTTATCCCAAAAAAAAAATATTCTTCTATTTTTTTTTCTTGATTGAGACCTAGAGTCTAGTGTAAAGATCAAGAGAACAAAAAATTTATAGTGATGGATGTAACCATCCACACTATAAATGTGTGTATATATGGGTGAGTTTGGTGATGGCTCTGATTGAACGCTGTCGAAATGCTTGACACATGCTAATCGAACGTTTAATTTAATAAGGCGTAAGCTTCTATTTTATTAAAAGTGGTGTACAGGTGAGTATAGACCCCGAGCCGGCCTTAAAGAGGGGGAAAAATCCCCCATAATCAAAAAAAGGGTAATTATGCCGCTTTAAGAGGACATAGGGTGGTCGCCGAGATAGGTTGTTGTTAAGGTTACTTCTTAACAAGCCTAAATTCTCGTAGTCGAAGCTGAAAAGTTGATCGACCACATTGGGGACGAAAAAATCCCAAGGCAAGCGAGTACAGCAGTGAGGAATATTGGTCAATAGCCAAACGGCTGAACTGGCAACTTCGGAGAACGGAGAAGATTTACTGATATAAAAGTATGTTCTTACTCTAAATCGGTTTGTCGAATAAAGTTCTAACTGCATATTGATTATGACGATATGCATATTTATGCCTTGACTAATTACGTGCCAGCAGTCGCGGTAATACGTAAGAGGCTAGTGTTATTCATCTTGTGCGACCGCGAAGTCGTACTTTACAATCCGGTGAGATTCCGGTAGATTTTTCCTATAATCTAACTCTACCAACACATGCAAGTGAGTAATCTAATGTGTGAAGCTGTTGGAACAATGTACACAAATGCCTCCTGATAAATCAGGACGCGTGGCTAGAGTAAAATTACTATTATATATGGTTAGCGAAAGTGAACTATTCGATGATGCTTCGTAATAACACAACACGAAAGAGTTTGAAATAAATCTAAGGATGTGGTTTATTTATGGGAACTAATAACTCTCGGAGTATAGAATGGAGCCTAAGTATAATAGTTACGGTGTAAAGTACGGAACCGGGTAAGCCCTGTATTTCCCACTAACAAGTGGAAGCGATATATATAAGATAAAAGTCTGGAAAATGTCGTACAGAGTGCAGGGAATAGGATACGTCAAGAAGCGAATGCAGTATTGTAATGATACTGATAGGTTCAATAGCTAATAATGAGTATATCATCATAAGGTCTAGTTTGGACAAATTGGAGTCAGTATAGAGACCACTATACAACAGCGGTCAGATCGTTTAAGAACCAGTGAATACATCTTAAGTACAGACAAATAATTAAAATTCCTTGAACGGTAACTATGAACGAAATTGAAAGCGGATATATCCGAACGAGGAGTACAAGTCTTTGAGTCGTGTTGGAGTCCGGAAGGAAGGCTAGTACCCTACCCCTTTTTGTATAAATTGGAAAGTCTTGTAGGATATCTGAATAGCTAATAATTAAACTAATAAAAGACTAATAAAATAATGGTAAACAATATTACAACACGAAATATAACAGATAAATTGGACAATATAATCCAAATTGAATCTAAGTTACCAGAAAACCAAACTAATGATGATATAGCGGATGTAAATCCAAAAGCTCAATTATGACACAAAATAGATTGAAAGAGAGCTAACGACGAAGTATCTAAAATACAAGAAGCAATTGTAAAGATTGTGGAAGGAAGCAGTGAAGTAGCTTGAAGTAAAGTTTTTAAATTACAAAGAAAACTAATGATTAGTTTTTCTGGTAGAGCTCTTGCAGTAAGGAAAGTAATCAGTAATAAAGGAGGAAAAACCCCCGGTATCGATGGTATCATATTGGGATCTCCCGCTGAATATTATGAAGCTATTGAAAGATTAAAAGTAATACTAGAAAAACCCAAAAGTTATCAAGCCGGAGCAGTGAAAAGAGTCTACATTCCTAAACCTGGTAAGAAAGAAATGAGACCGTTAGGAATTCCGAATATAATAGATAGAATAGTACAGGCGGTTTACCACCTAGCTATCGACCCTATTGTAGAACAACAATCTGATATCAATTCATTTGGATTCAGAAAGGAAAGATCAACTCACGATGCCATAAACTACTTTAGAAACTATATGGACAAACACTGATCACCTGAGTGAGTTTTAGAAGCGGATATATCTAAATGTTTCGATGGGATAAGTCATGAATTTTTAATGAAGCATACACCAATATGTGATAAACACGTATTAAATGAGTGATTAAAATCTGGACAAGTCCATGACGGGACATTTAGTAACACCGATGAAGGAACCCCACAAGGTGGAATTATTTCCCCACTATTGTGTAATATAGCCCTAAATGGACTAGAAAACGCGATAAAAGAAAATCCTGCTATAAAATTAGAGAAAACTCCCAAAATAAAGGTCGTTAGATATGCTGACGATATTGTAATCACTGGAAACAATCCAATGATACTCGATAAGTGTAAACTAATCTTGGAGGAATTTCTAATGGAAAGAGGTTTAGAATTAAACCAAAATAAAACTAGAATTACTCAGATAAAAGATGGAATAGACCTGTTGGGGTTCAATATCAGAAGACTTCCCTGAAACTATAAGTTCAATGCAGAAAGTAAACAGACAAATGTGCTAACGATTAGACCGTCAGAAAAAGGAATTAAACTTTTAAAGACCAAAATCCGGAAGATAATTTATGCAAGCAAAAGGTTTGAGAATGTGATAAACGAACTTAACCCAATCCTTAGAGGATGAGCTGAACATAAAAGAATCACCCCACATTCCAGAAAAACTTTCTTTGTTATTGACAATTATGTATGAGAATTATTAAGAGCTAGGTTTATTAGATCCAGAGCTGGTAATAATGTAGTAAGGAAAAACTTTGCTAAAATAGCTGCAAGAAAAGGAAGATGAGGAATCAAGAACAAATTGATCTTAAGCCTAGGTAGAATAACTATCAAAAGAGTAAGATTGAAAAGATTGGAACTAAATCCCTATCTTTCCATAAACAAGGAATATTTCCTAAAATATAAAGAAAGAAAAATTCTATCAGCTGTCAAAGAAAAGTTATTCAAGAAATACGACCACCTGTGTAGTATATGTGGACAATCACTTCACAACAATGAAGAAATTGAGATACACCACATTAAACCCAGAAGCGAAGGAGGAAGCAATAGACTTAGTAATTTAATGCCATTACATAATATGTGCCATAAAAAAGTGACTCATGAAAAAGTCTAGATGAACTAATTCGAAAGAATGCAGAATTGACAATATGGTGAGACCGACGACATTGGCAAGTAATTTCCTAAACATCCTATTATTCAGCAGGGAGGCGAACACCACCTGTAGTATTAGGTAACTAACGAATAATAAGAGTATATACACAGAATGAAGAATTCAATACAAATTAAAGATAAGCGCATTGTTTAGTTATACAGAAATGAATCAGAAATTCAGGTTTGAATGGATGAATTCACCACTCTGAAGTTGACAAAGGACAGGTCAGATGTACACCCACATCGTAGCCAATCTATCTGAACAATGAAGATATAGATAGTATAACTTGATAATATGTTTATACTGGTATGTAGTGTATATGAACATCACCTTGGGAAACGAAAGTTCGTTTGCGAAAACTTAGGATCTAATAAAGAATAACACCAAACAAAGGAGATGTGAGGTGGTACTCCTTAGGACAATCTTAAGATGAATAGCTAAGTATAATTCCTAAAAGAATTATAAAAGGTATCTTGCTTAAGCGGAATGCGGTGAAAGTCGCACGTTCCGTTTTGAGGGGGGAAAATCCGAGAGGATCTACCTATCCCGACAAATAGGTTTAAAGGGTACGTAGACGGTAGTAAATGTCCTAACTGGATACATCTCTACTAGAGTTTTATGTGAGGAGAGTCGTACTTATGGTGTAGAGATGAAATTTGTTGATACTATAGGGACTGGTAAAGGCGAAGGCAACCTCTTATGTAAAAACTGACGTTCAGGGACGAAGGCACAGAGAACGAACAGGATTAGGTACCCCAGTAGTCTTTGCAGAGAATGATGAATGCCATAAATTAGGTAATATTACTTGGTTTATAAATGAAAGTGTAAGCATTTCACCTCAAGAGTAGTGTGGCAACGCAGGAACTGAAATCACTAGACCGTTTCTGACCCCAGCAGTGAAGTATGTTATTTAATTCGGTGATCCACGAAAAACCTTACCACAATTTGAATGTTATTAATGTTAGTAGTTTAATCTTCTAATTTTAATAATACAAGTGTTGCACGGCTGTTTTCAGTTAATGTTATGAAACTGCGGTTCCGACCGTGAAATTAACGAATACCCCGGCTTTATTTACAATAATTTAATAGAGCATTTTCTGCCCCTCTACAATGGTAAGAACAAAAGGGAATAAGACAAGTCATCATGGCCTGAATATTGTGGGCTATAGACGTGCCACATATTCCTACACAAAGAGAAGCAAAAATGCGAGTTTAAGCTAATCTCAAAAAATAGGATAGAATTCGGAAATGGATTGCAGTCTGAAATTCGGCTGTATGAATAAGAAATTGCTAGTAATCGTGAATCACCATGTCACGGTGAATATAACTTCGGATTGGTACTAACCACTCGTCACATGCTGAAAGGAGTTAGCGCAATAAGTTTGCTCTCTTATTATAATTAAGTAAACGATATGGTTTAGATGTTATAGTAGGATTCTTCGTATGCGCGATTCTGATTAGTGTTAAGTCGAAATACGGTTCGTGTAGTGGAAGTTGCACGGGAATCATAAAATTAAACAAAAATTTAAAAGCCTTGTGCAAAGGTGCTTATGCATATAGAATACTATAGGTATCTGGTTCAAGTCCAGAACAGGTTTATGACAAATTTTTATACAATTATTAAAGGCGAATTTGGCACTTTTTGGTCCCCTGATATCACTATGTGATAAAGGGGAAGCGCAAGAAATAAAGGTGTTACTCATGCTTATTCTAAGAATCCTTGTTCATTTATGCTTCGTTACATGTCTCCTTATATAGTTCGGTTTTATAGTAGTAAAAATACAATACCTTTTAAAGTTTATTTGGATTTAGCGGATGTAAAAACAATATATAAAGAAAACAATAGGAAGTCTGGTATTTACCGTTGAGTTAATTTGATTAACGGATCAACCTATATTGGAAGTGCTGCAGATTTAACTAGAAGATTAAGAGATTATTTTTCTCCGGCTCCTGCTTCTAAATTTTTTTTATTATTAAAAAATGCATTTTTTAATAACTAAAAAAAATAAAGCCCAGCTCTCACTGAGAGCGCAGGGCTAATAAAAAAAAATATCTTTTTTTTTATAAGGCCCAGTACGCCGTAAGCTTGGTTTTTTCATATCCTCCGGATATGAAAAAACCTAGAAGGGCTAAGTGATTAATGAAAGAATCTCTTAAAAATAATAGTATTATATATAGAGCTTTATTAAAGAACGGTTATAGTAATTTTCGTTTAGAGATTTTAGAATACCATCCCCTCCTAATCCGGAGGATAATGGAAAGAAAAAGATATAGTTATTGAAAGAGAAAATTATTATTTCGATGTACTAAAACCTACTTATAATATTTGTCTTGTAGCAGGCTCTAGTTTAGGTCGTGTAACTAAGGACTCTAGCCGTTTTAAACTTAAATATGCATGAATGGTTAGATTATATAAAGAAAATTCTAATTCTTCCGCTAATCAAATAGTTTTCAGTGAGTTTGTTTTAAACTGATTAGAAAAAAAAGTAAAAAAATTAGAATTAACTACAAATAAACTTCAACGTATGTTTGATAATATTACTGAAAATAGAACTCCATTCGTTATATCACATACTACCCGTATGAAAATGAGCTCATTTTCTCCTAAATTTGTTACTAATATAGTAACAGATTTAAATAATGGAGTTACAACTTCTTACCCTTCAGCCAGAAATGCGGCTTTAGCGTTAAATTGTAGTAATTCCACTATTATGAATAAATTAAAAGCCTTGGCGGCGACTTCAAGGAGTCGCCAAGGCAACCCGGCCCGCCAGGTAGGAAAAAACAGTAAAATTTATTGCCCTCCTTTATTCTTCCCGCCTTAGGGCGGGAAGAATATAACGAAATGGTAGATATTTAATAAATGGTAAGTAATATCTCAGTAGTGGAAGTTGCACGGGAATCATAAAATTAAACAAAAATAAAAAGGAAAGTTCCTTTATTGGTAAGAAGGGCTGAGCTGTAAACTCAGTAGCTATAGGCTTTTAAGAGTTCGAATCTCTTGTTTCCTAAACTTTACATGATCTATCCTATCCCGGATCCCCCCCTCCCCCCTTTATCACTAGGCTTCGCCTTGCGATAAAGGGGGAAGAGGGAACGAATTTTTTATAATTTATTGCTGGTATCCCTGATATCACGCTACCCTTAGGTGATAATAGGCTAAAATACCTTAAATTTTCCCTCTTCCTTTTCGGGATCGGGCTATGGCTCCGCTAAAAAAGAGTGAATCGTGCCCTGATATCACGTGGGGATAAAGGGCAATAAAATATAAGTCTCTATAGCTCAATGGTAGAGCTTGATACTGTTAATATCATGATAGATGTTCGATTCATCTTAGGGGCTAATACATTATTTTTTTTTTATATTTATATTAAGTAGAATATAAATATTAATATATGTTAAAAATAAACACAGGTTGTTGCGTATGATTGGACGGAGCCCTCTTCCCTTCTGATATCACTGTTACCTTCATTCCCTGATATCCCTTATACCACTACGTGCTTAAAGGATAAAGGGTAAGAAGGCACTACGTGCCTGAGACTTGGGCTTCGCCCCAGTCTTAAAGTAAAAAAATAAAATAAAGTGTAGCTCGTGAAGCAATGGTAGTTTATTGCCCTGATAACCCTTATATCCCTTTATCACCAGGTGATAAAGGGATATAAGGCACGAAATAATCCTACATCTAAAATTTTATATTGCCTCTGGCACGAGGAGGGATATTAGCATAATGGTAATGCATATGACTTTTAATCATCATTATATAAGTTCAAATCTTGTATATCCTATATAAACGAGCGGCCATAGGTTAATGGTAGACTTATCGACTTCCAATCGAAAGGTGTCGATTCGAATTCGACTGGCCGTAACAGTATTATTATATATTTAATATAAAGTTCTTTTATTTTATTCTGGTGCTTCTATTGGTCTCCTGATATCACGAACCCTACGGGATATCAGGGGGGAAGGTTAAGGCAAAAAGAAAATGATTATAGCTTAAGAACTAGTCCCTTATGATGCCTTCTGTATTTTCATCCCTCGTACCCCCCCTCTTATCTCTTCGAGATATCTGGGGGTGATGGAACGAAATAAAATAAAAAAGAAGAGATTATAGGACCAGTTCTCGATATCCCTGATATCACTACGTGATAAAGGGATAAAGGGGACCAGGACCCTTACGGGCCCAATTCCCCCCCTCCGATATCCCTCATATCCTTGATATCACTACATGATAAAGGGATAAAGGGATAAAGGGAACTAGTAACTTAATTGGTAAAGGGCTTCTCTGTCACAGAAGTAGATATCGGTTCGAATCCGTTCTAGTTCGAAAAATATATGAGATATGTATCTCATTAAGGAAAGGTTTCCATAGGTAAGGTAAGATATTTGCTAAATATTGTGTATAATTGCACCTGGGTGTTCGAATCACCTCTTTTCCGTAACTTAGATATACTTTTCCTAGCCCCTCCGGGGCTTGTCCCTTTCAGACAAGCCCCGGAGGGGACTAGTTTTTAGTGCCAAAGGCAAAAAACTTGGTTTGAAAATAAACTTGTTTATTTTCAACCTTAGGTGAAGCCCAAGTTTCCGCCTTCAGATCCCTAATTACCCCGATATCTCTTCGAGAAGAGATATCGGGGTAATAGGGGAAGAGGGCTTATAAAAAAAAAAGATTTTTTTTTATTAAGGCCGAAACTACTTACCTTGGATTACGTAAGATATCTTAGATATTGCCCTCATATCCTTACGCCTAAAGGCTACGAAAAGTGAGGAATAAAGAGTATAGTTTAATGGTAAAATAGGGAGCTTCAACCTCCAAATTCTCAGTTCAAGTCTGAGTACTCTTGTAATATTATTTATAAAATAAAACGGATTAGGGCCGGGTTGGTAAGGCGTCTCATTTGGGTTGAGAAGTAGTTATGTTCGAATCATAATAATCCGAAATAGTAAAATTTTATTTTTTACTACTCCTGCTCCTCCGCTGCTATCTTGTTTCTTATCCCTTTATCCCTCTTCCCCTCTTACCCCTCTTATCTCTTCGAGATAAGAGGGGTACAAAGGGATCCGGGATATCAGGGATACCGAAAATAAAACTAGTGCATTTCCAAGGATCAAGTGCGCTAAAAGTTTAATTTTTATTTTTTTTAATTATAAAATGGTCCGTTTATCACTTATTTCCATTGCCTTTAGCGCTTAGTGATATCAAGGGAAAGGGGAGCGTGATATTAGTACTAAAGTTTAGTACCGCAGGCACTAAATAAGCCCCTAGGCTTAATCGTAACAGAGGGGCTAAATTAATTTAAGAGAATTGATCGAGTGGTTTAAGATGGTAAGCTTGAGTCTTATTTGGTCAGAAATGATCACATCCGTTCGAATCGGATATTCTCTGTATTCTATTTATAAAATACTTATCTCTTATTTATCTGGAAGGGATATTTTTTTCTTTATCGGTTTATCACTGACCCCCCCTCATTCCCTGATATCATTATGTACGTGATAAGACTGCCTATAGAGTAATATATGCTTTTTTAAGAGTATAGTTTAATGGTAAAATAGGGAGCTTCAACCTCCAAATTCTCAGTTCAAGTCTGAGTAAATTAGTTTAATTTCCTTTACGAAGGTGAATTTTTAATATTTATCCAAAATGAATAATTTATTTCTTATATATGAGACTTATACAAATGGTTATAGAACAGATATTTTAGATATCATTTCTCTTTTTGCAATTTTATGTGGAATATTAGTTATTATTAGTAAAAATCCTATAGTATCAGTTTTATTCTTAATAGGTTTATTTGCAAGTATATCTTGTTATTTAATAATGTTAGGTTTAAGCTTTATAGGTTTATCTTATTTAATAGTATATATAGGGGCGGTTTCTATATTATTTTTATTTATTTTAATGTTAATTAATATTAGAATAAGTGAATTACAAAGTAATACTAGTAATAGTATACCTTTAGCTATTGCTATAGCAATATCTTTTAATTACCCTTTATTCCAACTATTACCTTATAATATTGCTATGTTAAATAACTATTATAACTTAAATAATATTTTATACAATATTTCAACTCCAGCTTTAAATCAAGATAATCAAGCCTACTTAAATACTTATAATAATGACATATTTTTTGTAACTAGTCAAATGTGAGATGGTAATTTAATAGAGAATAGTCATATAACTAGTATAGGTAATATTATGTACACAAACTATAATATGTGACTTATTATAGCTAGTTTTATATTATTATTAGCAATGGTAGGTGCTATAGTAATAACAATAAAACAAAAAAATTAAGGTAAAACCTTACTTTTCCCCCCCTCTCCCGTATTTTTAATCATCTAACGGTCTATTTTAGCCTTGCGCACCCCCTTGAGTTGCTATGTAACGAAGGTGCGCGCAGGGCACCTTTTATAAATCTTCGATTTATATCAGCCGTATATAAATATAAATAAGGGGGAGGGGACCAAAGAAATTAGCTCAATGGTAGAGCAACCGTTTTACACACGGAAGGTTGGGTGTTCGAATCACCTATTTCTTAAAAGAAGGCACTAGTCCCTTATAATGCCTTCTGTATTTTCATCCCTCGTACCCCCTCTTATCTCTTCGAGATATCTGGGGGTGATGGAACGAAAAAAAAATAAAAAAGAAGAGATTATAGGACTGGTGCCCGATATCCCTGATATCACTACGTGATAAAAGGATAAAGGGCAACAAAATTAGGCCCCTTTATTTCTACGGGGTATCAGGGCAAGGCTCGGAAAAAAAAGATTTTTTTTTATTAGGTGCCAGCTTAAAAAAAAAATATTATTACAATTATATATTTAGGTATGTTTTTAATTTATTAAGATATAGATAGGCAATGACTCAATTAGTTAGAAGTAATTTTCAAAATCATCCTTTTCATTTAGTATCACCTTCACCTTGACCATTTTACACTAGTATAAGTTTATTTAGCTTAGCTGCAAGTGGAGCATTATCTATGCATAGTTTTAGTAATGCATATAATGTGTTTTTCCTAGCCTTATTAATGGTAGTATCTTCAATGTCTTTCTGATTCAGGGATATTATATCTGAGGGTAAAATCAAAACTATCGAATTCTATTCTATATAAAGTGCTCTCGTAAAATTTAACTATATGCTGGAAACCCCTAAAGCCTTAAGTACTTAAATAAAAATATTTAAGTGAAAATCTTAATGGATGAAACAATGGACAATCAGCAGGAAACCGACAAGTATTAAGTACTTAAGTAGGATCCTCAGAGACTATACGTTAAAATTTTATGCGTTATATATTTAAACCCATAAATTAAGATCTAGTCCAGTTAATACAGAAATGTATTATTAATTGACTTTTTTAGGTAATCACACGAAAAAGACAATTGATAATATATTAAGACTTGTATGTAACTTCAAAGCTCCTTTATTTAATAATAACTTCACATACCTGAATAAAGGTTCAAGGTATGTACGAAGATATTCTTCAGTCTCACATAGTAATATGTTGGGTTATTATTTAGCAGGATTAATCGAAGGTGACGGTTCTATCATTCTTAGAAAAGGAGATAAAGAAAAAACCTCACCCAAGATTGTATTTACTTTTGGTATGAATGAATTAAAAATGTTTGAAAAATTACAAAAAATTTTGAATACCGGATCTATATATGTAGAGAAAAGTGGAGCAGGTAGATATAGTATTACTAACGCGGATGCAGTTATTAATTTAATTAATTTGGTGAATGGTAAATTTCGTACACCCAAAATAACTGCTTTACATAATGCTATAGATAATCTTAATATGTGGAGAAACACTAACTTATTAAAATTACCTTTAGATAATAGTAATTTAGATTCTAATGCATGATTAGCGGGATTTATAGATTCTGATGGACATTTCTCTATAAAGCTAACAGGTAATTATAACTCGAATGTTTCAAATGTTAGAGGTAGAGTACAATGTGTTTTCACTATAAATCAGAGTGAATTAAACAGAGTAACATTAGAGTCTAATGTTCCTTTTATGACTAAATTAGCCGAGTTTTTTCAAGTTAATTTGAATTATAAAACTGAAAATTCACCTATTTTTAAAGAGCCCGCTAAAAAGGTAGTATTCTACGCTCAATCTGACCGAAAACACTATATTATAACTACATATCTTACTAAATTTCCGCTGATGACTAGCAAGCACCTAAATTATTTAGCTTTTTTTAAAGGGTTAAATTATTTAGGTAAAAGATTAAATAAAGAGGAAATACTTGAAGTACAAGCTCTTAAGAATTCTATGAATAATAAACGAACCGAATTTAATTGAGATCATCTTAATAATTTTTACGTTTAATTTATATTCATGGACTTATCTCTAGGGGATTGGCGAAGCCTCCCTCTCTTCCCTGATATCACGTAGTGATAAAGGGGATCCGGAGGAACGCCCCCTGTTGTCATTATATTTTCTAGGTTGATTCCTGGTTCTTGTATTATATAACTAAATGTACTTGTTTATATAATGTTTTAATAACTATTTATAAGTTATTTAAATTAAGAATCAATAAAAGTCATATCACCTATTGACTTTTTTAGGTAACCACACTCTCGCAGTACAAAAAGGATTAAACTTAGGTGTTATTTTATTTATAGTAAGTGAAGCTTTATTCTTCTTGGCTATATTCTGAGCATTCTTTCATTAAGACATAGTGAACAAGAGCCAAACTCCGGGGAAGTCCTAAAGCTTTAGTAACCAAGTACATAAAGGAAACTTTTTATATGGCCTGATTAATGACTCAGGGTATGGTAATATCACTAAAGATGAAGAACAATTTGTTCATGAAATGGGTAATCGCGGATCTAAATCATTCTTGGTTTAAAGTCAAGTGTATACAGACTATAAACTTAAAGGGTGTAAAAGAGCAACGAATAGACGGTTCTTCAATTAAAATAAAAAAAAATTTTAATTGTAAGGTGTGTTCTGAGATGCCGGGAAAGCCGGTCATGTTACTTTTTTTTAATTGAACAGAGGACAATCGGTTCTTTAATAATAGTATCCGGAAAAATGTCTTATAATCATTAAGGGTTTAAATTTGAGTAGTAATAATAAATATTCTACTATAACAAATAACTCCACTTCTCCTACTAACCCCAGCAGGGGATATGAAGGATCGGTGAAATTAAATCCTTATTATATAACAGGTTTTGTAGATGGGGAAGGATCTTTTATAGTAACAATTAACCCACATACAGGGTATAGAACAGGCTACAGAGTTAAAGCCACTTTTTCTATAGGTTTACATAAAAGAGATTTAGCTTTATTACAATGAATTCAACAATTTTTAGGTGTAGGTTCTATAGCGAATTTAAGTTTAAACGGGATTATATACCGTGTTTCTGATTTAAAGGAATTAAATGTAATTATTTCCCATTTTAATAAATATCCCTTATTAACTAAAAAACAAGCAGATTTTCTACTTTTTAAACAAGTAATTTCTTTAATGGAACAAGGAGAACATTTAAGTACAGAAGGTTTAAATAAAATATTATCTTTAAAAGCTAGTATGAATTTAGGTTTATCTGATCAATTAGATAGAGCTTTCCCCGGGATTGTACCTGTTATGAGACCTGTCTTAAATCATCCTTCTTTAATTAAAGATTTTAATTGATTAGCTGGTTTTACTGAAGCAGAAGGATGTTTTTTTGTTTCAGTAAGAGAATCCCTTAATTCTAAATTGAATGAAGCAGTATCTTTAAGATTTGTGTTAACTCAACATCTTCGTGATGAAGAATTTATGAGATCTCTTATTGCAATATTAGGTTGTGGTAGATATATACCTCGTTCTAACAAAGATTACGGAGAATTTGTAGTAGAAAAATTTTCAGATATAAATCAAAAGATTTTACCTTTATTTGAACAATATCAACTTAAAGGTATAAAACGTTTGGATTATGAAGCTTTTAAAAAAGTTGCTTTTTTAATGGAAAATCGTGATCATTTAACATTAAACGGGTTAAATGAAATAAAACTAATTAAATCTAATATGAATACAAAAAGAATTCTATAACCTAAAATTTGCCTCTCAGGAGGATCTTAGCCTCCTTTATCCTGAAAGAATATAAAGTTTCAGTTGTCAGTTCTCGGCCTCTTTTATCCTTCCAGGATGTAAAGTTTCCGTCGCCGCATGCGACGTCCGAAATTAAAGGAAAGACGACACCGAAACTCGAAAAATATTAAATTTAGGATTAAAATTAAAGTAAAAAAAATACGAGTGCCTTAACACCTACTGTAGAATTAGGAGCTCAATGACCTCCTCTAGGAATAGAACCTGTTAATCCTTTCGAACTTCCTTTATTAAATACAGTATGTTTTAATACTATTGATATTATATATATCAATATTGCTGTGTGAGTGCAAATCTCACTCTATACATTTATTATTCACAACAATTTTAACTCTTATTTTATATTATCTCACTACCCTCACTTTATAGATAGATTAAGTCCTAAATCATCAGCTAGCTGAAGTACAAGTAATAATCTAGATGTCGAATTCTATAAATGATTTTCTGGGTTTACTGACGCAGAAGGATCATTTATGATAACTCCATTGGCTAAAGGATTTAGTTTTAGATTTTCTATAGGTTTACATATAGATGATTTAAATGTATTAAACTATATTAAAGATAAGTTAGGCTTCGGAAAAGTATATTCTAGCAATAATACTTGTTATTTTAATGTTACAAAAAAAGAGGATATTTTAAAACTAATTAATATATTTGACGCTTATTTGCTTAATTCTACTAAAAGATTTAATTTTTTAGATTTAAAAAAAGCCTATTTTTTGTATTATGATAGAGATTTGTTAACTCCTGAGCTAACAAATCAAATATTAGATCTAAAAAATAATATGAACAATTTGCGAGAAAATTTTCATAATTTACAGGAATTTAATATATCTAAAGAATGATTATTAGGGTTTATTGAAGGAGACGGCTCTTTTAGTCTTAGTAGAAGTACTATGGAGCCAGTATTTTCAATAAAACTTTCAGAAACGGAATTATCTCTTTTGTATGCAATAAAAGAATATCTAATAAATAACCTAGGTTTAGATATATATTCAGTAAATAAATTAGAAGGTTCTTCTGTAATATCAGTCGGAAAAGGTAAAGCTGTAAATAATAGTAAACCTCTTGCTACATTAACAATAAAAAATATACATTTTAATAATAATGTTTTTATACCTTTTTTTGATGAAAGTCAATTCATATCTAAAAAAGGCTTAGATTTTAAAGATTTTAAACTTATTTGTCATATTATTTATATAGGTGGCTATAGAACAGAAAGAATTAAAAATTTATTAATAAAATTGTCTATGACTATGAATAACTCTAGACTATCAAATTATATAGGAGAAAAGGTAAGCATAAGCCCTACGGATCTCAAAGATATATTAGCTAGTGAAGAAACTATTCAACATCTTAGCGATGGACGAGAGTTAGACATTAACACAAAAAAATTAATTCATAGAAGATCAAGTAGTAGTGTTTTTGAAATTTTAAAACCATCAGGGGAAATATTAATAAAACGAAATTTAGCGGAATCCGCTAAAGAAATAGGTGTAGGATTTAATACTTTAAAAAGACAATTAGATAATGAATTATCTGAAGTAGAGTACAAAGGATATAAAATAAAAAGAATAGGAGTTTTTAAAAATAAAATGTAATAACGTAAGTAAAAGGAAGGTTACAATCAAATTTACTTAGAAATGTATAGAAAAATTAGGTGAAAACGGTCAACGGTATCCTAACCATAGACCGTCGGCAGTTGTAAATGTCGCTACAGACTGGATCACCGGGGTTAGGCTGAAATGTCTGTCCAAATGTACAGTCGAACTTTATAACAAGTACAATATTGTAATAAGAAAAGGATTACTTCATTCCATGTACGGGAAGTACTCTATTGTATTAGTAGAGATTAGAATCTTATGTTAGTAGGGCAAATTTGCTTTACTAATTCGTTAATTAAAGTTGATTATTATTATCAAGTGGGGCTACAATTACTTATGCTCACCATTCTTTAATTCAAGGTAAAAGAAGTGGTGCTTTATATGGTTCTATAGCTACAGTTTTATTAGCTGTAATTTTCACAGGCTTAAATATTATTACTATACTTTTTTTTTCATGTTGGCTTTACAAAGCAAGCCTTAAATAATAATTACATACCGACCATGAAGTTAGTTGAACGTACCTGTTCAGGATACTGTTATAGTTTAAAAACTGCTTTTTATACTACGAAGTGTGCGTTTAGCACCAAAAGATTCTACACTAATATAGTAGATATAAAAGAACCGAATCTTTATCTTTCCCCTTACTGGGTTACGGGATTTGTAGATGCAGAAGGTACATTTTCTCTGAAAGTTTCTAAAAGTAGTGCTACTCGTTCCGGTTGAAATGTGACACCTGAATTTCAAATTACATTACATAGCAGAGATTTACTTTTATTAAGAAAAATACATTCCTTTTTCGGTATAGGTAGAGTTAACGAACGTGGAGATAGAAATGAAGCATCTTATAGCGTTCAGTCTGCACGTGCTATAGCTAATGTGATTATACCTCATTTTGATAAATATCCTTTAATAACTCAAAAAAGAGCTGATTACCTTTTGTTTAAACAAGGTATAGACTTATTATTAAATAGTCAAGCACGTCATAGTATTGAAGGGATGGAGAAGATTATAAGTCTTAAAGGATCCCTGAATTTAGGTTTATCTCCTATATTAAAAATTAACTTTCCTACCGTCAAACCTTTTTTTCGTCCAGAAGTAAGTGGTTTAAGTATTCAGAATCCTAATTGATTAACGGGTTTTGTAGATGGAGAGGGTTGTTTTTATGTTAAATCACTTAAGAATAACAAATATTCAACAGGCTTTAGTGTTAACCTAGTCTTCTCAATAGCTCAACATGTAAAGGATGAGGCTTTATTAACTACATTTATAGATTACCTAGGTTGTGGTAGAATAGAGAGAGCTTCAACCAGACCTGGCGAAGTAAATTTTGTTGTAAGTAAATTTAGTGATATTAAGGAAAAGATAATTCCTTTTTTTCAAAGTTATCATTTACAAGGGATAAAATGTATGGATAACTTAGATTTTGTTAAGGTAGCTAATATAATAGAAACTAAAGGTCATTTAACTCTTGAAGGTATTAATAAGATAAATTCTTTAAAATCCGGAATGAATAGTGGAAGAGTAATTAATTATGAAAAGGCGCTGGATTAAGCCAGCCTGCCCTTCGGTCTAGACCCAGAGTCCAGGTACCTGGACTCTGGGTAGAAGGAGAAAAAAAGTATGTAAGGAAGGCCTTTACTTATAGTTATGTTTATATTAAATAGAAAATATTTTTATGCATAATTTAGGTTTATAAACAAAGTCAATTGCATAAAAACCTTGTTTGTAATATTTGCATTTTAGCTTAGACTGTGTTTAAGACACTTTTTAAATTTAAAAGTGTAAATTAATCTAATTCAAGACGATATGCAGCCAAGTCTTATTAAATATTACAGATAATATTTAATAGAAAGGTTCAACGACTAACTTAAATAGAATAATCTAATTTACTATCGAAAAAATGAAATCATAGGGGGTCATATTGACCTGACATTTAATCTATATTATCTTTTTTTTTTCTATTCTTCAAGAACTTTGGTGTATAGATAACATATTATTATACATATTACATAGTCTGAACAAGAGTGTAAATTATTGAAGTAGGTAAGAAGCCTACGATAACATAAATTGTCCAAGGATTAGAATATAGTGTATCATCATTTACAATTAGTGATGGTGCTTTTGGTACATGTTTCTTTTTTGCTACCGGATTCCACGGCTTAGTTATGCTAAATTTTAACTATAATACTACTCAACCAGAATACACATTTAAACCAATAAAAATTTTAAGTGCTACAAATAAAAGATTTTATTCAACAGTAAAAGTAAAAGATATAGAGCTTTGTCCTAACTGAGTAACAGGATTTGCCGACGCTGAATCTAGTTTTAGTTTAAAAGTCTCTAATAAAAGTACAGCTAAATCCGGTTGAAGTATAATTCCGGATTTTAAAATAGAGTTGCACAGTAGGGATATAATTTTATTAAGAAAAATAAAAAATTATTTCGGTATAGGTATAATAAGTGAACGTTTAGATAGAAATATTATAGTTTATAGTGTTCAATCTATTAGAGATATTTTAAATGTAATTATACCTCATTTCGATAAATACCCTTTAATAACTCAAAAAAGAGCTGATTATCTTTTATTTAAACAAGCTATTAATTTATTAGATTCAAAGGTACAATCTGATATTGAAGGAATTTATAAAATAATGGCAATAAAAGCATCCATGAATACAGGTTTATCTGATAAATTAAGAATTAGTTTTCCTACTGTATATCCTGTAAGTCGTCCTTTAATTAATTTTGAGGGTGATTTTCATCCTAATTGATTGACAGGTTTTACAGATGGAGAAGGTTGTTTTTACGTTAATACTAAAAAAGCTAAAACTTCAACAGGTTATCAAATTATTATGACTTTCTCAATTACTCAACATGTAAGAGATGAAAGGTTATTAACTAAAATTATGGATTATTTAGAATGTGGTAAAATTGAAAAAGTTTCAGCCAGACCGACTCATGTTACGATGGTTGTATACAAATTTACTAGCATTAAAGATAAAATATTACCTTTTTTTTGTAAATACCCTTTACAAGGTGTAAAATCTATGGATTTCAAGGATTTTTGTAAAATATTTAATATAATGATAACTAAAGAACATTTAACTTTAGAAGGTGTAAAAAAAATAAAATCTTTAAAATCTGGAATGAATAGTAGTAGAATTTTATAAAAATACGCGTGTAGGCCCTGTTTAATTATACATAGTAATATATATATATACTATTTAAAATTTTACAGCAAATAAAGTTAATTGCATGGAAGTCTATAATCATAGATAATATGCAGCCAACTAGATATTATATATTACAGATAATTGTAATATCTAAAGGTTCAACGATTAATTTTACAGTATTATACTGTAATACAAATTTTACTGAGCAATATATTGTATATTGTTTAGATGATATAATCTGAACAATAGTGTGAACTATTGAAACATAGGAAATTTCCTATATAACAAAAATATATTCCATAATTCTTGCGTTTATTGTTAGACTATGTCAAATTCCAGCTTCGCACGGGTTAATCAGTGTAGCCCTGATCATATTTATATATATTATACATAAAACCAAAACTGTAAACTGTAATAATTTAGTAGCTTATAATAATTTTAATAACAAATTATTAATTACTCGTCCTGTTATATCTAAAGATGAAAGTAAGTCTTTATCTGAGGAAGAAAATTCTTATTCTTTAGATAAAGAATTTATAGAATGATTAGTAGGATTCTCTGATGGAGAGGCTAATTTTAATATTAAATTAACTGATTTAAAAGATAATACCTTTAAAAATGTTCAATTTACATTTCAGATAGGTCTTCATAAAGATGATATAAAGGTGTTAGAATATATAATGAATACTATAAAATGTGGGCATATTTCTAAATCTAAAGATAGAGTAAATTATTTTGTTAATGATATAAATTCATTATTATATGTTATACTTCCTATATTTGATTATGTTAATCTTAATAGTTCAAAATATCATCATTTTTTATTTTTAAAAAAAGCAGTAATGTTAACTAAAAATAAAGACCATTTATCTTATAAAGGTAAATTAGATATAATAAGATACCAAAAAGAGATGCAAAGTATGTCTGGTAAATGAATACCGGGTTCTATTAATAATAGAATAAAAATAACTCAATATTGATTAGCTGGGTTTATAGACGCTGAAGGTAGTTTTTCAACTAATAAATCTGTACCTAGGTTTAAATTGGAAAATCATATTAAGGAACTAGAGTTATATAATAAATTAAGAGAATTCTTTAATGTAGGTAATGTTTTATTAACTACGCCTAGAGTAGAAAGAGTTAATAGTAATCCTACTATAGTGTTAGAAATTAATAAGATTAGAGAAATTAAGGAAAATTTAATACCATTGTTGTATAATAATGGGAATATTATACTAAAAACTTTAAAAGCTGAAGATTTTTCATTATGACTAAAGCTGGTGGATATGTATTATAAAGGTTATCATACTTTATCTGAAGGAAAATATATATTTGATGCAATTAAATTACATATTAATAAATATAGATTGACTACTAATATAAATCCACTTAAAGGTGAAAAACGAATTTCAATTTTAGAAATAAAAAATTTATTAGATGAACTTTATTTATATGATAGTCCATATGAAATAAAACAAGGTATAAGATATTATAGAAATACTACTAAATTAGTTAGTGAAGCTACTAATATTACAGTTATAGACAGTAATAAAAATACCAAAATTTATAACAGTATAAGTGAATGTGCTAAAAGTCTAAATATTTCTAGACAAAAAATTAAAGATTGTTTAAACACAGGTAAATCCTTAGATGGATATGTTTTTTTATTAAACTAATATATATATATTATTTTCAAAAAAATAGTAAATAGCAAAAAAGTCTTTGTCTATATATTGACTAAAAGATAATTTGCTGCCAAGTATATATTGTTTATGACATATATAAAGGTTCAACGACTAGCCAATAAATATTACGTTACTTTAATTAAAAAGTAAAAGAATGGCATTAACACTATTCATATTAATTATTAAATCTAAATTATTTTTATTTAATAAGCACTAATATGAAGACATAGTCTAAACAATAATGTGAATTATTGAATAATAAATACGTACACGTAATGGTAGGTACAGCTTTCTTAGCTGTAGCTTTATGAAGAATTTATTCATATCATTTAACAGACAATCACCATTTAGGGTTTGAAGGTGGTATTTTATACTGACACTTTGTAGACGTAGTGTGACTATTCTTATACGTGTCTGTTTACTACTGAGGTTCTTAATATTACCTTAAAATATTTTTACTTATTGCCCTTTATCCTTCTTCCCCTTTATCACTACGTGATGAAGGGATATCAGGGGACTAGGAGATAAGGAATATAAGTATAAGATTCTTTAGCTTAACCGGTAGAGCGCATTTTTGATAAGAATGATGTTCAAGTTCAAGTCTTGAAAGAATTAGTAAAAAGTAATAATATATTCATTATGTGTTTAGTGCCTTTATCTATTCTCCCCCCTTCCCCTCTTACCCCTCTTATCTCTTCGAGATAAGAGGGGATCAAGGGGGAAAGGATATCGCTAAATGATAAAGCGATATGAGGCAATAAATTAACACTAAAAAAAATAAAATAAAATTTGACGGATTAGGGCCGGGTTGGTAAGGCGTCTCATTTGGGTTGAGAAGTAGTTATGTTCGAATCATAATAATCCGAAATAAAAAATTCTTAGTGATATAGTGTATTAGATATAGAAAAATATTTATAAAAATATAAGTATACAAAGAAACTATTAGGGATCCCTAGCTATGTATTAAAGAGTAATTTGAAATTATGTATAATTTACATATAAACTCTTAGAGAAATTAAGTAATAAACGAAGGCGAATTGAAATATCTTAGTAGCTTCAGGAAAAGAAATCAAACGAGATTCTACGATTAGTGTGAATGAAAGTAGACTAGCCTATATACGGTCCCTTCGGGGAATAAGTAAGTATATTAATAAGTAAAATGGACGAAAACCTGTTTGAATATTAAGGGGAACCTTCCTCTAAGGCTAAATATAATACATAAGCGACAGAGAAAAGTACCGTGAGGGAACGGGAGTTGAAATAGTAGTTTTATAAGCAGCTCAAGCTAGTAAAAAAGTGAGAGCGTACCTTTTGCATAATGGGTCACCAAGTTAACATTAGATGCGAGCGGTAAAGCACGCGTAGTTAAAACGATGATCAATCAAATGAATTAGTGTCTAAAGTTAGACCCGAAGCTAGGTGATCTTACTACAATCAGGATTATAAAAGTCCGAACCGGTTATTGTAGCAAAAATATCGGAAGAATTGTGGTAAGTATAGTGAAAGACAAAACTGACCTAGATAGCTGGTTTTCTGCGAAACCTATAATAGTAGGCAATTTAAGTAACATCTTAGCAGGTACAGAACTTCATCTCAGACAAGGTGTAATAAATTTTATTGTAGGTTTTCTTATAGTAAAATTCACATCTTACTTTGTACATATCGGGGGATCGTAAAGATTTTATCGGTGAGTTTGTAGACTCGAAATGGCAAAGATGAATCTTGAATTATCAGACATAGAATGATAAGGTTGTATGTACAGCCTTTTTGTAGAAGTGAACCTTCTGCTATAAACCATCAAATTGCGGGAACACCCTAAAGCAATCACAACCAAGTAGGAATAGTAATATGTATCCTATGGCTCAGGTAATGACTCGAGGTATGGTAAAATCGTGATTGATTAATGATAAGTTAATGGGTTATCCGCAGCCAAGCACCAAGTATTTTAAGGAATAATGGTGTGCAGTTCATCGACTAAATGTTGGTTGGCGCAAGCTTAAGATATAGTCAGGCCTCATTCGAAAGGATGCAATGGCAATAAAGTAATTTTATTCAACATATATATATATATAAATTTAAATAAGAAGCCGGCTTTTACAAAAGACTTAATACGACAGGCGACTTCCTTTCGAAGGGTAACAAATAGGTCGGGCTGACCCCCCTCCCTAGATGTGTTAATAGATTAAGGTACTGTAAAAGTAGATGTTTAACAACTTGCTAAAGGTATTATTTAGCCGGATCTAGGGGAGACTCTAGAAATCTGAGAGATGAGCTTGAATATTGAAATATATTCATGACCCATGTTTGGAATGAGACGAACACTAAGTTGTCTGGCATAAATAAAAAAAACATTCAAAATAAAAGTCACAAAAAATAATCTATTCCTAGGCCTTCGGCCAAGTTTCAGTCGTCTCTGACGACGCCCGAAACTAATTAAAAAAATATTTTTTTTTTAATAAAGCCCACGGCTTTTTAAAAAATTATTCCAGTTATAGTAATATAACTGTAACTCCAATTAAATGTTATGAAAATGCGCTGTTAAATAAAAATATAATTCTTACTGAAAATAAGAATGAATCCGGTATTTATCGTTGAGTAAATACATTAAATAACAATACTTATGTAGGTAGTGGTTTAAATCTCTCAAAAAGAGTAGGAAATTACTATAACAAAAGTGAATTAAATAGGAATCCTAGACCTATACATGCTGCTTTACTAAAATATGGATACGAAAATTTCAATTTTGAAATTTTAGAGTATTGCAAAGCAGATGAGCTAATTGTAAGAGAACAGTATTATTTGGATTTATTAATACCTGAGTATAATGTTTTAACACGTGCTTATTCTTTATTAGGTTTTAAACATAGTCCTGAAAATATGGCTAAGTTTAAACTAAAAAAGATTTCACAGGAACATAAAGATATTTTATCTTTAACTCATTTAGGTAAGGTTGTTAGCCAAGAAACTAAAGATAAATTATCTCTTGCTACAACCAATTATAAAAAGAATAATCCTCTTTCATCTGAAGCTTTAGCTAATATAAAAGCTAAAACTTTGGCACGTGAAGGAGTATCTGTCTCAATTTTAAATACTCAAACTAATGAAGTAAAAAGTTTTTCAACTTTAACTGAAGCAGGACAGTATTTAGATGTAAAAAGACAAGCTATACGAAACGCAATTAATAGAGGAAGTCTTGTTAAAGGACTTTATCGTGTTTCAGAAGATAAGTAGGCAGTATATGCACTTAAATAGGTACAATTAAATTTATATAAAATTACTTTAGCTTCGATTAAAGAAAAGAAGCCAGGAATATAAAGCATTTATAATGTATAATATAACCTGTTGTCTAAATGGATAGTTCATTTATTGAACTGTTTAGGGAGAAGATCCATGTTTAATTAGTACAGAAACATGGATTTCTGTGTATGTCAAAAGGGAAACAGCCCAGAACAAGAGTTAAGGTTCCGAAATTATTATTAAGTGAAATTAAGAAAGTCTTTATTTAAGTCGACAAGGAGATGGGCTTAGAAGCAGCCATAATTCAAAGACCTCGTAACAGAGCGCTTGTTAATTTTTAAAGGCATCGAAAATTTAACGGATCTAAATAATGTACCGATACCTTGTCCATATTTGAATATAATAGATGTAATATTATATTCATTTACTGGGGTAGCAGAACATTGAGTGAACATGAAGCATTCCTATTATTTTATAATAAATGCGTTTACATTACACTCAAGAGAGAATGGTGACATGAGTAACAAAAAGAAATTTCGAGGCATAGTTGACTAAGGATAGTGGCGAAGCTCTATTCAAGGTCCCTCGAAAATCCGCCTAAAGCTTATGGTTTTATTTAAAGTAACGGCCTCTAAGTTTTCACTTCCAAAGGTTGAAACGATGAGAAAATCTTATTACTTAAATGACAACATTTTTCAAGTGGAAAGTGTGCTGGAAAAAATAAGTAATATATCTTTAAACTCATTAATGAGTTTACTAGATCCCTTCAGGGATAAGATGAAAAAAAAACCGTACCTAGAAACTGTGACAAGTAAGCTAGTAGAGAATACGAAGGCGTAAATGAGCTAACAATCATAAAGGAACTCGGCAAACTAACTACCGTAACTTCGGGATAAGGAGGGCTCAGTTGTACCGTTCTTATTTTTAGATGTATTATACATTTAAATATTAAAACGGTTAAGATGGAAGAAGCATGAAATATTGTTGTACGACTGTTTAATTAAAACAAAGCACTTTGCATAACGACTTAAGTCTAAGTATAGAGTGTGATTTCTGCCCGGTGCCGGCTGGCTAACGAAAATAACTAACTTTAAAAAGTTTGGTACTGTAGGAACCCCCGGTTAATGGCGGCCTTAGCGTGAGGGTCCTAAGGTAGCGGAATACCTTGACTGTTAAATGCAGTCTTTGCATGAATGATGTAACGATACAACAGCTGTCTCTATGATTGACTCAGTGAAATTGGCATAACTGTGCAGATACAGTTTACCTCTAGTTAGACGAGAAGACCCTATGCAGCTTTACTGTTACTAATTATTAGGTATGGTTGGGGACAAATTTCAGTAAATAAGGTAATTGATCAGATTCAAATGTAATACCTTTATTTGGGGATCGTATTGTGAGGATTATTTAATCCCCTTCTTTTCCTAAAAAGAAAAGAATGTAACCTTAGAAAGGAAAAATTGCTAGGAGACAGTTTATGCGGGGCACAGACCCCACAAAGAGTAAATGGGAGTGTCCAACTATGTTTTATATTTGTTTTTATATCTCTTAGTTCTTTAGGGAGCTAAGAGGTAAGCGTAAGCTAACAGATATATCACAGAATCAAAAATATTAATTTTTGTTTGTTTGTAATAGTAGATAGCATTATGCTATACTCTATCATATTTATGTATTGATGTACAAGCTAGACAGTAAAATGTCTAATATTTTGCTTTTCTGTATTTAGATACTTATAAAAGTATAGACTTACAGGGTATTAATGAGAAGCAATTTTTATCGTTAGGTAAGATTTTAACTATGGTGAAATTAGTTGTAGATGAGATATTACGAATTATTCTAATATCTTATTAGTTATCGTATTTTTTACGATAGGTTATGTATAATACTTACCAAGTTTAATGGCTAAATCTTGCTTTACTGTTTGACCACCAACAAGTCTTACAGTCGCGTAAGCGGGGCATAGGATCACAAGACACAAAAAGGAAAGGTCTTGGATTATTGGAAAAGCTACGCTAGGGATGTTTGTCCTTCAATGTTTAATTAGTTCCCTTATTTATTTTTATCTTGGTTCCCACTTATCTCTGATATCATGAGTGATATAAGGGGATCTGGGAAATAAGAAAAGACACGAAAATAAAGAAGGCGGGACGAAAATCATTGATTTTAATTGGGTAAATTTCAAAAATAACTTAACCAAGCATTAGTTTTATCTATTGCTTAATCTAAGTAAATTTGAAGCGAAATTTGTTTTAGCAAGGAATTTTCTGTCTGACCCCTTGATATCACGTAGTGATAAAGGGGGAAATGGGAAAGGCAAGAAATTAAAGAAGAAACAAAACCGTTCAACGACTAATAGGTGAGTATGCTAACAATAAACCTTGTATAAAACCCAACATTTTTCTTAATGTATAGATAAAAAAAATATTTTTCGTGCCCTCCTGTTCTGACCCCCTCATCCCCAAAGGGGAAAGGGGGGGTGATGGAGGGAAAATGCAATAAAATAAATAAAATTATGTTAAATTTAAAAAATAATAATTCATCCAGTGCCCACGTATTCCCCGGAGGGGAAAATGCAATAAAACAAATTGAATCTAATGTGGAGTATAATTCTCCTTTTATTTTCACTAAAAAAATAAATACTAATTATAAATTAGTGCCTTTTAATATAGTAGAAAATGATGTAGGTAAAACTAAGTATTTACCTCCCGTTTCTAAAGAATGAAAAAACACTGTTTATAATTATTCACCTAAAAATAATATAAATTACCCTATTTATGATTTAAATATAAATTCTTTAATAAGAGGTTATTTTAGTTTATACTTTAATAATAAGTTTTTACAGCATAAATATATATCACGTAGAACTAAACGTAAATCTTTAAATAGAATATTTGTAAGTAAAGCTGAAATTAAACATACTAACGAAAAAGCTATAATTACTCTTTATGTTTTTAATAAAGAAAGATTATCTTTATTAAAAAGAATCCAAAAAATAAAAAAAAATTTTAGGTTTTGGTTTAAAAAATAGAATTAGCTTTATGACAGATAAATGAATGAATTTTCTTTCTTATGTTATGGCTCCTGTGCCTACGACAAAAAAAAAAAGAGAGTAAAAGCTCTAATTTAATTGATACACCTCAAAGAGGATCAGAAAGTATAAAGAATTCTTTATCATTGTTATTAAAATTTAATGTTAATGATCGTTTAAGAAAGATAAATTTCTTATATTATATGCGTAATAAACGTTTCTTCAAAAAAGTAAAGAAAGTTTTTTCTACTTTTAGAAGATTAAAATTGAAATTAAGTTTAAACAAATATAAATTTGAAGAAAAATTTTTATCTAAATTAAGCCAATCAATAAGTAAATACTACGGTAAAAAAGTAGAGTTTAATATAGTTAATTTAAAGTCTATAGCGTATAATACTGATATATTTACTGAAATATTAACAATAAAATTAAGAAAACCTAAATCTAGTCCAATGCGTAGAATAAATTCTCTGCTTTCTAAAGTTGCTTTACCTAAGGTAAATACTATTATAGAAAGAGGAAGAGTAGAAAAACAAGTGGATAGAGAGTTAATAGACAATAAATATAGAAATATAAATATAAATCATATATTAAATAAATTATCAGAACAAGACATAAACTCTAAAGATAATTTAAATAAATTATTATATAATATATATTATAAAACTATTTTAGATAACTCTAATGATACTATGGAATCTGTTGTACCTTTAAAAACTAAAAACTCAAAAGATAATATATCTTCCTTCTCCTCCGGAGACCTAAATAAAGCTTATTACTCAAACTTGCGTAATATTATTTTTGAAAATATAAAATATAAAGCTATGGGTGGTGCTAGATTAATCGTTAAAGGTAGATTAACTAAACGTTATAGAGCTGATAGAGCTGTATACAAGTTGAAGTGAAAAGGTGGATTAAAAAACATAGATTCATCATTTAAAGGATTATCAGCAGTAGTTTTTAGAGGTTATATGGATTCAAATGTTGAAAAATCTAGATGAAGTTCTAAACGTCGTATAGGATCTTTTGCAGTAAGAGGTTGATTTAGTGGTAAATAGTTTTTTGCCTTCTTTTTTATTTTTTTTTCGTTCCATCACCCCCAGATATCTCGAAGAGATAAGAGGGGGGGTACGAGGGATGAAAATACAGGAGACACAACAGGCTATTTATATTTAGGCAGTAATTTATTCTGTCCCCTTTTCTATCATATTTTCCCCAGAGGGGGCCCGCGAATCCCTTTATCCCTGATATCACTACGTGATAAAGGGATATCGAGGGGAAACAAGATAAAAAGGATGAGGGGAAGAGATGGCATGAATATACATAAAAGAAAAATGAAGATATAGTCTGAACCATTTTGTAAAAAATGGAAATAAATAAATAAAATTTATGATAACAAGTTGAACAGGCTAATTTGCGCAAGAGTGTGCAAAATGAGTGCGCGGTTTGGCACCTCGATGTCGGCTTAACTTATCCTCATGGATGCAGAAACTATGTAGGGTACGACTGTTCGTCGATTAAAAAGTTACATGAGCTGGGTTAAATACGTCGTGAGACAGTATGGTTTCTATCTTCTAGAGGGAATTAGAATATAATAAGGAATAACCTATGTACGAAAGGAACTTGGTATATTAATTTATTAATATTGAAATAATAAAATTATTAATCTCTGGTTTACCTGTTGTTTATATGTCTTGTTTTTTCCTCTTACTTCTTCGGATAGTAAGGGATTTAAAGACTAACCTACTTTCACTTGAGTAGTTATGATAGTATAGGCACGGCAGGAAAGCTATGTTAGTCAAAGATAAGTGCTGAAAGCATATAGGCACGAAGCTTACCTTAAGATATTTCTTAAATATACGTAATATAACATTACAAACATAATCTTGCCTTAATTGGGCTAAATTATGAAGATAGGCTTTATTTGTAAGAATCTAGAGATTTTAAGGAATAAAGTACTAATTTTATAAGTAACTAAATATTTTATTTATATCATATATCATTTATTGTGCTAAACGCATGATGCATCTTGTTGTTAATATATTGCCCTGATATCCCATTATCCCTTTATCACTATGTGATATCCGGGGTATAAGGAATAAAGGGCACGAAGATTACCCTATTTATTGTAATTTTCCCTCGGCCTCCTTTATGGTACCTCCTCTCCCCACTTATCTCGAAGAGATAAGTGGGGAAAAAGGAAGGATATAAAGTTTCAGTCCTTCCCTCCGGGATCCGGAGGATAATGAAGAGAGCTTATAAAAAAAAATCTTTTTTTTAATTCAATTATCCCCTTTATCCCTTTATCACTACGTGATATCAGGGATAAAGGGGATTAGAAACTCTTAAAACACAAAGGGGAGCAGGACAATATATTATAGTGTGAACAGGGTATTAAGAAAAAAGCTTGTAGAATACTGGGCCTGATTAGCATAAAAGTAATGCAATTGTTTTGTAATCAATAGAAGCAAGTGCGATACTTGCATTGGGCTATTATTTACTATAACTCTCTTCCCTTTATCTCTTTACCCCATCGCCGCTTGCGGCTTTATCACGTAGTGGTATAAGGGATATGAGGGATATCAGAGGACTAGGATTAGTGGTCAAATGGTACGACATGGCTCTTTCAATGCCACTATCGCGGGTTCGAATCCCGTCTAATCTAAAATTTATGCGGATTAGTGTAATAGTAACATATTTGACTCATGATCAAATGATAGAGGTGCGAATCCTTTGTCCGCATACAGTATAATAAATATGCTATAAAATAAAGCCCCTGCCCCTCCCTGATATTACTGATCCGAGGGATCCCCTTATATCACGTAGTGATAAAGGGAAGAAAGGAAGCATGATAAAAGGGAAAGGGGAAGATCAGAGGGCCGGTCTGTGTTACTCTTTGTTTTAACTATTATACTGTTTAATTTCTCTAATGGGGAAAATCCGTACCCTACTTGCCTAATATCATTGAAGTGATAAAGAAGAGGGACTATAATTATTTGCTTTTCGTGCCCTCATATCTTGTAAGATATGAGGGCAATAAGTTTAAAATAATATATGTGTATAATTTCTTCGCCTGATATCCCTGATATCACTACGTGATATCAGGGATATGAGGGATAAAGGAGGGGATCAGGAGGCTATAACTTAATGGTAAAGTGTACTGCTCATAACGGTCATTATAAGTGTTCAAGTCACTTTAGCCTTAATCCGAGTGCTGGAATTGGTAGACAGTGCAAACTTAAGCTTTGTTGATGAATAATCGTGGACGTTCAAGTCGTCTCTCGGATAAAAAAAAAAATTATTTTACAATATCTTCCCCTCTTACCCCTCTTACCTCTTCGAGATAAGAGGGGTACACGAGGAAGGGGATAAATATAATTGCTATTATAGCTAAAAATTTAGTTTTATTTAATTTAAGTTATCCATCGTTGTAATAAAGGGGGTATAGTTTAGTTGGTAAAACTGCGATTTTGCATATCGTTATCTTAGGTTCGATTCCTAATATCTCCATAATAATTATATATGTAGGATTTCACTGATATTACTTCTATTTTTTATTGTTATTAGCTTATTTATATTACTTCCCCTTGATATCACTTCTTTCTTCCCCCCTTATCACTACGTGATAAAGGGGGGGGATCCCGTAGGCATCATAAAAGGATCAGGTTATAAGGTAAGGTCAGATAATAAATAAAAAGTAAAGTATTTTGCCTGATATCGCTTTATCCCTCTTCCCCTTTTATCACTACGTGATATCAGGGGGGGTCCGGAATATCCGCGATAAAGGCACAAAAGTACAATTTTTAATATAAGCTTGAGAAGCTCAATTGGTTGAGCAGAGAATTGAAGCTTCTTTGGTTGTAGGTTCGAGTCCTATCTTAGGCAAAGGTAATGATGGAATTGGTAGACATATCCAAAATTATAGTTTAGGATAATTATCCTTTTTTATAAATATTGCCCTCTTTTATCACTACGTGATATCAAGGATAAGAGGGCACGAAAAGTTAAGTTTGTTGACAGGTGCAAATCCTGCTTAATCTTATGCTAAATACATTAATAATTAATAACGGGAAAGTTATATTTTCAACCCTTTATCCCTGATATCACTACGCGATATCAGGGGACCAGTTCCCCTCAGGAACTAGCTTGTAATACCAGATATTTTAACTTGAATAAGGTTTTAAATTTAAAACCTTATAGTAATATTAAACTCCTCTTCTTTATTTTTAACTTCTAAGTTATCCAACTTCTCTTCTTCCCGTTCGTTCAAACTTTGATTCCGAGAATTAAAGCTAGGATAAAAATGGTTAGAAGCAGCAAATAGGCTGGAATAAAAAGATAAACCAATATAACTAGCGGTAAATAAAGGATTGTGACTATTAAAAAGTGATGATTGTACTGCAACAGGTCTTGCATCAGATGAACGACAAGAAACAGCGAGATAATTAAATATTATCTTTGTATTCATTTCATTTTTATTATTATAATCCTTCTTTTTGAAATAAGAGAGGGCCCGAGTAGAATACTACCATAGAGGTTGCATAACCCTACTTCACTAGGCGTCTTATGCTCTAACGGTACGACACCTCCAAACCGAGAATCCCCTCCTGATCTGGTTACTTAAATTTTCGAAGGGTTCCCTTTCTTTTTTTGCAAAAAAAACCAAAAGGATCCACATCCATGGCTCTACTCTCGCCTCCTTAACAACATCTTAGATGAATTCTTGTCCGACCTAAACCTTCAGCGTTAGATTTCATTTATCAACTCTGCCAACAGTATCAAGCATCAGAATATAGCATTATATATCACTATAAACCTAACAACTGGTAATTACTAAAACCAAGACTATCAAACTATTATAAACCTCATAACTGGAGTAATCTATATTAAAATCAACTACTTAAGTATTATATTAACGGAAATATAGCCTCGTTTTAAATCGTCCTATTTCCTAAGAATAACACCCCTAAATTGTATACTTCCATTTCGTCATCACTTCTAGCGTTATCTGTATCTTAAGACGCTTCCTCATCCCTCTTCCCCCAAAGGGGGATCCGGGAATAGTAAATCTGAAACACACCCACTTCTGTAAAACTTATCTAGTATTGACTTCTATCGTTATAGTATCTTAAGACGATTTCTTGATCAAACTAAAAGAATAAGACAAGTATACTCCCACCTAGGTAGTTTAAACTACCATTTAATTTAATTAATTTTAATTAATTTGAACGTGAACTAATAGTCGGTATAAAAGGCGCCGAGGTAGCCTAATCACAAGACTTAAGCTAATTTAAGCGAGCTGACGGTTGCACCCCCTGATCCGTACCCCCCCCTCATCCCCAAAGGGGAAAGGGGGGGTGATGAAGGGGAAGAAGGAGTTATTTTCATCGTACTTGCTAGATGAAAATAACGATTTAAAGACAGAGGAAGCTCGTTAAAGTTAATTCCAAATTAACTTACCAGAATGGAGCACCATTAAATCGAGGTAAGTAGTCGTAATAGGGTTCCGTATACCAGCGGACTAAACCCTAATAATATCAGGTGTTATGTCGTAAAAGTAAGGATACGGGAAATAGGGCTTAAAAACTATCTATTATACCCTGAAGACAACTTTTCTCTCTATAAGGGGACGGGAAAATAGGATATAGTAACTATCTATTGTACCCCCCGGGGGATTAGGGGATTAGAAAAAGAAATAAAAAACTACAATAGAACATTAATTGTATTCTATTTACATTAAAAAAGGGTATGATGGAATTGGTAGACATAGATAACTTAGGATTATCTGATCGTGAGATTGTGTAGGTTCAAGTCCTGCTACCCTTAATTCGACAAGAGCTAAACAATAAAGATTTGATGTAAAAATCATATCCGTTCAAGTCGGATTTACCTTATATGTTGTGGACTAATGGGTAAGTCATAAATTTTTGGTATTTACTATTGAGTGTTCGAGTCACTCCAACATAAATTTTAAGTGATCATATGTATAGTTATTTCCTCACCCATCTATTTTTTTTTTTAATGGATGCCTCTTCCCTTTATCACTAGTGATAAAGGAAAGAGGCAAGACAAAATAGATTATTATAAAAAATTAAAAATATATTAGTATTATAAAAAATTAAAAATAAAGATATAGACCTAATACAAACGAGGTTCGTTTTAAATTTTCTTATCTGTTTTTTGCCTGATATCGCTCGTATCCCGGAGGGATTAGATAAAGGCACTTAAAAAAATTGGCAATATACACATAAAACCATAAAATTATTCCTATTACATACTATAATTGGTAATACAAGGGAATTAGTTTTTAACCTTATACAGTATAGTATTTTAAATCAAACATCTCGTTTATCACTGATCTCCTCATATCACGTAGTGATAAAGGGGAATCGTGAGATAAAAACTATATATAATATTAGCTAAGGTTATTAATTTAAATGATTATTTAATCGGTATTAATTAAATATATACATATTGGTGGATATAGTTCAATCGGTAGAGCGACTGTATGTGGCACAGTAAGTTCCCTGTTCAAGTCAGGGTATCCACCCATTAAATTTGCCCAGCGCGCACCTCTTATCTCTTAGAGATAAGAGGGGTGCGCTGGGCGCGCAGAGTATATAAATTAAATTATAAAGCTTGAGTAGTTTAAAGGTAAAACCTTATTTTCATACAGTAAAGATGGAAGTTCAATTCTCCCCTCAAGCTAACTATATTTTTTAAGAAATATATATTTATAAACATATGTCTATTATAATAAATATATATTTCTTTTCTTATTCCCCGATATCCCTGATCTTCTTTCCCTTTATCACTAGTGATATCCGGGATAAAAGGTGAAGATATTGTAACTTAATTGAAAAAAAATTAAATGGTAGAAGTTATTTGGTGCCAAAGGCAAAAAACCTTATCTAAATGTAATAAAATAAAACCTAATATATAATTGAAAGTACATAATACATACATATATATATATTTAAATCAGTGATAGTTTAATAGGCTAAAACCTTAGTTTCATGTATTATTTAAGATGAGAATTCGATTTTCTCTCCTGGTTTAATAAAAGGTTCTTAATAGTCTTTACAGGACAAGCCTCGGATCCCCCCCTTTCCCCTTTGGGGATGAGGGGGGGAATAAAAAATATATTTTTTATTCCCCCTCTTATCTCGAAGAGATATCCGGGGTACACGGGGATCCGGGACTAAGAAGTTTTATTTTTATTCAAATTATATAATGATAACTTTATCTATATTATGTTTATTATTTTCTAATGCTGTCACATTAAGACGAGATATGTCCATTCTATTTAATAGAATAGCTATTATAGCTATTTCTTATTGTTTTTTACAAGATTTGGTAAGTTTATCTTTAGTAAACAAAGGAATAGGTTTACATGGGGGTTTACGTGCGCCGAGCGAGGTGTACGTTGTAGAGAGATAGTATATATCTCATCTGATATAAATGGCATATGCGGTAACTGACCGTAGAAGATATATGTTCGGGCCCATGCCAAACGAGTGTATTCGAGGTCTCTTACCAAGTATATATCAGCCACGGGCTCTAACCACACGAAATCCCAATAAGACTCGTGTAGGGATAGCTGTAGAGCAAAGGCAAAATATTGGTAAACGCGATTACCGGACTTATTCTGTCAGTGGGAGTGATCATGGTTAGGATGACAAACTTGATACGTATAGAGAGGCTCACCCAGGCCTGCACATCCAAAACGCGAATATAGCGGTGTGTATTTGATACTAAGTGTTATGTAGTAGTAAGCATGCGTAATATTGCCATGAAGTCAAATCTCACCTCAGTATAGAGGTTATCTTATGCGCAAGGACCTAAAATCACTATTTGTCAATTGACATCTAAAACAACAACGTGCGCAACCTCGGGATCTAACCGCGACTCATAAGATTGACCTGGATTAGTGAATATATCATGCGTTAGATACTTATAAAATGTACGCTGAAGCCTCAGAGGATCATTAACGCGGATTACCAAAACTCCTGAGAAACTACGCGTACGTGAAACTAGGAAAGATGAAGTCGAATGAAGCGGAGACGGAGTGTCAATAGTAGTATCCTTAGCCACAAGCTAGTTACAAAGTGATACAGATAACAAATCTTAGCATATAGAACATGTCTTCCCTCGATCCCAAAGATGACAAAACAATGACTAAGAACTCAACCATAACAGGCAGCAATTAGACCCATTGCGGGATACGTATTCTCAATTTACTAAGGCATCGTTATTGGAAAGCCGTATGATGGGAAACTATCACGTACGGTTTGGGTGGCAGAGCTAAAAAGTCTTCTGACCACACTTCATATTACTAATATTACACAAATATTTCATATGTTTGTTTTTTTAATTAGTATGTTAATTTTACAATTAACAAGTTTCTTTCCAAGAAAAGTTTGAGTTAAAGAACATTCATCTTTAAAACATATTTTAATGAATAATTTTGTGTACTATAGAACAAAAATTATAAATAAAATGGGAGACCATTTAAAAATAATAGAATACCCTGGGCTACAACACGATAATTTGTTAAGGGGAAAACTGCCAAACTCCGGGGACATCCTAAAGCTTTTGATACCAAATCAGGTTGAATTTTTCCAAGGTGGGTGAACTAATTATTCACGTATGGTAACAAGTCAAAAGATGGCGCTTCACTACTACTGATTAAAGTGGACTAATGGTGATATGAGGGTATTGGACTCTTATGCTGTCGAGCTACAAACTCGAAAAATGGACAATCGCGGATCTAAATTAAACATTCAAATGTTTTTAAAAGAGCAACGAGTAGACGGTAGTTACATTAACCTATGTATTAGGGATTCAATGTTAAGGTGTACTCTAAAGAGGTTCGAAAGAATTTCTAGTTCCAGTTTCCGTTTAAATCAAATTCTAAATAAACAACTACATTCAACAACTGTGCGTAACACGGATTCTAAAAATCTGCTTGAACCTAAATCTTCTGATAAAAACACTAATATTTTTAGTCTAAACCCTTGATTTATAACAGGATTTACAGATGGAGATGGTTCATTTAGTGTTTCTATTGCTAAAAAAAGTCAGGTACAGGTTGAAAAATACAACCTTTATTTACTATAGGATTAGATCCCAAAGATTTAGACTTATTGGTCCAAATTAAAGCTTACTTTAAAGTAGGTAAGATCTATACTAGTGCAAGGGGTATAGTTTACTATACTGTGGGTTCTACAAAAGATATAATAAAATATATCTTACCTCATTTTGACAAATACAATTTAGTGACTCTCAAAAATAAAGATTATTTAGTATTCAAGAATATTGTTCTTCTTATGGAAAAAGGGGAGCATAAATCCTTATCTGGTTTATTGAAAATCTTTTCACTTAGAGCTATTCTAAATAAAGGGTTACCAAGCTTTATAAAGGCTGAATACCCTAATATTACCCCAGCTGTTGAACCTGAGTTAAAGTTATCCAATTACTTAAATTCACATTGACTATCGGGATTTATAACTGCAGAGGGGTCTTTCTTTATTTCTATCTATTCTAACGAGAAAAGAAAAGCAGGGTATGCTGTAAGTCTTGTATTTAGTTTAAGTCAAGATCTTCGAGATTTAGAGTTACTAAATAGACTCGTGAATTACTTAGGGTGTGGAATAGTTCGAGAACATCCGAATCGTAATACAGCTGAATTAATTATAACTAAGAACGAAGATATTAATTTAAAACTAATTAAATTTTTAATAAAATTTCCCCTTTCAGGTGTAAAATTATTAGATTTTGAGAGATTTAAACAAGTATCTTTTTTAATCGAAAATAAAATGCACTTAACTCAAGATGGAATTGAATTAATAAAAACGATTAAAGACAAGATGTATACAAGGTAGTAGAATTATATAAAAATCCTGGAGGTCGTATAGGTTTTTACGTTGTAGCTTGCTAAGTAGTAATAACTATGAAGCTAAAAGAGTAGTTTTAAATTTACTCTAGGCCCCCGGCCAAGTTCCAGTCGTCGACCAGACGACGACTGGAACTAAATTTATTTAGAATTTGGCAGGATCTGGTTATCAATGTTAATTTTATTATTTGTAGTAAGTGGAGCCATTTTCTTAATGTCAACTAACGATTTAGTTTCTATATTTTTATCAATAGAATTACAAAGTTATGGTTGTGCGCCGGGCGAGGCATACACTGCTGAGATAGCAGTACAAATTCTATTTGGACTGATATTATCAGATATATTTGGCCTTTCAATAACTGAAAGATATCTGCCACGGGTAATCACACTAAAGACAGCTAATAACTCCTTTAGTAGGATAGCTGATTACAAAAGAATAAGCCAAAGAGGTCTGCCACTCTTGGAGGTATATTCTAGTGGGGGTAGTCATGGACAGGATAACGAATTTGATACGTATAGAGGGGCCCAGCTTGGCCTATATGTCTTAAGCAGAATATCGCGGCATATAAAAGGGATCCTTAATGTTGTTATCGGTAGACCATACGATAATGATTGCCAAAAACCCTTCACTCACTTCAGTAAAGAAGATATAAATGCGCAAAGTCCTAAAACTACTAAGTTAAACGCCAGTGTATTGCAACCCCGGGATCTAACCGCCTATGAATTCAACTCGAATTTAACGCGGAGACGGAGTTTTCATAGTAGAAGCAATTCGAAGGAAAACAGTCGGATGACGCCACTCCTTGATGAACATGACTCTAACATAAAGGATGCCGACAAACTCAACCTTCTAGAAGGCAGCAAGTCGCATACATCCGTTAGTTCGTGAGCAAAAACAGAAGTGGACAAATATTTTAAACTAAACGGTACTTACAACGGGCTGATCAGAATATTATCTGATCCCATATTCTTACAAGGATGCTATAATGAAATAAGGAGTAAACCGGGTAATATGACCAAAGGTACTGACAATAACACTCTAGACGGGATAGATAAGAAGTGATTCGAAAAAATATCCCAAGACATACTCAGAGGGAAATTTAAGTTCTCCCCGGCAAGAAGAGTCATGATTCCCAAGCCTGGAAAAAAAGAGCTCAGACCCCTAAGTATAGCCAATCCTAGAGAGAAAATTGTACAAAAAGGAATAGCTGTCGTATTGGAAGCAATTTGAGAAAGAACCTTCTCCCAAAGCTCGTATGGATTCAGACCAGGCACATCTCTGCATCAGGCGTTATACCAGATATATAGAAATGGGGCCAGTTACCAATGAGTGATCCAGGGAGATATTTCCAAATGTTTCGATATGATACCACATAAAGTCATAGATAACATACTTAAAAAAAAAATAGTATGTGACAAGACGATGCAATTAATCCGTAAGTCATTGACCGCAGGATATATTGACCAAGAGACAGGAGAACACATTATACCTAACGTGGGTACCCCACAAGGAAGTGTGGTAAGTCCTCTTCTCGCTAACATTGTCTTAAATGAACTAGACATGTACATGGAAGATGTCAAGGCGAAATTCGAAACAGGGAAGAAAAGAGCGATCAACAAAGAGTATAACTCCTTAACATCTAGAATCCAAAATCTGGAAAAATTCCAACCGGGATCCCCGGAGATCAAGAAGATGGTTATGTCAAGAAGAAGAACTCCTAGTACACTATATAACGACCCTAACTTCAAGAGACTCATGTATCTCAGATACGCCGACGACTTCGTAGTATTAATATCTGGTTCGTCTAACGACGCAAATCTAATAAAAAATCGTATAAGTGATATTTTAACTAAGAGATGTGGCCTTGAACTGAATAAGGACAAGTCCATTATTACAGCAACCAAAGATGGGTTTAATTTTTTGGGGGCCTACTGCACCAAACCCTCTGCGGTAAAAGCTGGGATGTTTACATCCAAGAGGGGAAACCCTAGCAGATACAGAATGAGGATGAGAGTAATGATTCCCGTTAAAGACCTTATCAAGAAATTAGTCGCTAATAAATTTATTATAATGGACAAATCTGGACTACCCGTAGCTACAGCCAGAAAAGATCTGATAAACTTTGAACATCATGAGATAATTACATTCTACAACCATCGTATCCGAGGACTCGCTAACTTCTACAGCTTCGCTAGCAACCTGAACAGTCTGAGAAAAATAAATATGTTCTTACAGTTATCATGCGCCCTTACCTTAACTCTAAAACTCAAACTTAGAACTAAGAAACAGGTATTTAATAAATTCGGAGCAAAATTAACTGACCCTGACACGGGAATAGCATTGGCACTACCCGACAACCTAAAAGTGAAACACAGTTTCTCAGGAGGAGAATCCAAGAGGGCCGAAGAGATTTTGAAGATGTCTTGATTCCAAAAATTAACCAAATCTAGTCTTAACAAGAAATGTGTAATTTGTCAAACATCAAACAATATCGAAATGCACCATATCAGAGAAGTCAAAGATGTTAAGAATAAAATTAAAAATGGTAACAGTACATACCAACAATGAGTTGGATCGTTTAACAGAAAACAAGTCCCTCTATGTGCTTATCACCACGATCTGTATCATAGCGGTGATCTCAATTATTCAGACATGACAAAAATTCGTAAGTATACCTAAAGTTTAAACAAAATATTTGGCAGACACCGATGGAAAGCCGTATGATGGGAAACTATCACGTACGGTTTGGAGGGCAGAATACCTGACCCTACTATATTTATTAAGTACTATCTATAGAAACTCAGAATTAGCTACTACAGGTGGTTTAATCTATTTCTTATTAGGAGGTTTAAGTTCATGTTTTATCTTATTAGGAACAAGTTTATTATATGCTAATTCTGGTACAACAAATATGGATGGTTTATACGTAATTACTAGTATAAGTGATAGTATAGGAGGTGCTTCTTCTTGATACCAACCTTATTATATAAATTTCTCTTTACTAATTTTTAGTATAGGATTTTTATTTAAAGTAAGTGCTGCACCATTTCATTTTTGATCTCCTAAAAAAGGACTTGGGAAATCCTTATCAACAAACGTTGGGAGTAAACTATCAAATTCCGGGGAACCCCTAAAGCTTCTGGTACTAAACCATATATGAAAATATATGAGTGGCTGAACTAATTACTCAGGTATAGTAATAAGTCAGAAGATGAGTAAAAACGAAATGGGCAATCGCGGATCTAAGTCAGTAATATATTTGACCAAACAGTCGAGTATTATTGTAAAAGAGCAACGAGTAAATGGTAGTTGACGTGGTATTGATTTACTGCGTTTAAGATATACTCTACTGGGCTTCGAAAGAAGTTATCAAGTTAAAATCCCTTCTAATCAAATTATTCAAAGACAACTTTATTCTACTGTGTCTAAGTTAGACAATAGCAAACTACCTCTAGACCCCTGATTTATATCAGGATTCTCTGATGCAGAAGGTTGCTTTCTTGTTTTAATTCGTAAATCACCAAAAAGCCTACTAGGTTGACAAGTAGAGGTTAATTTCACAATTAACCTTCATGCTAGAGACTTAGATCTTTTAAATCTTATTAAAGCCTATTTTGGAGTAGGAAGAATAAGTAAAGAAAGAAATGGTTGTTGTGATTTTACAATAGGTTCTTTAGATCAAATTATAACAAAAGTAATACCTCATTTTGATAAATATCCCCTAAAAACTAATAAATATTCTGATTATTTATTATTTAAAAAAGTAGTCATTATGATGCAACGTGGGGAACATTTAAAAGCTGAAGGTTTACAAAAAATAATTAATATTAGAGCTTCTTTAAATAGAGGATTAACTCCTTTACTATTAGAAGCCTTTCCTAATACTGTTGCTTTAGCAAGACCATTATTACCACTTAGTGTAAAATTAGACCCTCAATGGCTAGCTGGTTTTACAAGTGGTGATGGTTGTTTTAAAATTAGTATTAGAGAATCTAAATTACATAAAACAGGAAGTCGTGTAGTATTACTTTTTGTAGTAACTCAACACATTAGAGATGAATTACTATTGAAAAGTTTAGTAGATTTCTTTGGATGTGGTCAAACTTATTCGTATAAAGATTATACTGAGTTTAGATGTCAATCATTCAAGGATAATTATGAAAAGATTTTACCTTTTTTCAATAAATACCCTATTATTGGTGTTAAATCTAAGGATTTTGAAGATTGAGCTAAAGTAGCAAAAATGATACAAACAAAAGATCATTTAACTAACGAAGGTTTCGATCAAATTCGTCAAATAAGAACAGGAATGAATAAAGGTAGATATCTATAATAACTACTTTAATTCACTACCCCCTCGTGCCCTCCTATTCTGACCCCCCTGTGGGGGGTGATGGAGGGAAAATGCAAAATCTGAAAGATTTGGGTGAGAGTAGTATGATTATATAAAGTTGTTCTTTTCTTTAATTTGGACGATAAATTTAACCGTCATCATGTGGACGTGTATGATGCTATACCAACAATTGTTACAACATTTGTAGCTATTATAGCTAAAATATCTATATTTATACTATTATTAGAAATAGTGTATTTTACAAGTAATTATTTTTCAGAAACAAGTTCATCTCTTAACTGAACATTTGGTTTATTAATGAGTTCTTTCCTTTCTTTAATAATAGGTACAGTGGTAGGTCTAACACAATTTAGAATTAAAAGATTATTTGCTTATAGTACAATAAGTCATGTAGGTTTTATATTATTAGCTTTAAGTATAACTTCTATAGAATCTATTCAAGCATTTATATTTTATTTAATGCAATACTCTATAAGTAATCTAAACGTATTTATTATATTAGTTACTATGGGATTCTCTTTCTATTTTTATGTTACGGAAAATAAAGAACATAAAGAACTTTTAGATAAAAATAATTCTCCTGCCTTGAGGTGTAGGAAACCTCTTCAATGGGAGCTATGGCCAAACTCCGGGGACCTCCAAAATTTTCTGATACCAAGCTTTAATCGAAAGATTTTAAGTGGATGAACTAATCACTCATGTATGGTAATAACTCGGATTATGATCGAAAGATTAATGGATTACCGCGGATCTAAATCAGATTTTTTTAAATCTGTAAAAGAGCAACGAGTAGACGGTCATAAATGTGTTAGTTTAATACATTTAAGGTATGCTCTAATGGGTTTCGAGAGAAACTATCCAATCAGAATCCTTTCTAAGCATTTAATTACATCAACAAGATCATACACTTCATCTACAAATTTATCACGTAATTTACCCAATAATCTAAATCCCTTATACTTAACTGGTTTTTCAGACGGGGAGTCTAACTTTACAGTAAGAATCTTTCAAAGTAATTTGGTTAAAGTTGGTTGAATTGTTCAACCAGTTTTTCAAATAGGTCTACATAAAAAAGATTTGAGCTTATTAGAGAATATAAAAGCATATTTAGGTGTAGGAGAAATTTATCATAGAGAAACCTCTTGTAACTATATGGTACAATCTTTAAGAGACTTGATTGTAGTAGTAAATCATTTTGAAAAATATCCCCTTTTAACTAAAAAACTTGAAGATTTTAAGTTATTTTCTCAAATTGTTACTTTAGTTAATAGAAAAGAACATTTGACAGCTTCAGGTTTACAAACAATTATATCTCTTAAAGCTTCTATGAATTTAGGTCTACCTACGGCACTAAAAGTGGCTTTTCCTGATCTTACTCCAGCTATAAGACCTATACGTTCTAATGAACAATTATTAAACTCTAATATCGATCCATATTGAATGGTAGGTTTTACAGCAGCAGAGGGGTGTTTTAGTATTAGAATTACTAAGTCTTTAACCACAAAAACTGGATATCAAGTACAATTAAGATATCAAATTACTCAACATTCTATCGACAAGGTATTTATGTACAGCTTGGAAAAATTTTGAGGTTGTGGTAAAGTGTTTTTAAGGTTTAGAGAGAATAAAGTAGATTTTCAAATATTAAAATTTAGAGATCTGTGTGAAAAAGTTCTTCCTTTATTTCAAAGTATAGATTTACAAGGTGTAAAATCTTTAGATTTTGCAGATTTTTGTAAAGCAATAGAGATAATAAAAAAAAAAGAACATTTAACTGCCGAAGGGTTAGATAAATTACGTGTATTAAAACAAGGTATGAATAGAGGTAGATTATAAAAACAAAACTTCAATAGATTTAAGTTAAGTTTTTAAGCGTAAGTTCTTGTTTTTTTCATTTTGTATGTAATTATTTGTATGATAAATCTGGCCGCCATGATTCAATTAATAAGTCAACTAAGAGGATATTTTTATATTAATCCTTTTTTAGCTTTAAGTTTTGCGATTACAATATTTTCATTTGTAGGAGTACCACCTCTTGTAGGGTTCTTTGCTAAACAGATGGTATTAAGTGCTGCTTTAGATAGTGGTTATGTTTTCTTATCTTTAGTTGCTATATTAACTAGTGTAATAGGTGGAGTATATTACCTTAACGTTGTAAAAGAAATTTTCTTTTATAAACCTGAATATAAACTAAATTCTATATTAAAAGATCGTAAATTAATAAGTTATATTTATAACAGAGATAATCTTTTAGTTAGAAATTTAGAATTCAAATATAATAATATTATGATGACTAGTCCTATTTCTATTACAATATCTAGTATCACATTATTAATTTTATTATTTATATTTATGAATAAAGAATGATTAAGTATGGGTACCATTAACCTCCTAATCTTCTTATGTGCTAAGGGGCATTATTTTGCTCATAATTTATTAATGCTATTAAATATAAATCGTATTTCATCGGATGCTTATTTAACAAACTCTCGTCATCATCTCTTTAGTATGTACAATCTATTGTCAGGCACTCGTCTTTCGATTGCCTCAGTTAAAAATAGTTTTAAATGTACTAAATATAATACTCTATTCTCTTCTATCACCCCTGTACAAATGTCAGGTTACTCAACTTTTAATCATGACAACATTCACCCTATTTCACCTTGATTTATATCAGGTTATTCTGATGCAGAAGGTTGTTTCAATGTTAGTCTTCAAAAAAATCCGAACGGTAAATATTATGTACGACCTTCATTCCAGATAAAAGTACACTCAAGAGATAATTTATTATTAATGCGTATTAAACATTATTTTGGAGATATAGGAAAAATTTATCTAACTAATGATGATTCAAAATTCGTTGTAAGATCTTTAGACGAAATCTTAAAAATAATTTCGCATTTTGATAATTACCCTTTAATAACTCAAAAAAAGGGAGATTACATATTATTTAAGGAAATAATCCTTAAAGTAGTTAAAGGGGAACATTTATCAGTAAAGGGATTACAAGAGATTGTAAATATTCGTGCTTCGATAAATTTGGGTTTATCGGATTCTTTGAAGACTGTTTTTCCTAATACTGTGCCTGTCCATAGACCTTTGATCAAAGACATTTCTACCCTTGATCCTGATTGAATGGCTGGGTTTGTTTCAGGTGAGGGATGCTTTTTAGTTCAAATAGCTAAATATGGTAAAGGTAAATTAGATGGTGTTTCATTAAGTTTTAAGGTCTCTCAACATTTGAGAGATGAGTTGTTGTTAAGATCTTTTATTTCTTTTTTTGGATGTGGTCTATTCAATTACCACCATGGAAAAAGTAAGTCAGCAGGGTCAGGGGTATTTATTGTTAGAAAGTTTTCAGATATTTCAGATAAAATATTACCCTTTTTTAAAGATCATACAGTAGAAGGTGTTAAAAGAGAAGATTATGAAGATTGATTGAGAGTAGCCGAACTAATAACATGTAAGGCTCATCTAACCGAAGAGGGGTTAGATAAAATACGTAAAATAAAATCCGGTATGAATACGCTAAGATAATTTATCTTTTTTTTTTATATTTCTAGTACTTAGCCGAGATGCAATAGGTAGCCCGCTAAATTTTCTACTATTAATTAGGGAAAATTTAAATCCATTGGATAAATTGCAAAGACTTCAACACCCCGACGTTTGATTGAGAATTTGCAGCGAAGTTTATCTCAGTATTATCATTATTAGAGTAGGGATCTCTACATGCGCTCCGCGCAAGAGTCCTCTCTAAATATGTGAGATAAAACCGTTCAACGACTAATAGGTGAGTAATACTAACAATAATCCTATATTAAAATCCAATATTTACTTATGTATTAAATACTGAGTAGATAAAGACATAGTCTGAACAATATAGTAATATATTGATAAATTAATTCAAGTTAAGATGAAATTTCATTTCATTAACTAATTAATTGCTAACACCCTTGACCATATTGGTACAAATTTTATTTAATAATTAAATGAGTAGTATGACTTTTTTCTTTTTATTTGTATCTATATTAGCCTTAGTGTTTTTACTAGTAAATTTAATTTTAGCTCCGCACAATCCTTATCAAGAAAAATATAGTATTTTTGAATGTGGTTTTCATAGTTTTTTAGGGCAAAATAGAACACAGTTTGGTGTAAAATTCTTTATTTTTGCATTAGTTTATTTGTTATTAGATTTAGAAATTCTTTTAACTTTCCCTTTTGCAGTTAGTGCATATGTGAATAATATTTATGGATTAATAGTAGCATTATTATTTATAGGTATTATTACTATAGGATTTGTATTCGAATTAGGTAAAAGTGCGTTAAAAATTGATAGTAGACAAGTGATAACTCTATTAAACGTAAAATCATCTAATGTTACAGAACTTATAAGTAAAACATCTTAAAATTTTAAATATATGTTTATTGCCCTGATATCCTTCTTGCCCTTTATCACCCCCCTGCGGGGGGGTAGGGATAAAGGGCACTAAGATAGATATATATTTAAATTCCTTATTGTTTTAACTATTTTCTTCTTCCAACACTCTTACCTGATATCACTACGTGATAAAGGGAATGAGGGGTCAGTTATATATATTTAGAGGAAAATTAAAATTCATATATTATTAAGTTATTCTTATAGCTTAACTATTCCCTTATATAACTTAGTTATAGAGGAGATTTAAAATATCAAATTCAAGGTTTTTAACCTAAATTTACTTTATATCGTGCCCCTTTATCCCTTTATCACTACGTGATATCAGGGATAAAGGGCAACAAAATAAGTAAATGTTCTAGTGATAGTTATATATTAAAATAAAGTGATATATTTTTACATTAAAAAAAAATGATACAAGCAGCAAGAATTATAGGTACAGGTTTAGCAACAACAGGTTTAATCGGAGCTGGAGTAGGGATAGGTGTAGTGTTTGGTGCATTAATTTTAGGTGTAGCCAGAAATCCTTCTTTAAGAGGTCAACTATTTTCTTATGCTATTTTAGGTTTTGCTTTTTCTGAAGCAACTGGATTAATGAGCAAATAGTTCAGTATAAACAGGGTGAATTGCAAAGAGTACTTTATAGGTTTAAAGTTAATTTGCAGCGAATCTTAATTAAAGGCGAAGATATTTTAAATTATCTTAGGATTAAGCACGTTCAACGACTAACAGATGAGTAGCCTAACAATAATTCTGTATATAGTACCCTACTTTTTATTAGAGGTGCAAGCACCTCTAATAAAAAAGCAAGACATAGTCTGATCAAGGTAGTAATATCTTGTATAAGGTTTAACCTTATAGTAACGTATGATGTATTTAATAGATTTACACCCTTTTTTTACGGTTTATTATTATCTGCCTGAGTGTTATTTAGTTCAATTTTTGACTATATACATAAGGCTATTTTTAATTTATTTTTCCTTTATTTGTGTATAACACAATATATAGTTTTTTCTAATCCGGAGGATATTGCTGCCTCTAATGACGATAATAAAAATCATATTAGTAGCTCGGACCTTCAGAATAAGGATTCAGAGTTAGATTGTAAAGAACCTTTTAATAAATTTGCAAGATTTTATAGTGATCCTGCAAACCAAAGAAGCAAGATACGTGAAGAAAATAACGGAAAAATAGGTGTTTATGCTTGAGTAAATAAGATAAACAATAAAGTCTATGTAGGTAGTGGGGACCCCTTATATACAAGACTTAGTGATTATTATCAACCATGATATCTAGCTTCTAGAGGTAACTTATATGTAGTAAGAGCTTTTAATAAATATACTATGGCTCGGCCTCCGGCCAAGTTTCAGTCGAAGACGCCCGAAACTAATTTTAGTTTATATATTAGAATATACAAACTCTGAATCTCTTATAGCGTGCGAGCAGAATTGAATAAATCTTATTAACCCTGAATATAATACAAACCCTAACGCAGGAAGTACTAAAGGCTATAAACATACGGATGAAGCTTTAGAAAAAATGCGTAATATTTCTTTAGGTAGAACGCATACAGAAGATGTAAAACATCTTATGAGTGTAAACCGTAAAGGCGTAAATAATCCCTTTTATGGAAAAAACCATAGCCCTTCGTCCGTTTAAGGACGTACTGGGCTGCTTTATAAATCGAAGATTTATATCAGCCGTGCAGAAACTATCGAAAGATTTAAAGAAATAGCCTCTACTAGGGAAAATTCGCCTGTTGAAGGGTTAGAGGTAGAAATTACAGATTTAGATACTAAAATTACTTTTGTGTATGATTCAATACGAAAAGCGGCAGTATCTATTAATTCTGATATTAAAACTATATTACGAAGGGAAAAATAAAAAAAAAGAAAAAGGTATAAATACGCCTTATAGAAAAAGGTATATAATCTCTATTAAACGTGATTAATCATACAGTACTAACATAATGTATTTGCATTAATGATGGCTTTTTTGCTACTTTATGTTGCATAATAGGAGTATTAGTGTGTTACTTCTCATTAAGCAACTGCAATTACTTTTTTATCCTTATTAGTTTATGCATAGGTATACTTTTAGGTTTATATTATACACTAAATATAAAATCTGTATATTTTGGCATATTCAAATCTATTAGACTTGGGTTTTTGGAATGAGCTTTAAGTAGTCCACCAAAACCTCACGCCTTTGTAAGTCTTCCTTTACAAAGTTCATTTTTAAACCTTAATCCATATTTTAAATATTTAATGGATTTATCTTTTAAAATAGTTATTAATATTATAAAATATGTGGTATTTATCTTTCCTTTTATTATATTATTTAGAACTACGTATCATTGTTGATACTATGATGTTTGAACTTTAGCTTTTTTTACTCAACAGTTGGTAAGTAACATTCCTTTTATAGGAGAATCCTTAATGAATTCTCTTTGAGGAAATAAATATTTATTAACTTTTGATGACTTAGAAAACCATAAATATATAATAGAAACTCTATTTACAGGTGGCCTAGGAGGTAGTTTAGGGAGAACTTTATATGAAACCTTTTCTACTGATTTATTTAAACAACCAGCAGGTATAGGTATAGGTGTAGATAACCACCCTGAGGTAAAAATTAAAGGAAGTACTATTTTAATGGATAGAGTTACTGTTCAAGGTTTAGATTGAGTAGAACGTCCTAAATTTTTCCCAACTTCAGGAGACCCTTCAGAGTCTGCAGCAGCTGAAATGCGTGCAGAAATTTTAAGAACAATAATTCAAGTGTCACGTGATGCTACATACATATACAATATAGATTACCAAGAAAAAGTAGCTAAATTAAAATATTGAAGTAGTTTACCAATAAGTTTAAAAGAGCCTGACTTTTATTCTGATTTTGGGAAGGTTCTTAGACTTGAGTCACAAGCAATTACAAGAGCTCTTCAAATGAGAATTATTTGAATGCAAGGAATGGATAAAGGGATGGATTTCTTGAGTGAACATGACGCAAATGAAATTCGAAAAATACATAAGCTTCTTTTAGACAATATAAAACAATATAATTCTAAATTAGACGAGTTAAATGCTAAGTTAGAAAAAAAAGGAGATGTAATACTTTTTTTTCATCAATTTTTTGATGAAACTAATGCTTTTCGTAATAAAAATACTCCTATTGTTAATAAAGCAGAAAAAATCTTCCTATCAAGCTTTAGAACAAGTACTTATTCTGATTCTCCTATATTCAAAGAATTGATCAATAAGGATTATATTGAAGGTAAACACGCTTTCAATAAAGAAGAACAATACTTAAAAAAAAAAGTATCTGAAGCATTGAAGGATGCAAAAAAACCAAAATAATAGTATATAAGTAGCTAAAACTAAGTGTTTATATAATATATTATAAGTATACTTATAATATTATAATTTAAATTATTTAATTGTAAACTATTATATATTTAAACCTAAATAAGAAAAAAGAGACATATATATTTTTGCCCTTTATCCCCTCTTAGCCCTGATATCATTTCATCTTCCCTTTGCTTTGGCTGCTGTATTTTTTTTCAAAAAAAATAAAAAAGCAAAAGGGGGGGTACACGGGGATATAAGGACACGAAATAGTTATTTTTAATATTTAGATCCTCGTATAAGAATATTAAATATAATCATTTTTAATTGCCTTTGGTGTCTCTTTTTACCACTTCGTGGTAAAAAGGGAACAAGAGAATGACGGAGAAGATATTTTAGTCTTTCTGATACCAGTATAGATAAAAATAATAAAGCCGTAAAAAAAAATAAGGAAGCAGATAAAAAAAAAAAAAAAATTTTAGCTTAAAAAGCTAAAATTGTATTATATTTTGCCTTTACCATGCCTTGGGCATGGTAAAGGCACACACACACACATTAATCTTTAACTCTATAATTAATTAATTATATAATAAATTATTTTATTGCCTATTCCCCTATTACCCCTCTTATCTATTGGAGATAAGAAGGGTACACGGGAAAAAGGGCACGAAAAAGAATAGTTTTATAGAGATATTTATAAAAAAAATAAATTATGTTATTTATTCAAAATATTTTAAATCTAAATTTTGATGTACCTACTCCTTGAGGTATATATTTCCAAGATAGTGCTACACCTCAGATGGAGGGATTAGTAGAATTACATGACAACATTATGTACTACCTTGTGATAATATTATTCGCAGTATCATGAGTATTATTATCTATTATCAGAAATTACGTTGAAACTAAATCACCTATATCTCATAAATACTTAAATCACGGTAAAGTTGTGCCTTCTAAAAAGTGTTTTAAGTTTAATAATATGAATTGTATAAAGTTTTACAGTACTTCTCCTAACCTTAATGTAAAGTTTTATGAAGATGCTTTTTCTATGAGAAAATTAATTATAAAGGAGAATAAAGATAGATCAGGGATTTATAAATGAACCAATAAATTAACAAATGATATTTATGTTGGGCAATCTATAGATTTAGCTAAAAGATTTATTAAATATTTCAATTTAAGTTATTTGTTGCCCTCCGGGCACGAAAATAGAGAAACTCTTGTAATAAGTAGAGCTTTAATTAAATATGGTTATTCTAATTTTTCATTGGAAATACTAGAATACTGTGATATAAAGAATTTAACAGAAAGAGAACAATATTACATGGATAAATTAAATCCTAGATATAATACTTTAAAAATAGCAGGTAGTTCTTCAGGCCATAAACTCTCGGCTCCTAATAAAAAATATATTTTTTTTATAAGGCCTAGCGCACCCCTTGAGCCAGCTAGCTGGCGAGGTGCGCGCGAGGCTAAAGAAACTAAAGCAAAAATTAGTTCCGGCCGCCACCCTTGGTGGCTGGAACTTGGGCTTCGCCCTAGTGAAGCTTTAAAGGGGACATATGTTAAAGAAAAATCACCCTGATTTGGTCGTACTCATTCTGAAGAAACTAAAGCACTTATGTCTTTAACTAGATCCAAAATAAATAATTTAGGGAAAACTCATACTGAAGAAACTAAAGAGTTAATGAGACAAAAAGCTTTAGCCCTTCGTCCGTCCAAGGACGTACTGGGCTGCGGAGCCGGTAGAAAACATTCTGAAGAAACTCTATTAAAAATGAGTAGTATAAGAGGTTATTCCGTGAACATACTTGAAAAATGTGATTCAGAAGGATTTAAACTAATAGGTAGTTTTGTTTCAATAAGAAGAGCAGCCAAATTTTTAGGTATTAGTAGTAATACTGTAAGACTTTATATAAATTCAGGTAAAATATTTAAAGATAGATATAAATTTACCGGAGAATCTCCAAAATAAACTTAAAAAAACTATCAGTCAAATTCCACTATTTGCTGGAAACTCCTAAAGTTTTTAGGTACTATAAAGACAATAAATATAAACTTTATCAGTGATAACCCTAAAGGATGTACAATGGATTATCAGCAGGAAACCAACAAGTATTAAGTACTTAAGTAGGATCCTCAGAGACTAAACGTGGAAACCTTTTATAAGGTAAGATATAGTCCAGTTAAGTATGAAAGTACTTATGTTTTTGACACTGATAGAATTAATATGAACTATTACCCCGGCAGTAATATTAATATTAATTGCATTCCCTTCATTTAAATTATTATACTTAATGGATGAAGTAAATGATTCTTCAATGTCTGTTTTAGCAGAGGGTCACCAATGATATTGAAGTTATCAATACCCTGATTTCTTAAATTCCGATGAAGAGTTTATAGAATTTGATTCATACTTAGTGCCAGAATCTGATTTAGAAGACGGAGCTTTAAGAATGTTAGAAGTTGATAATAGAGGGGGAAAGGCCTTAAGCAAGCCTTATTTAACTCTAAAGTAGCCAAACTCCGGGTAAATCCTAATAGCTCAGAATACTAACTTCTAACCTAAAAGGGTAAGGTAAGGGCCAGGCTAATTACCTCCTTGTGAAAGGATTTAATTAAAATACAAATCCAAAAAAGATTTTTTTTTTATTAAATGGGTACAGTAATAAGTTCTGTAGATTTGACGAAAGTCAAAATGGATGTTCGTGGATCTAAATCACCTCTTAACAATGTGTAAAAGAGCAACGAGTAGACGGTTACTCGCCATATATTAGGTTAAAACCTCGAATACCTCTTGAATACAAAGTGAGGATAGATATATGGTGTAAGGTGTATTCTAATAGCCTATTATTTTATTTCACGGTCGGTTTCTTTGTAATTTATAAGTATACACTTCTAGAAACAGAAAAAAAAAATTAAAATACGGAAACGAGGCGTTATGTCTTCAGCTTATTACTAAAAGTAAGGAAATTCCTCTCAAGTTAAAAGAAGATTAAGGTATGTTATCCTTTTAATCCTAACATTTGTGAGACCTAGTTTAAAGAAGGTTAAACATTATTTTTCTTCTTCTAATGCTTTAAGTATAAGAAAGTATAGCACGTCTTGTGTAGATCCTGAACCATCTGGTTTAAACCCGTGATTCATCACAGGTTTCACAGATGCAGAGGGTTGTTTTTCTATTTCAATCTATAAGGATACTACGCGTAGCCTAGGTTGAAGAGTGGGTGCTGAATTTCTAATTGGACTACATAAAAAAGACGTAGAACTTTTAAAACTTATTCAAGCAAATTTGGGTGGTATAGGTCGAATAGATAAATTCGCTAAAGATGCTTGTGCTTTAAGGGTAAATACTCTAAGTCAAATGAAGATGATAATTCATCATTTTGATAAATACCCTTTAATTACTCAGAAACACGCTGATTATCTTCTTTGAAGAGAGGTAATTATGATGATGCTGCGAAAGGAACATTTAACTCAGGAAGGGCTTTTAGCTATTCTAAGTTTGAGAGCTTCCTTGAATTTAGGATTATCTGAAAGTTTAAAGACAGCTTTCCCAAACATCGTCCCTGCCTTTAGACCTTTAGTGGAGAATACAACTATTCCACATGGAGAATGGCTAGCTGGGTTTACATCGGGTGAGGGTTGTTTCTTTGTTTTTGTAAGTAAATCTTCAACGCATGCATTAGGGTTTAGAGTCCAATTAATATTCCAAATAACTCAACACTCTCGTGATGAGAGATTAATTAAAAGTTTAATCTCTTATTTAGGTTGCGGTAGGTTAGTTACTAGCTCTGATGGTAAAGTGCAGTTCAGAGTAGAAAACTTTACGGGTAATTACGAAAGAATCCGAGTCTTTTTTGCTAAATACAATATTCGAGGGGTAAAACTTGAGGATTTTAAAGATTGATGTCTTGTCGCTGAACTAGTGCAAGGTAAAGAGCATTTGACTCAAGAAGGGTTGGATAAAATTGAAAAATTAAAAATGGGTATGAACAAAGGAAGAGCTTAATTTTTTCATGTTAGTTTAATCTCTTTAAAGTAGAAGCCATTTACCTCCACTTCACGTCGGATAAGAGTTTGGTACAATTTCGACGTATCAAACCAATCTAAACAAGCTATAAAAGATAGAAAAAAATATAAAATATCGGAAACGAGGCGTTATGTCCTTAGCTTATACTTAAAGGTAGAAGAGGACGAGGACATGTTATCCTTCCTGAATTAACACACGTTAGATTCATCATTACTTCTGGTGATGTTATACATTCTTTTTCTGTTAATGCTTTAGGTATAAAATGTGATGCATAAAAAAATAATGGATGTAGGCTATTCGTTATGTGTGCTAAAGAGCTAAACTCCGGGGAAGCCCTAAAGCTTTAGTAACCAAAGATAAAAAGGAAACTTTTTAACCGGCCTGATTAATGACTCAGGGTAAGGTAATATCACTAAAGATGATGGTAACTGAAATGGGCGATCGCGGATCTAAATCAGTAATATATTTCTTTTTACCCCAGATCCCCAAAAGGGGAAGTGGTTATGTAGCATGGGATAGAATTAGGTTATTATTGTAAAAGAGCAACGAGTAGACAGTTCTTCAATCAAGTTTATATATGTTACGAGCGGAGCGTCGATGACTATTTTTTTGATTGTAAGGTGTACTCTAGTCGCCGGGAAATCCGGTTCTAGGATCAAATAAAACGAGATAGTATTTACTATTCTGAATATAACCCTAGATTAAAGTTTCTACAACGGCCTGACCTTTTTACTAGGTTTAAGTTGTTATGCGGTTTATTTTATAATTCTAGCCTTCTTTTCCTTTTAATTTCATTAAGGGATAAGGGGAAAAGGCTATGAAAAGTTTATGGATTAATGCTGAGATTTATTCCAGGTAAAATAAAATCTAATACCGTAAAATTAGAATTTCCAAATAGAGCTAGTTTAATTGGCTTTAATAAGCGTCCTAATGTTAATTTATTCAATAATAAATGATCATGTACGGATAAATTTAAATTCTTATATAGATTTGAATCTGGATTAACACTATCTGGTACCCCGAAGGGGAAAGAGAAGGACTATCGTCCTAATACTATAGCTTTAGAACATATTAATAGCGGTAATCCTATAACAAGTGAAGTTATTAATAGTGTGTTGCTTAATCAAAATGTTTCTATAACTCAGAAAGATTTAGACGATCTTTTATCTCTTCCTAAAGTTAATTTTGATTTACCTATTACAGATCAAACATATCCTGCTTTAGTAGGATTAATAGGAAAACCGGGTTCTAGGCGTAGTAAAGCAGGAGTATATATTTTTTCTCACAAGTATTCTGATAAAAAATATGTAGGATCAAGCAATGATTTAGCAAGAAGATTTAAACAATATCATCCCCTTTGGGGAAACGAAAAGAATACTTTATTTTCTCGGCCTTCGGCCAAGTTTCAGTCGTCTCTAAAGACGACGCCCGAAACTAACAAAGATACAGGTATTTTGTTACCGGCTCCGCTGCCCAGTACGTCCTTAGACGGACGAAGGGCTATGATAGAAAAAGAAGATTTAAAGGCGTTTACTCTAGAGGTTGCCGTTATACCTTCTGCTTTTTCTAAATATTCTCATTGTTTTTTAGAACAGTATTTTTTATTAGATAAGAGATTTAATCTTAATACTCATAAGATAGTGAATTTCAGAGTTAATCAAGGGTTTAAAATATATTTATACGATAAGGACTGTAAAACTTTATATTATTCTAGTATCTCATTAAATGCTTTTTGTGCTGATTTAGGTATACATCATACTTCTTATAAAAAACATGTAAACAAGAATGAACTTTTTTAGGTCATTTTATTATCTCTAATAACCTTATTTCAGAAGCAGTACCTACAGATTTAACAGAATTACAGGTTCGTGCGCTTATTGATAAACAAAGAATAAATAGTTTAGGTAAATTGCACAAATCTTCTGGTAGCTCAGTAGAGGTTTTTGATACAGATACAAATACTACTATATTATTTGATTCAGTAGCAAAAGCAGCATCTAAATTCGGTATTAGTAGATCATCTGTAAGAAATTACATATCTAATGGAAAGCCATACAAACATCGTTATATGTTTAAGTTTGTTTCTCTTTAACTGTTCCCCTGATATCACTAGTGATAGACGGGATGAAGATGGTTAAATAAAATTATAAAAAGCCGGTATTTTTTTAGGTCGAAGTTGTAGCACGACCCTGGTAGATTAAACCAAGTATCTGTTTTTGTAAATAGAGAAGGGGTATTTTATGGTCTTTAACATTGGCCAAAACTGTGGTGAACCTATGGTTAAAAATCATCAAATTGCGGGAAACCCCTAAAGGAATCTTAACTAAGTAAGTATGGTAACATAACTTATGGCACAGGTAATGACTCGTGGTACAGTAAAATCAAGATTTATTATTCAATGGGCAATCCGCAGCCAAGTACCAAGTATAAAATATTAGGTATGCAGTTCATCGACTAAACGGTGGTTGGTATTATTAGTTTTAATAATGCTTAAGATATAGTCAAGCCCCTCCTGAAAAGGTGTAGAAAAATATGAATAGTTTAGTGTCATACTTCCTTTTTATCTCTTGGAGATAAGCGGGAAGAGGCCCCACATATTTTTTGTTAATTATATATTAATTCGTTAATATATTTAGGGATCTCTACAATAGTTTGCTAAACTTATTTTTTAATAAAAAAAGAAATTTTTAATTCTTCCGGTCCCCATAATCTCTTCGAGATAAGGGGAAAAAGGGCATAAAGCTTTTGTCCTTTTAGGGTTAGGCATAAATACTATAGTAGTATTTGCAATGTGCAATTAAGAGAAGTGTTTTTAATAATCACTTAAAACTAGGTAAACGCTTAGGAGCAGGTTTAATACCTGCTCTAACATTAACTAGATCTAAAAGATCAGTTAGATCTTTGGAGGCGCAGCGTAATCCCGAGTCTTTAGCGTTAGAACACATCAAAAGTGAAAAACCTACTACTTCATCAGTAATCAATCAAATATTATTAAATCAAAATTTATCAGTTAATGACTCAAAATTAGTAGAATTATTAAAAGTTAAAGGTGTTGAAATGGATCTTCCTATTTATACACCGGAAAAAAAGAAACTTTTAGATGATTTAACAGGTAAATCTCCATATAAGGGTTTCTCAGGTGTATACATGTTTATACATAAAAATAGAGGTGATAAATATGTAGGTTCATCTAATTTATTGAGGCGTAGAATGGATTACTATTTTAAAGGAGATTTTCCTTTAATTGGAAAATTTCTACCTTTACTTCACCAAGAAGGACTAGAAGCTTTTAAATTAATAATCTTTAAATTAGATAGTCGTAAATTTAGTAATCAAGACGCATTAATTTTAGAACAATATTATTTATTAAATAAAGAATTTAACTTGAATACTTTAAGAGTTGTTAATGCAGGATCTTCAAAAGGTGATGCTGTATATGTTTATGATCTAACATGTAGCACTCTTTATTACAAAGCTAAATCTAAAATTGAGTTAAAAAAAGTCTTAAAAATACATACTGAAACTAGTAAAAAGTTTGTAGATTCTAAAATACCCTATCTTAACAATTTTTTATTATTAAGCTATCCTATTCCTAATGCTTTAATTAGCAATATTTCTGTAGAAGAGTTAGTGAGTATAATGCAAAAAGAAAGACAAAATACGTATATATTAGGAACTCGTAGAAGTATTCTTGTGGAGTTAGAAATTAAAGAAGGAAATAAATTTCTAGATTCTTGAGGTCATACTTTAAATTTTGATTCTTTAACATCTTGTGTTGAGTATTTAAGAGAATTAGGTTTAATTATAAAAAGAGACACCCTTACTAAATATATAAAAAATGCAAAAGTGTTTCATCATTTCTTATGTAAATACTCAGATAAAATTTTACCAGATAATTTTGAACAAGTTGGATTAATTATTGATGAATATAAAAAATTAAAAATAGATACTGACTTATTAAAAGTCAATAAAAAAAATAAACCTTTATTAGTAAAAGCCTTGGCGGCGACTTCAAGGAGTCGCCTAGGCAACCCGGCGGGCCGGGTAGGAGAAAATTTAGAAAAAGAATTTGAAAGTATTAAGGATACAATTAAATACTTTAAAACTCTAAATATCTCATTAGATAGAAAGACTTTATATACTCGTTTAAAAGACGGTAAAGTTTATAAAGATTATTATTTTACTTATAAATAATTAGATTTAAGCGGATATTTTCAGCTTAATGCTACCTTATGAAGTAAGTGTACTAATATAAGTTTATTAATTATATTAAATTACAGTAGAGATAATTTGCAATGTTCTGAAATATGTGGTATTTTACACAGTTCAATGCCTATTGTAGTTGAATCAGTAAGTTTAGAGAAATTCTTAACATGATTAGAAGAACAATAGAAATAATAGATTAGATTTAATCTATCCATATAATAATATATATTTTAGTATATAGGTATTATATATAGTTATATATATATATATATATATAAAGTGTGTTAGTTTAATGGTAGAACCAAGTATTACGGCTACTTTGGTACGAGTTCGAATCTTGTACACACTTATAACAGTAGTCTAATGCAATTTATAACTATTGCAGGTTGGGTCAAATGAATAAATTCATTTCTTTATTTTTTTTTATTTAGATTTTACTTTGAAAATACTTTTATTTGGGTATTTTATTTTTATTATTTAATAGTAATAACTGAGGAAAAAGACATTTAGTATAACTAAATTTAGTTATACTAATATAGAAATAGTGAGTTTATTATGATTTTTATAGCAAGTATAATATTACTTCAAGAATAGGGGGGGTTACAACGTAGAAGAATTAGCAACTATGCGTACGATTTAGCTCATAGTTATCCAATTTTACTCAAACAACTTGCGTTTTTGAGAAAATTACTTTACACACCCTATAAATCTCAACATCCTAAAACACAAACTTTACACCGCTTACCTTGGAGTATTTTTACTTTAACGGTATAGCACAAGAAATCATGGCGTGTTCATCAGATATGAATATATCGCAAGATTTACACAATCTTCGCCTGAGTATTACGAGTTTCTACTCAAAATATGAGAAGGCTTGTTTCAGCGATGAACAGCTTAATGAGCTCGGTGTTATGTCTTCCAAGTTGTCTCGTTTACAGAGGCCCAATGAATCTAACACCTTTGTTAAAGATGTTATCCCTCTACCTTTCTTTGACTCTATGTTAAAGAAAATAAAACAACCGAGTTCTCTTGAACATACTGTAGCAACTTTGGTTACTACTAGTATAATGAAAGTTTTCTTTTCTAATGTATATTCAGCAGAGAATACTAACTCTATCTGGCTTATAACACCTGAACAAAGAGATGAGGATTCCAACAAAATTCCTGATTTGGCATTGGAAAAATTGACACTTGTAGATCAAAACCCCTGTCGTGTACCTTATCTTTTCTGTGAGTTCAAAAGAGAAGGTAAAGCATCTACGCATTATCAAGCTTTGTTTCAATTGATCTATGCTTGTCGCGCTAAACTGAAGTCCTTCAGTTATAATAATAATATATACCTGCTAGTTGTTACAGGTACATATGTTAGTTTTTGGGAAACGGATATTGAGGCTATAACAGAACCGTACAATAACTGCTGGGATTCGAATGAAGATCCTGAACCTATTAGTCACGTGTTGGGTTGTAGGTCTCTTTTCCAACAGGCATCAAAAGAAAATGAAGAATTTTCTTGTCCGTATGCAGTAGAACAAGATAATATTCCTGGAGAAGTTGCTAGTTTGAATTGTGAGGGGCAATATATCTCTATGTCCAAAAGAATTGAGCAGGTAGAAGGTGAGTTGAAGGCATTGAAATCAGAATTGTCTAAGCCTTAATATTTGGGGACTAATCTGGAGGTTGATTTGAATAGATGTATTAATGTTGAAATTTGCTTTAAGACGTCTAACATGGTGGATGATAAAATTAAAAGTCAAAAAAAATTGTAGAACTCCGTACTACTAAAAAAAAAAAGGAAAGGAAAATGAAATCTTAAAGCGTTGGAAAAGAATACATAATCTTCTTTGGGAGAAAAATGTTTCTTTTTCAGGCTCAAGGTTATGGGCTAGAATGTGTCTTAGATATTTCTTTAAGAAGTCATTTGGATGTTTTTTTTATTTATTAAGGCATGTTTCATCTACAGAACCAAGAGAATTTTAGGGTAGGATTGGAAAAAAGGTTTAAAAACTATAAATCAAAAAAAAAAAGTGTAATTTCTTGAAATAAAAAAGAAACTCTCAAAAAAAATAAAAAGATTATGATTGTAGATGGTCTACACTTTGATTGCAGATCTTAAGTTTGAGGTTAGATTCCTCCATAATCTTCCAAGTATTTCCCCATGGGATTTATTTATAGGCTCTCCAACTGTCCTATAAAGACAGGCATGGCTGTCTAAATTTTGCTGATCTCACCCACATGTGGCGGGTTCCTATTTGTCGGGCTCTTATATTATAATTACCCCTCGCTACGTATAAAACTAAAAAGTTCATAGCTACATAAGTATAAACCTAAAAAGTTCATAGTGATGTTACTAAAAAGTTTATAGATATATACATAGTGTATGTGGGATCACCTGCTATTGGTACAGTAGATAGCTATTTTATTTTAATATAAAACAATTAATTATAATGTATGCTAAATTATAGGATAATAAAAATGTTATATATTTTTCAATAGTATAAAAAGAAAAAAAAATATGAAGCTGATTTGTTTAATTGGTAATACAATTATTGGTATAACCATAATTATAAAAGTTCGAATCTTTTATCAGCTTTGTGGTAGATAGTGTTATGATAAGCTTCTACCCCCCCGTCTGATCCCAACTTCTTAGATGTGTAATTGATGATTACGCTTTTAAGCAAACTTGCTGAATATTAACTCTTTCATCTTGATCGAAACTCTACACAACTTCTTGCTTCAAAACCCATCATACCCCTTAACCCTTAGACGGATGAATCTAGGGTTAATACCTAAGCAACGGCCATGGCTGCTACTACACCCACAACCCCGGCTTCTTCGCTTGAAGTTGAAGAAGTCTTGACCACCGAACCCATCCTTGAGGAGCTACCTTCACCTATTTTTGTGTATTCTGAAGAGGGGTCCGAGCTGGAAATGTATATGCGGCCACTTGTTAAGAACGATTCTGAGAAATACCAATCATGGTTAAACCAAGGAGACTCGGTTGTTTCTTATGGTCAAGCAAGATCCGAAGCCAATGGTAGTGAAGCCAAAACCAGGCTGCAAGATCTTGTGAATATACCTCTAACTCAAGGGATACATTGGGGTTTTTTTACGAAAAACCCTGAGAGTTCCGAATCTGAGTTCATCGTCGGTGAAGGGGGAGTGAATACTTTGACCGGTTCTTGGCCTGAGTTCTATGGCAGTATACTCAAAAACTATCTGGAGGGGCCTCGATGCCGATACTTTTGGATGTTTCAACTAAGAATCATAGAGTATTGGTGGGAACTTCCCCGTTGTCAGACAAAGAAGAAAGTATATACTTTCTCTCTGTTTGAAGATACTGAAGGTGTAAGGAGACCATTAGAGCAATTGTGTGTTCGAACATATGACGAACAGACTAAGCCAGATGTGGATCTATGCTACCGATTTACAGATTGTGGGGTATTAACTCAAAGTCAATTTTCGTATTGGCGATGTTTTCGTGGTTTTTTTTATGTTTCAACTCAGATGCCTATTGTAGAGGATATACCTTCTAGTATTCCCCCTTCTGAGCGCCTTAGCTTTAGAAAACTGAAGCCTACGGATGCTCCTGCATTATATTCCCTTCGAAATCAAGAAGAAGCTTCAAAATGGTTTGATTTTGACTACTCAGGGAATTCTCGGTTTGATAACATCCAAGCTGTTGAAAGACGGATAGATATATGGTCTTCAAGCAATTCTGAAGAGCATGTTTACGGGATCTTTTTGAAAAAAGATTCCGGCACAGAAGGTGAATTAATTGGACAGGGTGGAATATCTTTATCCTCTTCGCATTGGCCACCTGCTGTGAGTTATGTTTTCAAACAGGAGTATTGGAGCTTAGGGTATGGCACTGAATTTCTAAGATCCTTATTAAAGATCTGGTGGGGTTTGCCTCGTACGCAAGAAAGAGTAAGAGTTGGTGCCCGCCATTTTAATTATTCTAGTGAGGTTGTTACCTCGATAGAAGAAATGGTTACTGCTCTCACTAGAATAGATAATGATCGAAGCAACCATTTGCTAAAAAAGGTTGGATTTCAAAGAAATCCAAACCCTATTCTTCAAAGTGAGAGTTATTCTAAGAATTATGTCCTTAGAAGTATCTCATGGCAAATGTACAAAAGAGATTTTGAAGAAGCGGAGGAAAGGAATTCAAAGAAGAAGTAGGCTTGTTTTAGCGGATTTTTCTTTTGCGGCAGTTGGGATGCTTATTTGGGGGCTTTTGGTTTTTTATTTTCTTTCATCTTAAGCGTGCTCCGCAAAAAAATGTAAGTAATTTTAGGGGAGGATTGGAAAAAAAGTTAAAACTAAAAACAAAAAAAAAATGGAGTGTAATTTTATTTTAAAAAAAGATAAACTTTCCAAAAAAAATTTTTTAAAGTATGTTTGTCTAAAGATAAGACCTTAGTATATTATCTTTAATATTAAGATATTGGTTCGAGTCCAATACATATTTATTATTTGTTAGAATACATAACAAATATTTTTATTACAATAATTTAAATTTTCTGAATATATATAATGAATATTACTTTAATACTTTTTTTAATAGGGATCCTAGGATTTGTGTTGAATAGAAAAAATATTATATTAATGCTTATTTCTATAGAAATAATGCTATTATCTATAACATTTTTAATATTGGTAAGTTCACTTAACATTGATGATATAATAGGTCAAACATATGCTATCTATATAATAGCAGTAGCAGGTGCAGAATCTGCTATAGGTTTGGGTATTCTAGTTGCTTTCTACAGATTAAACTCCTCCTTTAAATTATCTCCTTATTTTATAGCTCCTTATAAAAATATATATCCTTATTCAAAAGTCAGATTTTTTTCTACAAATGCTAAACAAATACGTAAGGTTAATACTATTTCTCTGAAGGCGCAAGCTCTAGATTCTTCATTTATTACAGGTTTAATTGACGCAGAGGGTTCTTTTGTTGTAACTATATTAAAAAATACTAGATATCGTTTAGGATGAGTTATACAAGCTAGATTTCAATTCAAACTCCATGAAAAAGACCGAGATTTGGTATTAGCAATCCAAGATTTTTATAATAATATAGGTTATATATCTAATATTAATAAACGAAATTCAGTTGAATTTAGAGTTACTAATATTAAAGATTTATACGTTATTCTATCGCATTTAGAATCTAGTCGGCTTCTAACTAATAAGTGTGCAGATTTTTTACTATTTAAAGAAATATGTTCTATTATTCTTAATAATAAACATTACACACCTGAAGGGTTGCAAAAAATTATTAATAATAAAGCAGCTATGAATTGAGGTCTATCTGATAATTTAAAAGAAAATTTCCCCTTAACAGTACAAACACCAAGACCTATCGTTACTAGTGATATAAATAATATAACACCTGAATGGGTAGCTGGTTTTTGTACGGGAGAATCTAACTTTTCTATTTTTATAACAGGTAAATATGCTTCAGTTCGTTTTTCTGTAAGTCAGGATATAAGAGACGCTTTATTGTTAGAAAATTTAGGTATTTATTTAGGTTGTGGTATAATAAATAAATATAAAAATCGAGACGTTTGTGAGTTAGTTGTGGCAAAAATAGACGATATTATTATGAAGATTATACCTTTTTTTGAAAAATATCCAATAAAAGGTTCTAAGTATAATAATTATATCTATTTTAAAGAAGCAGCCTTTATCATTAAAAATAAAGAGCATCTTACAAATAATGGTATGGATAGAATAAAAGAGCTAAAAGGTATAATTAATAAGGAATAATTTAAAGTTTTGATCAAGATAGATAGAGTGAACCTTTATCTAGTTATAGTTCTACCTATAGCTAAACTTTCAAATTGCGGGAAACCCTTAAAGACAAATCTACCAAATTAACATGGTAACATAGTTAATGGCATAGGTAATGACTCATGGTAAGGTAAAAACGGTTTGTATATATAGGCAATCCGCAGCCAAGCACCTTCAGATCCCCAGATCCCCCCAAGGGGGAAGAAATAGGGGGAAGAGGTGTGCAGTTCATCGACTAAATGGAAGTTGGTTTATTTAAAATAAGCTTAAGATATAGTCAGTTTTAATATGAAAGTATTAAAGTAAAACGAAGAGGAAGTATAGCGATAGAATATAAATAATGTATTTAAGTATAATAATTTTACCTTTATTAGGATCTATAGTTGCTGGCTTTTTTGGTAGAAAAGTTGGAGTTAGCGGTGCACAGTTTATTACATGTTTTAGTGTAATTACAACTACAATATTAGCAATCATAGCTTTTTTTGAAGTAGGTTTTAATAATATACCAGTTTCAATTGAATTATTTAGATGAATAGATAGTGAATGATTTAACATTGTATGAGGTTTTGAGTTCGATAGTTTAACAGTAAGTATGTTAATACCTGTTTTAATTATTAGTTCTTTAGTTCATATTTACTCTATAAGTTACATGAGTAATGATCCTCACATACAAAGATTCTTTAGTTATTTAAGCTTATTCACATTTATGATGATTATATTAGTTACAGCTAATAATTACTTATTAATGTTTGTAGGTTGAGAAGGTGTAGGAGTTTGTTCTTATTTATTAGTAAGTTTCTGATTTACTAGAATAGCAGCAAATCAAAGTTCTATATCTGCATTTTTAACTAATAGAGTGGGTGATTGTTTTTTAACTGTAGGAATGTTTGCTATTTTATGATCTTTAGGTAATTTAGATTACGCTACAGTATTTTCATTAGCTCCTTACATAAATGAAAATGTAGTAACTATTATAGGAATATGTTTATTAATAGGGGCTATGGCTAAAAGTTCTCAAGTGGGACTTCACGTTTGATTACCTATGGCCATGGAGGGTCCTACTCCGGTTTCTGCTTTAATACACGCTGCAACTATGGTTACTGCGGGTGTATACCTATTAATTCGTTCATCTCCTTTAATAGAATATAGTTCTACTATATTATTAATATGTTTATGATTAGGTGCAATTACTACTGTATTTAGTTCTCTTATAGGATTATTCCAACAAGATATAAAAAAAGTTATAGCTTATTCTACAATGAGTCAATTGGCTCAAGAATGTAATATTCATTCTATTACATTCATACATCAAACTATATGCGTAGAAGTCAAAATTATTATAAGTAAATTGATTAATTCGCAGATAACCAAAACTCTTGGCAAATTATTTAGAGTTTGTCAAATTAATTATAATCTTTTTAATTCGCCTCTCATTTATTGATTGTACAATTACATACTTTTATGTGTAAATTTGTCAGTAAGGTGAAAGATTATAATTATAAGCAAGTTAGTAGGAATCTCAGAGGCCATACGTTTGATATTAATCTTTATTAAAAGAAGAATTCTTCTTTTAATAAAAAAATCCTTTATCTTAAATAAATATTTATTTACATTAATATACACTTACATATACAACAAAGTTTTATCCCTCGTTAGTAATAATTATGGCGATAATTCTATTTATCTATCTTCCTGCTTACCATCTTTTCCAGCTGAATTATTACGAAGTAGGGGATGAGGGCATGGTTATACTAGAAATATCCATACTCATGTCAATACAGCACCAGTTATTATATCAGAAGAGTTTTCCGCTCAAAAAAGAGATAAAAACTTATCTTTTAACGAATGATTAGCTGGTCTATTAGATGGAGACGGATATTTTATATTAACTAAAAAAGGATATACTAGTTGTGAAATAACTATGGACGCTAGAGATAAAAAAGCATTAAATGAAATAAAACATAAGTATGGTGGAACCATAAAGTCTATTTCAAATGCTAATGGAGTAAGATATAAACTAAGACATAAAAAAGGTTTAATTTCATTAATAAACGATGTAAATGGATTAATAAGAAATCCAACAAGATTGTTACAAATGAATAAACTATGTGTAAAATATAATATACAATTAAAGTATCCTAAACCTTTAAATTTTAATAATGGGTGATTAAGTGGATTTATTGATAGTGACGGGTCTGTTTATTATAATGAAGCATCTGGACAAGTATTTATAAGTTTAACACAAAAAAATAAGTTTTTATTAGAACCATTAATAGCTATATATGGAGGAAGAATAGATATTCTAAGTCCAAAAATAGAAGCTTTTAAATATATTGTTTATAGAAAATCTGAATTATTTAATTTAATAGATAGTTACTTTAATCATTATCCTTTAAAAACAGAAAAAATGAAAAGAGTTAATTTAATAAAGGATTTTTATCTATTTAGAGTAGATAGAAATAGTAAAGATATACAAAAATTTAATGAATGAGTTAAATTTAAAGATAGGTGGGAAAAATATAAAGATTAATAAAGAAATGGTCCACATATAATTATATTATATTATATATAGCAAGAATTGTATATATTATTACTAATACTTTTATTTTTTATTTCGTACTTATGTATGCTAGAAGTAGATGAAGGAAAATTACCTGAAGAAATATCGCAACACCTTGAAGAACTTTTGAAACAAGGACTTATAAGTTGAGAGTTATACCTTTGATTAATATTGTCTTTATTTTATCTATATCTAAGATTAAGGAATTCTAGTCGTCAGGATATTCATTTGGTACCTGTAACACTAGCGCCTGGTTTTCCTACTTGAGGTGTTATTGATTTAAATGATCGTTCAGGGTATGCTTTGAAGAGGTTATATGAAAATACTAGTAATATTAGAGCTATAACTATAAGAAGTAATAATCGATACTTATTTTCAGGTGAATGGTGTTGTGTATATGAAGATCAATATCATATTGATCCTCGTGGAATAGAAAATGTTCATTTTTCAAGAACAATTTATGGGCTAAATCGCCAAGGTCACCGTATAGTTAGATATAAACATATGTATATTCTTTTCCCTAAGCCTAATTTAATTCATTGAACATATTTAAATTGAGTTTGAAATTTAAAGATCTATACTGGTTTAGGGCTATATTATCAAGAAATCCCTCTTACAGTTGAACCTTTTTTAAAAGTAAGGGGTTTAGATATCTATTATTTCAGAATGAATTATATAATAGGTGATTGATGAGACGATTCACCCTGATCCTCTTAGTATATACAGGTAAGTTGAAAAAGAAATAAAAAAAATTTTACATAGTATTAATATTCAAGTTTTATATTACACTAATAATATAGATTATCTATATATATATAATGTATTAAATATTTGCAATTGGGGATGATGGTTATAGCTATAGGTTTATCTTCATATAATTTAGCATTATTTCATTTAGTTAATCATGCATTTTATAAAGGATTATTATTTTTAGGAGCAGGTGCGGTTATTCACGCAGTAGCTGATAATCAAGATTTCAGAAAATATGGAGGATTAATATCATTCTTACCTTTAACATATTCTGTTATATTAATAGCTAGTCTTAGTTTAGTTGCTTTCCCTTTCATGACTGGATTCTATAGTAAAGATTTTATATTAGAATCTGCTTACGGTCAATTCCATTTTAGTAGTATAGCTGTATATGTTATAGCAGTAATAGGTGCAATATTTACTACTTTATATTCAGTGAAAGTTTTATACTTAACTTTCTTAACTAATCCTAATGGATCTATGACATATTATAAACATGCTCATGAAGGTGATATTTTCTTAAGTTTACCTTTAGTTATATTAGCCATTTTTTCTATATTCTTTGGTTACTTAACTAAAGATATATTTATAGGTTTAGGGTCAAGTTTCTTTATAGATAATAGTATATTTATACACCCTGTTCATGAAATAATGATTGATACTGAATTTGCAGTACCTGTTTTATTCAAATTATTACCTTTAGTTTGTACTATTTCATTCAGTGTATTCGCGATTATTCTGTCAGAATTTTTACCTGAATCTTTAATAAGCTTTAAATTCTCTAAATTAGGTTATAATATTTTTGGTTTCTTTAATCAAAGATTCTTAGTAGAAATGTTCTATAATAAATATATTACAAATTTAGTTTTAGATTTAGGTGGACAAACTACTAAAGTATTAGATAAAGGAAGTATAGAATTATTAGGACCTTTTGGTTTAGAAATAGGTTTAGTTAATTTAAGTAAAAATATAGCATCTTTAAGTACAGGTATAGTAACAAGTTATGCATTATATATATTAGTTGGATTAATTGGATACTTATCTATTGTTTATTTATTTAATTTTTTAAGTTTCGATATTTTATTTTTAGTGGTATTAGCCTTATCTAGTCTATTTATTAATAAATTTAAAACTAAAACTTTAAGCATTTAAACGGCTGATATAAATCGAAGATTTATAAAGCAGCCCAGTACGTCCTTGGACGGACGAAGGGCTAAAATATATATTGCCCTTTTTTTTTATTCCTGATCTCCTATATCCCTCTCTCCCCTAGGGATAGCGTGATATAAGGGAAAGGAGGCTAAAAGATTAAAACTAGCGGAGCTGGCCCGATGGCCGGCTGCGCCAGCCATAGGGCTAGATTAAAAAAAATCTTATTTTTACATTTGTAAAAAACTAGCCCCTGGGCGTGGACAAGCCCACGCCTCTTCCCTACATAACACTATGTGATAAAGGGGACCGTCAAGGCTCCTCACCTCCCCTTGGGAGGTGAGGAACTAGTTATTTTAATTCAAATTATTATATTAATGTGATAATTTAAAAATATGTTAGTTTAATTGGAAAAACCTAGTAGTTTAACTACTAAGACGCTAAGTTCAAATCTTACACGTATTACTCTTTTTAGTCCCCCCCCTCTTATCTCGAAGAGGGGGAAGTTATGGAGCCTAAAATAGGTATCCTATCATATCGTATCGTATCATATATCATCATATTTTCTTTTGTTTATTACAAAACAATTGCATTATTTTTGGTCCCTTTATCCCTATGATATATGAGGGGAGGGGTATCTGGGGGGGAGATAATTAAACCCTTTTTTTTTACATTTTTATAGTCCGATTTATTTTAATTATATATAACTTATAGTGATATATCACCGCTCTTAACGGGTAATATTAATAGGTACTAGTCCCTTATGATGCCTTCTGTATTTTCATCCCTCGTACCCCCTCTTATCTCTTCGAGATATCTGGGGGTGATGGAACGAAAAAAATAAAATAAAAAAGAAGAGATTATAGGACCGGTGCCCGATATCCCTTTATCACTACGTGATAAAGGGATAAAGGGAACTAGCCTTATATAGTAATTATATAAGGTTAAATTTGTTTATATAACATATATGTTATATAAAGTACTTTTTAATTTACGTTTTATTGCCTGATATCGCTTTATCACTACATGATATAAGCGGTAAAGGCACCAAAAATAAGAGATAGGGATACTAGAAAAATAGTGTATATAATACATAATAGAGTATAATAAATTAGTACCTTTATCCAATTGGTCCCCCTTTATCACTACGTGATATGAGGGGAAGATAAGGACTTCATATAATTTGAAGGGTGTAGATTTGTTGGGACAATTAGCTCTAAATTTTAAACATTGTAAATAGAAATAGAAAAAAAAATGAGAATATTAAAAAGTCATCCTTTATTAAAATTAGTGAATTCATATCTTATTGATGCATCAGAGCCTAGTAATATTAGCTATTTATGAAATTTCGGGTCTTTATTAGCTTTATGTTTAATTATACAAATTATAACAGGTGTTACATTAGCTATGCACTATAGCCCTAATGTATTAGAAGCATTTAATTCTATAGAACATATGTATTCATAATGTGTTCTTTAAATCGAGCTATATGCTGGAAACTCCTAAACTTTTAAGTACTTTTAAAGTTTTAAGTACTTTAAAAGTAATAATCTTAAAAATATTACAATGGACAATCAGCAGGAAACCAAAATAATATTTGTTATGAGTAGGATCCTCAGAGACTACACGCTCGATATTTTTTAATCCAAATCGCACCGATTAAAAGATAATGATATAGTCCTGTCTTGATTGAAAGATCAGGAGTTAAAGATTTATTATCTATACCTTTTAATAGGTATAATTTTAAACTCGTTTATTGTTGTATCGGGTTATAAAAATAAAATGGGATTTAATCTAATTAAACCTCTTTCTTTTTTTTCTACGGCTCTGCTGTCCAGTATGTCCTTAGATGGACGAAAGACTAAAGGAACCCTAGAGAATAATCTAGAGTCTAGAGTTGAAAATCGTTTTAAATTAGAAGATGTAAATCCTGACTTTTTATATTGATTTTCAGGATTTACTGATGCAGAGGGAAATTTTTTAATAACATTAGATCGAAATTATGTAAAATTTAGATTTAAAATATCATCAGACGGCTCCACCGTAAAGAATAACCGAGGTTATTCTACGCTAAGTCCAAGTTTAGATCCACACTGATTTACAGGATTTGCCTTTATTTTTTTTATTATTAAAAAATGCATTTTTTAATAACTAAAAAAAATTTAGCCGAAGGGTGTTTTAAGGTTACAGTTCGAAGACAGAAAGGGCTTACAGGTTGAGGTGTGTCTGCAGACTTCAGTTTAAATTTACATGCCAAGGATTTACCTTTATTGTACAAAATTCAAAGCTTCTTAGGAGGTGTAGGTAGAATACATGTAAGTAGCGGAGGTAAAACGGCTAGTCTTACATTATCCAGGGTTGACGATCTAATTTACGTAATTATACCCCACTTTAAGAAATACCCCTTACAAAGTGGTAAAAGTATAGATTTTCAGTTGTGAAATCAGTGTGTAGAGATGTTGGCTAACAAACAACACTTAAATCTATTAGGATTAAATAAAATAATTGGCCTTAAATCTGCTCTTAATGTGGGTCTATCTGAGGACCTAAAATTAGAATTTAAGAACGTTATCCCTATGGAAAGACCAGCATATACGGTGGATTCTATCTCACTTAACCCTAATTGAGTTAGTGGGTTTACAGAAGGAGATGGTTCTTTTCATGTCTCTATTTCTCCTAAGACTAATTATGTAAGAAGAATGTACAGCATATCTTTAAATAAGCGTGATTTACCTTTAATAATAAAAATACAAGAGTACTTTGGCGGTATAGGTAATATATCACACTATACTAAAAATAACGCAGTACAGTTTACTGTTGCGGATCTTAAAAGTATTAATGAGAGAATTATACCTCAATTTGATACCTATGTATTTTGTGGAAATAAGCTTACCAATTATTTAATTTGAAGAGAAATATTGATGTTAGTTAATTCCAAAGCTCATTTAACAACTGAGGGGCTAAAGACTATTGAGGGGCTTAAATCTAACCTTAACCAGTGATAAATAGAGAAAGATGTTGTGTAATTAAAAAAAAAATCCCATGCTAAAAAAAAATACACCCGTTTATTCAACAATAATCAGAATAATTTTGCTATAGTTCCTTAAACCAAGAGTAAATATATATATATATATAAAAATAAATATATATTTACATCTAAACCTATAGATAGAACGTCTAAGGATTAGATTATAGTAGATAATAAATTAAATTGATTATGAGAGATGTTAATAACGGATGATTAATTCGTTACTTACACGCTAATACAGCTTCAGCTTTCTTCTTTTTAGTGTACCTTCACATAGGAAGAGGTATGTACTACGGATCTTACAGATCTCCAAGAACATTAGTATGAGCTTTAGGAACAGTTATACTTATCCTTATGATGGCTAGTTTGTGGCCAAATTTATTTTTAGTTTCTCAAGTTGGTCCCCCTTTCCTGACCCCCCCCTCATCCCCAAAGGGGAAAGGGGGGGTGATTTTGGGGATAAGGGGAAAGAAAAAGATAATCTAGTAATTTCTCCTTCTTTACCTTTTAATAAAAGTAGAACCAAGGCTATTCATAGAATTGGTCCTCATAATATAGACGCATTATCTATAATAATCTGTGGATTATTAGGAGATTGATGAGGTAATAAGATTAAAGGTAGTCAGATGGATAGTGTACGCTTTAGTATAGAACAAGGAGTAAAAAACTCTGCTTATATTCATCATCTGAATATTCTATTACATGAATTAGGCTATTGTTCAACTGTCACACCTAAATTGGTAGTTAAGTCGGAATCTATTAACGATAAACGTTTAGATCCTACATTAACTCGGTATAATTATAGATTAACTACCTATAGTTTTACTAGTTTTTTATGGATCTATAATTCATTTTATCATGAAGTTAATGGTATTATGATAAAACGAATACCAGAGTGAATAGGAGAGTTTATTACACCAATGGGTTTGGCCCATTGAATCCAACAAGACGGATCTAGACAAAAGAATCAAGGAATTTCCCTTGCAACTAACAGTTTTTCATATGAGGATTGTATTTATTTAAGTAAAATACTTAATGAAAAATTTGGGCTTAAGACTAGTGTTGTAAAAGCAGGACATATCCATCAATGAAAAATTAGTATATGAAAACAATCTATGTCGGATTTAGTTTTAATTGTTAAACCTTATATTATAGATGAAATGAAATATAAATTTGAAGGATATCTTTAACTTGATACTAAAAATAAAAGTCCTACTTGAAATTAGAGTATATGCAATAATATAGTTAGAAATATACTGTTTTATATAATAAAGTTTTGATTAACTCTTCGTCCACGATTTGGATAAGGGTTAGGTCGTAGATTAAAACTAAAGTAGAATACCCTGACAGGGGTATTGGGTAATATGCCTGGCTATACTAGTGAAAACGGTTAAACATTCGTTATCTGTTTATAGACCGTCGGTTAATTATATTAATCGCTACAGACTGGGTCACTGGTGGGTGGCTGAAATGCCGCTTAATGTACAGTCGGAAGTTCCTAATCTCTTTCTTTAGGGGCGTTCCTGGTCCCCCCGATATCACTGCGTGATAAGTGGGGAAAGAAAGAGATTACACAAGGCTTTAAAGGATGTATATTAGAAAGATATAAGCTAAATATCGGGGATTAATATATTGATAAAGTACAGGGATACTATACAGATAAATTTAGGTTATAGTTTATCGGAACTTGGACAGCTTTCTTGGGTTACCAACATAGCCCAAAATGATTTAATATAAAAAGTTTAAATAATAATAAAAATAAAGTTTCAGTATACCTTACTAAAAATACAGCTAGATATTACAGTACTAAATCTCCTTTCCCTGCATCTAATTTCTCCAATAATTTACAAGATGTGATCAAAGAATTAGAATTAAATCCTATTTATGTTTTCGAAGATTTAACTTTAGAAACAACTAAAAAAGATATTAAAATATCTACTTCAGGTCTAAGTGGTATATATATGGTAATAAATAAAAGAACAAAAGATTATTATATAGGTTCTGCAGCTACTGATAAATTTTATTCTAGATTCAGTAACCATCTTATTTATTTTAGAGGTAGTAAAGTACTTAAAGCTGCAGTAAAAAAGTATGGTTTAAGTAATTTTGCTTTTTTGGTATTACAGTTATATCCTAATATTGTAACTAAAGAAAACAATAAGGAATTATTAAATTTAGAAGACAAATATTTGAAAACCTTAGTACCTAATTACAATATTTTAACTGAAGCAGGTTCTAGTTTTGGTTATAAACATACAGAAATAGATCGTATAAAAATGAGAGAAATTTTTAGTGATGAAAGACGAGAACGAATAGGAAGTTTAAATAGAGGTAAAAAACTAAGCCCTGAAACCATAGAAAAAATAAGGGTAAAAGCTCTTGATAGACCTCCTATGTCAGATGAAACTAAATTAAAATGTATTACTCATACGAGACCTCTTATTTTATATAATTTAGATGGTACTGTTTATGGGCAATATCCTACAATAATAGAAGCAGCTAAAGCTATTAATTGTGATGAAAAAACCATCCGAAGAGCTTTAAAAACAGAAAAAAAATTAGTAAAAAAACAGTGAAAAATTAAGGATTTATCCAATTAAATTTAAATTTTAAAACTTTTATATTAAATTATAGTCTCACTATTAACAATCTTTTTGCAATTTTTATAGAGAAAAAAAGATTAAAGTGATATAGCCCGACGGGGATATAGAATAGTATTTTAATACTATTTGGCGATGCTAGTGAAAACGATCAAAGAAGTAAATAAACTTTAAGATCGTCGGTTATATAAATGATCGCGACAGGCTGGGTCACTGGTGGGTGGCTGAAATGCTGCTTAATGCACAGTCGGAACTTTTAGTTAAATACCATCCCTTTAACTAATGGGATATTCGAATTCAAAGGTATTCCAGCTTATTATTTATTGATAAGTAAGTTTGTATGTGCTTCCTTATGGGCAAATGTCTTTATGAGGTGCTACAGTTATTACTAACCTTATAAGTGCTATACCATGAATTGGACAAGATATTGTTGAGTCAAAAACAATAACAATTAATATATATTTAGGTATTTTTATTGTATTTTCATTTTTAATTGCTGTTTACAAGAGTTTAAGTTTATTACTTTTTAAGGTTTCAGATAATGAAGCCCTTTTACCTACTATAGGTGTTGTACATAAAAATGCTTTAAAAAAAGGGAATAAAACTTTAAGATTAGATAAACAAGAATATAATTCAATACCTTCATCATTTTTAGCTTTTTTAGTTGGATTGATTGATGGTGATGGATATATTCAAATAAGTAAAACTACAAAAGGATTTATCACTATGAAAATGGTAATATCTTTACATTTAGAAGATATTTCTACCTTAGAATATATTTATTCTGTTTTAAAAATAGGTAAAATAAATATTTATAAGGATTTAAGAAGTCCTACTTGTAAACTAGTAATAAATAAAACTGACTTACAAGAAGTCTTATTTCCATTACTTGTGCATAATAAAATATATTTCTTAACAGACACCAGAGTAAATCAATTTAATTTAGCCATGTATATATTGATGAATAATATTAAAGATTATGATCTAATAGGGGATATAAACAATATCCCTGCTATCTTTGAAATACCTAAAAATCCATTTGATTATACACTATTACATTTTTTTAAAAATTGAGTTGTAGGATTTACATGTCCTTGACTATACCCCGGGCTAGTTCAGTTTGTTCAAGAGAACCCTCTTACTTATAAAAGAGTAAAAAAAGAATATAAAAATTTAGTTTCTAGAAGAGAGGGTTTTAATTATCTTAAGCAAACTATAAAACAGCAAGAAAAGGTTAGACGTTATTCTACATATGCAGTTAAACCGAATAATACAGATTTAGTTGTTTGAGGTTCTAATTTGAGTTCAACAGTTGGAACAGGTCGTAATACAAAAATAGTTAAAAATATGATTGTTCTACCATCTTACCAAAAGAGTGTTGTAGTAGGATTACTTTTATCTGACGGTTATTTAGCTTCAGCTAAATCACATGAAAATCCTCATTTAGCTTTTAAACAGTCTTTAAAAAATTCAAGATACGTCTTATTTGTTTTTTCAATACTTTCTCATTATTGTAATCTTTACCCTACTGTTGTAAAAAGTATTAGAAATAATAATATTAATTTAGCCTTGTTTTTCCGTACTAGAGGTTTACCTTGTTTTTTTGAGTTGAGATCTTTATTTTATATTAATAAAGTTAAAATAGTTCCGTCAGATATATACAATCTTTTAACTCCGGTTGCCTTAGCTCATCTTATTATGGGAGATGGGTCAGCCAAGCAACATGGTTTAATTCTTTGTACTGACTCTTTTGAGTTAGTTGATGTAGTACGCTTAATGAATGTGTTAATGATTAGATACAATGTAGATTGTACATTACGCTTTCATACTCAAACTCAACCAAGAATATATATTAGACAACGTTCTATGCCTATTATCAGGGAATTGGTTAAATCTTATATGGATAAATCAATGCTGTATAAAATAGGATTGTAATACTACTAAAGATAAAGAACTTAGGGATATTTTTAGCTTATAATTTATTTTCCTGCGCTGGGCCCCGCGTGGGGGGTGGATATAAAGCTAAGAAGGTTCAGAAGGTTCTTTCTTTATTAAAATGAATAATGATGGTTGTTTTCAATTAAAGCAAAGAGTACATTCTAATTTATTTGAAGCTTTTAAATTAGTATTTGAAACAAATAGAAAAATAGATTCTACAAATAATTATAATCAATTTGGTGTTAGTTCTAAATCTGATGTACAAAAAGTTATAAATTTCTTTTCATTTTCAGGATTACATTCTTTAATAGGACTAAAATATATACAATACGCTAAATGATTAAATAATTTACGTGAAAGTTCACGTTATAAAAATTTAAACTTCCCTGAACTGTAAGTAATGAATAGATAAATACTCCTAAATATATATTAATAATAATTGCGGGCTCCTTAAAATAATCTTATTATAATAAGATTATTTTAGAGGCAAATGGGGAAAATTACAGGGACATCTCATAAACAACCTCCGGTTTATTAGAAGATTATCTGTAGCGGAATTTAATTCGGTATACATAAATGGATTAAAAGCGTTCAACGACTAATGAGTGAGTTATACCTACAATAAGCTCAACACGATAACCCCAAAATCTTCATTATTCCCTTGGGATCTGAAGATTTAAGAAATAGTCTAACTACACCCGTGAGGGTGTAAAGTATAAGTTAAATATTATACGGAATAAACATGTCATTTGAGGAGGTTTATACACAGATGGACCACAGTATGGCGACATACTGTTAAAAATTCTGCTTAATGCTGGAAAATCTCCAATTTTAGGATTTGCATACGGTTTATTCTTGGTAATTCTACCAATTATTAGCGTAAAAATTGCAATGACACGGAGACAATCAGCAGGGGTGAGAAGTATTTCTACTTCGGAAGCCTCTCAGAGACTACATGCAGAAGATCTTACTTTAAAAAACGAAAATAATTATAATTATTTTTTATTAGCTTATAGACGTAAACGTATGTTTAAATATCCATTAACTAACATACGTACATTTTCTCAAGGAACTTCTTCTCGTATTGTTCCTTATTATGTTACAGGATTTTCTGATGGAGAATCTTCATTTCATATATCAATACTGAAAAATAATCAATATAAGACAGGATATCGTGTATTTCCGGTATTTGCTATTCAATTACATATAAAAGACCTTTATATATTAGAGAATATTAGATCTTTTTTTGGTTGCGGTACTATTACCTTAAGAAAAAATAAATCCAATGAAACTACAGCTGCAATTTATTCAGTTCAATCTTTAAAAGATTTAACCTTAATAATCATCCCTCATTTTGATAAATACCCGTTATTAACCAAGAAGAGAGCAGATTTTATTCTATTTAAAAAAGCGATTGAATTAATGAATGAAGGAGAGCATTTAACTAATAGAGGTTTGGTAAAAATTCTTAGTCTAAAAGCTTCAATGAACAAAGGTTTAAGTGAACAGCTAAATATAGCATTTCCTCACATAACTTTTGAGCCTGTACCTGTAGTTGATTTAAGTAATATAGTGATAGATTTATCTTGATTCATTGGATTTGTGGAAGCTGAAGGTTGTTTCTTGTGTTTAGTAAGAAAAAATGCTACTCATTTAATAGGACATCAAGTTACTTTATCTTTTATTTTAACTCAGCATATGAGAGATTTAGAGTTAATGAATAAAATTAAGGATTATTTGGGTTTTGGTATTATTAGTAAAACTTCCGCAGGTATTTTAAAATTAACTGTAACAAGAAAAGTTGATATAGAAACTCTTATAACTCTATTTAAAGGTTCGGGGCTAATAGGATCAAAGAGTTTAAATTTTGAAGACTTTGTCAAGATTTTAGATATAGTTAATAAGGGTTTACACAAAACAATAGAAGGTCTTGAGGCTATAGTATTGATTAAGAACAGAATGAATAATAATAGAGAAAATGACAGTTAAACAAGTAAGAGAGATTAGAAATAAGTTTTATAAATTTCCGGAAAAAGACGATAGTTCTTATTTAACCTACGCATATATAGTAGGTTTATTTGAGGGTGATGGATTCTTTTCTATCTCAAAAAAAGGAAAATATTTAACCTATGAATTAGGTATAGAATTATCAATTAGAGATGCGAAACTTATCTATAAATTAAAAAGTTTATTAGGTGTAGGGGTTGTAAGTATTAGAAAAAGAGGTGAGATAGAAATGATCTCTTTAAGAATTAGAGATAAAAATCATTTAAAAAATTTTATATTACCTATTTTCGATAAGTATCCTATGTTTTCTAATAAACAATATGATTATTTAAGATTTAGAAATGCTTTACTTTCAGGTTTAATTTATTCTATTGATTTACCGGAGTATACTAGAAGTGACGAGCCTTTAAACAGCATTGAATCAATTATTAGCGCCGATTATTTTCCTGCTTGATTAGTAGGATTTATAGAAGCTGAAGGTTGTTTTAGTGTTTATAAATTAAAGGACGATTATTCAGTAGCTAGCTTTGATATTAGTCAAACAGGTGGTGAAAATATAATATTGGCTATTCGTGAATATTTATCTTTCACTACTAGCGTATACTTAGATAAAACAAATTGTTTTAAATTAAAAGTAACTAGTGTTAGATCAATAGAGAATATTGTAAAATTCTTAAATAAAGCACCTGTGAAATTACTAGGTTATAAAAAATTAGAATATTTATTATGAATAAAGCAATTACGTACAATCCCTAGATACTCTAAAAAGATAAATATACCTTCAAATTACTAAAAAAGATCAAGATATAGTCCGATCAATAAAGAAATTTATTGAGTGTAGTGAGAGTGTTTAATTTATATTAAATACGTAGACTACCAACACACATGCTCTGTAAATAATGCAACTTTAAATAGATTCTTTGCATTACACTTTGTATTACCTTTTGTATTAGCTGCATTAGCTTTAATGCACTTAATAGCATTACACGATGCTGCAGGATCAAGTAATCCATTAGGTGTTTCAGGTAATTACGATAGATTACCTTTTGCTCCTTACTTTTTATTTAAAGATTTAATTACTATATTTATGTTTATCTTTGTATTAAGTTTATTTGTATTCTTTATGCCTAATGTATTAGGTGATAGTGAAAACTATATAATGGCAAATCCTATGCAAACTCCTCCTGCTATTGTACCAGAGTGATAGAACAAAAAAGATGTCACTTAATCCCGCTATATGCTGGAAACTCCTAAAACCTTAGGTACTTAAATAAAAATATTTAAGTGAAAATCCTCAAGGATATATTAATGGACAATCAGCGGGAAACCAAAATAATGAGTTACATTATAAGTAGGATCCTCAGAGACTATACGCGGGACGATTTAAATTATAACACTGCAGCTTCAAATTTCTGATTTAGCTGCAGTTTAAATTGAAGATATAGTCCGATCATAGTAGAAATACTGTGTTAACTTAATTTAAATCAAAATTGATCTTATCTCCTTATTATTTTTTGTGATTAGTCCGGTATTAAAAGCTGTTCGTTCTACAAAAGGAATTGGACGTTTATCTTCTTCTGATAGAGCTTTAATCAAATTACCGGATGAAACCAAAGATATATTGGTAGGGATTTTACGTGATGCTTTAGGTTTCATATTTGTTAGGATATTCGCACTATATATATATTTATATTCTATTTATTTACTAAGTTTCTCGGCTGAAGGCCAAGTTTCAGTCGTCTCTAAAGACGACGCCCGAAACTCTAAATTTTGCTTTGCCTGCTTAAAAGTTGTATACTATAATCCTAAATCTGAAAAAGCTTCAATTTTAAAAGAAAATAAAGGTAAATCAGGTATCTATCTATGAACAAATAAAATTAATGGTAAAAGATATGTCGGAAGCGCTGTAGATTTAAATAAAAGATTTATAAATTATTTTAATACTTCTTATCTTTCAGATCGTAAAGATATTATGATTATCTATAAAGCTTTATTAGTTCATGGATTTGACAATTTTACATTAGAGATTTTAGAATATTGTGAACTTTCCGTGTTATTAGAAAGAGAACAATATTACCTTGATCTTTTAAACCCTGAATATAATATTTTAAAGACAGCTGGTTCAAGATTAGGAGCTAAACATACTCTAGAGGCTATAGCTAAATTAAAAGCAAGTGCTTTAAATCGTTCAGAAGATGCTATAATTAAAAACTTAGAGCATCTGAAAAAACTAAATACTAGCCCCCTGGCGGGGACTTGTCCACGCCTTGAGGGCAAGGCTCTCCCCACTCCGTGGGGAGGGACTAGTTTAAAACATAAAGAGCACTTAGCTAAGCTTAATGCTTCTCCTGAGCATATAGCTATACATGCAAAACCTGTCGTTGTACTTAATACAGTGAACGGAGAGAGTGTTGAATTCAGATCAATTACTCAAGCGGCAAGTTTTCTTCAAGCGCATCCAGAAACAATACGTAGATGTATAATAAAAGAAAAGCTTTTTTTAGATAAATATCTTATAACAAAAAAGTCTAACTAATTTTACTATATATCTACATAAATAGTAATTATTATCTAGTTTATAGTCTCCTGTTCCCCTTCGGGAACTGAAAGGACGATCTATATCTAACATAGTACCAAAGATCATCTACTGGTAATTCTAGATTGGTTTATGCTCAAACAGCTGTAGCACATAAAGAATATTTTTATTATGTGTTAAGCTTCTTTTTACCTTTTTGTGTAAAGGATTATACTCCTCAATCTAGAATAGTGGTAGATAATAGGACTAAAAAAACATATAGTGCTATATCTTTTACAACTATGCAACTTCCCTGTTTTAATGAATTTAGAGCAATGTTTTATGAATCAAATGTGAAAATAGTTCCTTCTAACATTTACGAATTGTTATCTCCTAGAGGTTTAGCTTTTTGATTGATGGATGATGGAAGTAGACAAGGTGACGGTGTACATATAGGTGTTTATGCTTTTACTAACACAGACGTCGATAAGTTAATGTTCACATTACAAGATAAATTTAACCTTAAATGCTCTATACATTATAATAGAGATAAAAAACCCCGTATTTATATTTTCAAAGAATCTATGGATACTTTAAGAACTTTAGTTAAACCTTATTTTATTAAAGAAATGTTATATAAATTGGGGCTATAAAGCTGTTGCTATTTTCTTGCCGGTATTAAGAGGAGATAATATTAAATCTATATTTAAATTTTATTGATCTTTTACCATTCTACGCTATTTTAAGATCTATACCTAACAAATTATTAGGAGTTATAGCAATGTTTAGTGCTATCTTAATTATCATGTTATTACCTTTAACAGATTTAGGGAGATCAAAAGGTTTACAATTTAGACCGTTAAGTAAAATAGCTTTCTTTGTATTTGTGGCTAATTTCTTAGTGTTAATGCAAATAGGAGCTAAACACGTTGAAACACCATTTATAGAATTTGGACAAATTAGTACAGCATTATATTTTGGACACTTTGCATTTATAGTTCCTGCTATAAGTTTAATTGAAAATACTTTAGTAGATATTTCATCAAAGCAATAATATATTAAGTTAAAAACTTAAATATAACGATCAAATTTAGTGCTAACCCTTTATTTCATAGAAGAATGCTGTAAATATTATATTTAAAGTTATTCTTAATTTTTATGTAGTAATAGGTGTGAGATATATGATTAATATTCTTTATAACTGATTTGAGTAAAAATTTATTATAAAATTTTATAATAAAAAGATTATGATGTAGTAGGTCTACACTTTGATTGCAGATCTTAAGTATGAGGTTCGATTCCTCCATAATCTTCTTAATATTTATATAATTATCTAGCTTCTTTTTATGCTGAGATCCTTTCACTTGTAACACTGACCCCCTTTTCCTTTTTATCATTACGTGATATCAGGGGGGAATGGGGCTAGGGTGATAAAAGGGTAAAAGGAAAGAGATGGTATGAAAATAATATTCTAAATAATTTTTTTTATTTTTTTAGTTATATTACTTCATCCGCTCTTAATTTTTTTTAATTCTTTGTATTTTTAACACAATAATAAATTGTAATCTAATTACAAAGAATTAAAAAAATATAGCAATAAAATAAATTAATTTTTTTTTAATTTATTTTATATTTAAATATACACACGTATATATAAAGAATGTTTATGTTAGTGCATATCGTTCACGATCAGGAAGATAGGCACATGCAAAAGAATATAACTTTAAGATCATCTATAAGTATGTGATACGAAAGATGATTCTTATCTACAAATGCTAAAGATATAGGAACATTATATTTAATGTTTGCGTTATTTTCAGGGTTATTAGGTACAGCATTTTCTGTGCTTATTAGAATGGAACTAAGTGGTCCAGGTGTTCAATATATTGCAGATAATCAATTATATAATAGTATCATAACAGCTCATGCTATATTAATGATATTCTTTATGGTCAACAAAAAAAGTTTTAATATATTAAATATGAAATCGCCTTGAGTACTCTATACCAATAGAATTAATGCTGATGGTAAGTATTCGCCAGCTTCAAATTCTTCGGATATAGATATAAAAATAAGTAGTAATAATAACAATAACGGGGACGATCCTAATCCTTCGGATATGGATAAAGATAAAAAACCTCAACATAATTATGTTAAAGTTTTAGTGGAAGATCCTTTTAATAATAGAGAGACTATATTGAGAGTAACTAAAAAACAAAAAGGAGTTTATCTGTGAGAAAATTTAGATGGTGGACAAAAATATGTAGGACATTCAATAAATTTATATAATCGAATAAGTTCTTATTTTATGCCATCTATTCTCAAGACTAAAGCTCGAAGAGTGCTACGTTATTTTAATAAACATGGTTTTGGTGAAATGAAGTTAACTATATATATTATGGATGAAAATTCTAGTTTAGAACAAGTAGTAGAATTAGAACAATATTTTATAGATACTTTAAAGCCAAATCTTAATGTAGATTTAATAGCAAGTAGTTCTGGATACCATGAGCCTATGAGTACGGAAGTTAGAGAAAGACTTAGAAAAGAGAGAGGTATTCCTATATATGTTTATAATATCGAGGATTTTACTCTATTATATGTGTTCAATTCAAAACAGCATATGTATGACTCTATAAATATTCACCATATTACTTTAAATGATTGCTTAAATAAGGGAACAGTATATTTAGATACTTTCTTTTTTTCTTTAGACTTAATAGAGGAATCAAGTAAAACTAGGCTGGTAGGCCTAGAAGAGCTTAAATCTTTAGTTGCTTATAAACGAGATGTTTACAATGTTAAACATCCTGCAGCTAAAGTTATTATAGCTGAGTTTAAAGATGACTCTAGAAAAAATTTAGAATTCTCTTCATTAAATAGTTTAGCTAAACATTTAAAAGGTGACCGTCACATTATTAGAGAATACTCAACTGGTAAAAAATCAGGTTATTATCGAGGTGTATGGAAATTTACTTATAAAATTTAAAGATGTTTAATATATTAAAAATAGGCATGGCCGGGTATAGTATAAATATTATACTTTCTTTTCGCTATAATGCTGGAACTCCTTAATAGCCTTTGGAACTAGTACTACAGACTTTCTTTTAGATGAAAAGCGGTAGAATACAGTAACATTTCAAAGGATTAGGTAATCAGCCGGAAACCAAAGATAAAAGGGCTCAATATAGCAGCATAAAACGCTTTTATTTAGTAGGATCCTCAGAGACTACACGCGAAATACCTTAGTAAATATTGTACATGTATTTAAAGGTAAAGATATAGTCCAAACATTAATGAAAGTTAATGATAAAAAGTATGCCAGCTTTAATTGGTGGATTTGGAAATTTTCTGTTACCTTTATTAGTAGGTGGGCCTGATATGGCATTCCCTAGATTAAATAACATAAGTTTCTGATTACTAATACCTAGTTTACTATTATTAGTATTCTCTGCTGTAATAGAAGGTGGAGTTGGTACAGGTTGAACTCTTAAGGGTAAGGAGTTGCCTTGGGGTAACCCAAGGGCAATAAAACCCTACTCGATGCATAGAACTCTTGATATCATTATTGATAGTGTTAGGTACTACTCGTTATTCTTTTATATAGCAGTAAGAAGGTACCTAACTATTCTAATCTTATTCATAAGATCAGATTTAAGACAATATGCCTGGGATAGAAAACAGGTAATGTTTAATTCCCATCAGAGACTAAACGTAGGGCATCCTAATTATATTCATGATCATTCCAGATGAATTAATAAGTCTAAATATTATGAAAATAAAGATAATTTTCATCAATGACTAGTCGGTTTTACAGATGGCGATGGAAGTTTTACTATCTACAGATCTAAAGAAGGTAAATGAACTCTTTTTTTTAAATTGACTCAAAGTACATATAATTTAAGATTATTATACTTTGTAAAAACTCAATTAGGAGTTGGTTCAGTGCATATTAATACTAATAATATAAATGCAGATTTTATAATTAGAGATAGAAAAGCCATTGGCTCGGTTATTTTACCAATTTTTGATAAGTACCCTTTATTAACAAGTAAATACTACTCTTATAATAAATTTAAAGAAGCTTATCACATTTTAGATAATAATAGTTTAACTAGTCAAGAAAAGGATAGACTATTATTAGATTTAATGAGTAAAGAAATGCCAGATAATTATATTTCACCCGCTTGAGAAGTTGTTAACTTTGAAGTTAATAATACTAATGAAGCTAAAATAGTAATGAGTAAATATTGATTAATTGGTTTTACAGAAGCTGAAGGAAGTTTTTATTTAGTAAGTAAATCATCTAGTCGTATAGTCCATGCTTTTGAAATAACTCAAAAATTAGATGTTATTGTTTTAAAAGCTATTTCTTTAATACTAGGTATTAGTGTAGTAAAGAAAAAAACTTATTACACAGCAATTACAACTAATTCTCGTGCTATAGAAAATATAATAACATACTATCATAATTGTATTAAAGGTATGAAAGCTGTAAAGTTTAGAATTTGAGCTAGAAGTTACGCAAAACATAAAGGAAAACATGAAAAGTTAAGTAAAATAAGAGAAATCGTAAGAAATTTAAGATCTACTAGGCTAGATAAAGATTTTAAAAATATTCATCCCCTCCCCGCAAGCTTGCGGGGAGGGAAGATTAATGATTATTATTAGGATGAAGGCATAGTCCAACCCATCATGTGAATGATGGATATAACGATAGTTTTTTATTATAAATTTTATTGAAAAAAGGGGTGGATTTAGATTAATATTAAGGTTAATTTATAATATTATTCGGGCGGTTTCAATAAAATAAATTAAACACATTATAATAGAAATATGAGGTTATTAATAAAAAAAATGTTACCCTCCATTATCAGGAATACAAAGTCATAGTGGACCTAGTGTAGATTTAGCTATATTTGCTTTACACTTGTCAGGGGTTAGTAGTTTATTAGGGGCTATTAATTTCATAACTACTATAGTTAATATGAGAACTCCTGGTATAAGATTACATAAAGAGCTAATTTGTGTATAAGAGCCAAATTCCGGGGAAGCCCTAAAGCTTTTTTAACTAAGGATATTAAGGAAACTTTTTATCTGGCCTAGCTAATCACTACGGGTATAGTAATATCAAAAAAGATGATGGCAACTGAAATGGGTAATCGCGGATCTAAATCAGTATCGTATGAAACCAATACTGTAAAAGAGCAACGAGTAGACGGTTCTTCAATTATAAATTTAATAATTGTAAGGTGTACTCTTATCAACCAGGAAATCTGGTGGTAAGTAGATCAAAATATATTTATCTAATTTTATTTACCTGGGTATTTATATAAATTATAATATATAAACCAGAATACAACGAAATACTCTACAAATAATACAAAATTAAACCCTAATTGAGTTACAGGATTTTCAGATGCAGAATCAAGTTTTCAACTTATTTTTTACAAAAGTCCTTTAATGAAATCAGGATGAGGTATAAAATTAATATTTGCTATACATTTACACGTAAAAGATATTGATGTATTATATACAATACAAAAATATTTTGGTGTAGGTAATGTTACTTTACACAAAGATACTGCTATTTATCAAGTAATAGCTATGAAAGATTTACTAAAAATAATAGAACATTTTAACACATACCCATTAAAAACTAAAAAACATAATGATTTCCTACTATTCAAAAAAGCATATGATTTAATATTAAATAAAGAACATTTAAAAAGTTTGCAAAGTTTAGTTAATATTAGAGCTTCTATGAATAAAGGTCTATCTGAAAGACTATTATTAGAGTTTCCTAACACTAAACCTGAAATAAGACCCGATTTTACCTTAAATATTCCGGATAAATTCTTCGACATGAATTACTGAATAGCCGGATTTGTAGAGGGTGAAGGATGTTTTTATATTAAAACAAGTAAATCTAAAACACACAAATTAGGTTTAAGTGTAGGTCTTAATTTCATAGTGGTACAAAATATAAGAGATATGGATTTAATGGAAGAAATAAAGTCAACACTGGGTTGTGGTACTATTACAATAAATGAATCTTCAGCCATTATAAGATATACTGTGTCAAAATTATCAGATATACAAAATATAATTATACCTTTTTTTGATAAATATTCATTAATTGGAGATAAAGTAAAAAATTATGAAGATTTTAAAAAAGTATCAGACTTAATGGTCAATAAATCCCATTTAACTGAAGAAGGGTTAAATAAAATACTATTTATAAAATCATACATGAATATGAATAGAAAGTAGAATATGATACTATACATAAAGATAAATATTTTAATTTAAGGGTGTACCTTTAGACAAAAGATATGATAATCTATATGTGAAAATTAATATAAATAGTTTAATTAATCTATTTAAATGAAATTAGCTTTATTTGGATGAGCTGTAGTTATTACAGCAGTATTATTATTACTATCTTTACCTGTACTTGCAGGAGGAATAACTATGGTTTTAACTGATAGAAACTTTAATACATCATTCTTCGAAACAGCTGGTGGAGGTGATCCTATTTTATTCCAGCATTTATTCTTTAAAGATATTTTAATTATTTATTTTAATTTAGCTTTAATTTTTTTGCTACATACATTGTTGTACACAATACGAAAAATTAAAACCGTCAACACATTTAGCTTTTTATTTAAATTAAATTATAGTACTTCTTCAATAAGTAACTTTGATTTAGAACCCTTTTCTTCTAAATACAATGAATTTTTACCTGATAATAGTTTACCCTCAAAAAATTTCTTAACTTGATTTATAGGATTTACTGAAGGTGAAGGGTCTTTTATAGTAAATAACAGAGGTGATCTTTGTTTCGTTATTACGCAAAGTAACCTAGATATTTATGTATTAGAATATATAAAAGAAACTTTAGGGTTTGGTAAAGTAATTTCTCAATCTAAATTTACAAGTAGATATGTTACTCAAAATAAAAAAGAAATAGAATTACTTATTCATTTATTTAATGGTAATCTTATATTGCCACGTAGAAAGGAAAAATTTGAAAGTTTTGTAAAAGGATTTAATACATGAGTGACTAAAGGAAGAATTCAATTGAATACAGTTGAAGTAAAACATACTTTTATTTTACCTAGTTTAAATAACCATTGACTTTCAGGTTTTACTGACGGAGAAGGTTGTTTTACTTGTTCAATAAATAAAGATAAAGGATTCAGTTTTAATTTTAATATTTCTGGTCCCCCCTTTCCCCAAAGGGGATGAGGGGGAAGAGAAATGAGAGCAAAATATTAAAATACTAGAACATCTTTGTTCATTATTTAATGGAGGTAAAGTATCAAAACATACTTCCGATAATGCATATGAATATAGAATAGGTGGGTTAGAAAATTGTAAGAATATATTTACTTATTTTGATAACTATAAATTAGTTACGAAAAAATCTGCTTCATATATAGCATGAAAAGAAGTACATGCAGATTTATTAAATAAAAAACATTTAGACCTTATAAAACGGGTTGAATTAAAAGAAAAAGCTAGATTAATTAATAAATTTAATTAAAATATAGGGAAAAAAAGTCAAGGTTTAACGTATAAGTTATGAAATTCTTAGGACAAATGTAAAAAGATATAAGATCCAAAAGAGTAAATATTCTATAATGAATATACCTTAGATTTAGTTAGTATTTAGCTAATATTACTTGCAACTCTTAAATATAATGCATATATAATTGAGTATATGTTGTTGTACATATTAATAATTAATATAAGGAAAAGTTAATATAAATACTAGCAATACTAGTGTTAACGGTCAATGAAGATTTTCATTCGAAGACCGTCGGTTATTTAAGTGACCGCTACAGACTGGATCACTGGTAGGTATCTGAAATGATGCTTAATGTACAGTCGGTTTCTTCCGTATTATAAATATACGCACAAGCCCAGGATTATAATATCACTGGTACCTGGATTTAACGAGAAAAAATAAGTAAGTTAAATTTGAAGAAATGGATTCTTTGGTCACCCAGAGGTTAAATTTATAAGCCTCTTAATGTTGCTATATGCTGGAAAAGCTTCGATATCTAGCCCCCTGGCGGGGACTTGTCCACGCCTTGAGGGCAAGGCTCTCCCCACTCCGTGGGGAGGGACTAGTTTTAAATACTCCCTCTTTATTGAAATAGTAAAAAAGTTAAAACAATGAAGCCAATCAGCAGGTAACGCTTTTATTTTAAAAAGTGAAACCTCAGAGACTATACGCGACAATACTGATAAAATAAAAAACATATCTATTCATGTTCCTACACATTTAAAACCGTTAAATGATGAACAATTCGGACATTATTTAGCAGGTTTAATAGATGGAGACGGTCATTTTAGTTCTAAACAACAATTAGTAATTGTATTTAGTTCTCCTGATGTTCAATTAGCCTATTATGTAAAAAAAATAATTGGTTTTGGACATGTAAACAAAGTTAAAGATAAAAATGCTTATTTATATATTATATCTAATAAACAAGGTATAATTAAAGCAATAAATCTAATTAATGGTAAATTAAGAACATTCAACAAATTTAATCAAGTAATTAGTAACATATTAGCTAATCCTAAATATATGGAAGAAAACATAGAATTTAAAATTAATGATTCTAATGATTTTAATAATCACTGAATTGCAGGATTTTCTGATGCGGATGCTAGTTTTCAAATTAAAGTTGTTAATAGAAATAATAAACCTAAACCAGAAATTAGATTAAATTTTCAAATTGATCAAAAATATAATAATGTTTTATTACTAATAAAAGAGCTATTTGGTGGTAATATTGGTTATAGATCAAGTCAAAATACTTATTATTACGGATCAACTAGTTTTGGTTCAGCTAAAAAAGTGATAAATTATTTTGATAGTTTTCATTTACAATCTAGTAAACATAATAATTATCTTAAATGAAGAAAAGCTTATATAATAATACAAGAAAAAAATCATTTAACGGAAACAGGATTAGATAAAATTTGTAAATTGAAAAATTCAATGAATAGATATTCAGTATAAGATAGAGTCCTAACAAAAACGGAAGTTTTTGAGTATTAATATTAATAGATCTTTATACTTGGATATGATTAGTCATATTCGAAGTTTGCAGTATATTACGGTATAAGGCAAGACTATTAAATTAATCAAAATTATTGTTATATATTAATTGTACCGGCCTTTGGTATAATTAGTACAACTATCTCTGCTAACTCAAATAAGTCTATATTTGGTTACATAGGAATGGTTTACGCTATGATGTCTATTGGAATATTAGGGTTTATAGTTTGAAGTTGTGTTATGGCTTCACCTTATAGTGATATAAGGATATTAATTAATTTCGCTGTATGCTGGAACAGTTTAGTGCTAATTAACACCTTGAATGGTAAAAGTTTAATTAGCTATACTCAATCAGCAGACAATGTGTCACTGAATTCTTTAAAAGATAGCAAACATAGCGTCTCAGAGACTATACGCGAAACATCTTTTAGCTTTTCCGCTTTCCGTACTTATTATAATACATTATTTAAAAATAGTTATCATTTATCTGATGACTGATTAACTTGATTTATTGGTTTTGCAGAAGGTGACGGAGCTATCCAAACATATGCTGAAGGTAAAAGAACACGTTTTGTTCTTACTCAGAAAGAAAGTGCTATACTTTATGATATACAACATAAGTTAAATATTGGTGTGGTTAGACATTTTCCTCAAGGTAAAAGTGGAAAAAACAATGACTTTTATAGATTAATGATAGATGATTCTTCACATATTTTACTTTTAGCTTATTTATTTAATGGTAATTTAGCTATGGATAACAGAATTAAACAATTATCTTTATGAATTAACTCTTTAAATAATCGTTTTGGTCCTGATACTATAAAGTTTAACAATAATCCTGTTTCGATTACATTAAATGATGGCTGATTATCTGGGTTTACAGATGCGGAAGGATGTTTTAATGTGTCTATTATAGCTAATTCTAGATATACTTTAGGTCATGTTATTCGAATGCGTTTTATGTTGGATCAAAAGGATAGTATTATACTAAATAAAATATGTGAATTATTTGGATTTGGTAAAGTAACCTTAAGATCAGGAACTGAAGATGTTTATCGTTATACAGCCACAGGATTTAAAACATTGCATAATGTAATATCATATTTTGAATTATTTCCATTATATACTAAAAAAAGTAGTTCATTAGAAAAATGATTAGCTGTACATACTCAAGTATCAAATAAATTACATTTAACTAAAGAAGGATTAACACAAGTGAGACTTATGCAAAAACAAATAAATTTAAATAATAGTACAACAAATAAGACAGGGGCGAAATAAAGATGAAGATATAGTCCGAAACTCTTTGTGAAAGGAGCATACAATAAGTATTGTACAACTTGTATGGATAAATAGTAAATATTTATTAACACTTATGCATCACATGTACACAGTTGGTTTAGACGTGGATACAAGAGCTTACTTTACAGCAGCTACATTAATAATTGCTGTTCCTACAGGAATTAAAATATTCTCTTGATTAGCTACTTGTTACGGAGGATCTATAAAATTAACACCTTCAATGTTATTTGCATTAGGTTTTGTGTTTATGTTTACAATTGGAGGATTAATAAAAATCCACTTAGTTCTCTCGACTCTTTTTTTATAAAAAAAGAACTAAAGACTACCATATGCTGGGAACTTCTGACAATTATACTACTAGAGTTTTATATGATCTCAGTAAAAATGTATAATTTTGAACAATCAGCAGGTAACCTACAGATAAAACCATTTATCTTAGTAGGCACCTCAGAGACTAAACGTAGTCCCCTTAATATTATTAAGGGAAGATCTAGTCCGTGAAACCAAAAATGATCATTTAATAGCTTGGTTGCTTCTAATAATAATCCTTTATTGAATATTGATCTTAAATTCAATATTCGTACTTATTCTACTTCTAATTTGTCGACTCCGTACCTTTTGGGTGAGGAGAAACAGGATAACACTGATAATTTAGTTCCTTTAATTGCATATGATAACTTTAAAGAAAATAGAGTTAATATTTTAAAAGAACAAAAAGACAAATCTGGTATTTATTGTTTAATTAATAAAAATAATGGTCATTCTTATGTAGGAAGTTCTATTAATTTAGCTTCTAGAATGAGAAATTATCTTAATACTGCTTTTTTAAAAAGTAAACAAAATATTAATATGCCTATTGTTAAAGCTTTATTAAAATATAATCCGTCTAACTTTAAACTATTAATATTAGAGCATGTAGACTTAAAAACTTTAACCCTTAGAGAAACTTATTATATAACATATGTATTGCCATATTATAATGTGTTAAAACAAGGTTATTCTTCATTAGGTTATATACATACAAAGGAAACTAAAGCATTATTATCTCAATTGGCTAAAAATAGAGTTCATACTGACGAAACTAAAGCTTTAATAGCTAGAGCTTTGACAGGTGAAAATAACCCATTTTACAATAAAAGCCATTCTATGGAAAATAAAGTAAGAATCATTGAAGCAAAGTCTGCTTATCCTGTTTATATATACAATTCTTTTAAAGAGTTATTAATTATCTTTCCTTCTGTAGGTACTTTGGCTAAATTGATTAAATCTAATCATCCTACAATAGTTAATGTGATAAAAGAAGCAACTCTATTTAGAGGGGAATGATATTTTACTAATATACCTTACAATATAGAAGATACACCTTTAATAACTGACTGAAATTCTAAAGAATCTAAGGAATTAATTTTAAATATAAATAATAATAGTCAGATTAGGAAAGCAGTATTTGTATATGATATGGATAAGAATTTTGTTGCTAAGTATGATGGAGTAATGGAAGCCCAAAGAGCTTTAAATATAAGCCATAGTACAATCAAAAATTATGCTAAAGTGAATGGTATTTATAAAGGTTATATATTTAGATACGAAAGATTAAATGATCAAGAAACTTTTGGTTCGTAAGTGGTGTAGTTTTAGCTAACGCATCTTTAGATATAGCATTCCACGATACTTACTACGTAGTTGCTCAAATGGGCCTGAATAATTTGTCTTCATTTAATTATTTTGCAACTGACTATATGCTGGAAACTATATTATTTCTGTATTATTTACTATTTATTAATACGTTTTATCTTTATAAATTAGATGTTAGTAAGAAAAATTTTCTTTTAAATAGTCAAAATAATAATACTAGAAGTTCTTTTGAACTTAATATACAATCAGCAGAAAACTGTAAAGGATTCTCAGAGACTGCACGTCAGATACCAGAGAAAGAAGATTCTAAATTTTGAAATTGATTTGCGGGTGTAATAGATGGTGATGGGAATTTTGATATTAGAATAGATCCTATTAGTAAGAAAAGAGTTCTTAAACAAATTAGAATTAAGTTACATAATAGAGATGTAAGAATATTAAAACGGATACAAGATTATTTACACATGGGTAGAATTAGAGCAGATAAAAATAAACCATATTCAATTTATATAGTTTCAACTAAAGAAACTATGTTGTATATTATTAAAAACATAAATGGTTTAATAAGACTAAAAGTACCTAGTTTTAAAGAAGCTTGTAGTTTATATAATATAAATTATACAGAAGCCAACTATAATATAGAATTATACGATTCGTATTTTGCAGGTTTAATTGATACTGATGGGAGTATAGTATTTAATTATGCTGGAAATAGAATAGAATGTAATTTGGAATTCCAATATAATGAATACACATCAAAATTAAATTTCGATAATACTATATTAAATTCTAAACCCACTATTCTTAAACGTCAAAAATCTTCTAAATCAGGAGACCCTAACAAATTCACATCCGTCGTGTTTAAATTTCAAAATGTTAATAATATGCTCTTTATTTATGATTATTTTATGCATAACAGATTATATTGTGATATGAAATTTTATAGAATTACTAAAATTAAACCTTTTATAGAGATTAGAAAATATAAAACATATCCTAAATATAGTATAGAGCATAAAATATATTCAAATTTTATGATGGATTGAATTAAGTACGAGAACCCTTTATGATATAAAGTTCCTTGAGTTAAAGAATATCTATTATGTAAAGATAAATAGTATATTTATTACTGGTAAAGATACAGTCCACAATACTTAATTAAATAATTAACTTTTTTTTTAATTTAAATTTTATTAATTAAAACTGTACTTTTTTTTAGCTTATTAAGGCTACTTGGTCTATTCTAATAAAAAGTATAAAATTGTTATATTATGGTTAAAGTTAAGTAGCTTATCAAGTTACTATTAAAGCAAAATATTGCAGCTATAGTATGTATATTATTAGGCTTTTATTTTTATTTTTATTTAAATCATTACTTTGCTAATTTATCAGTTAAGTCCCGTTCTATTTATAAATTGATACGTATAGTGGGTTTATTAATTATTTTTTTTATTTTAGGAACTTTTGCTATATATTTTGTTCGAAAAAATCTAGTAGGTTTTGTGTCAAATAGCTATGATACACCTTTATGAATAAGTATAATGATAGTAATGCCACTTATTTTTATTTTGAATAAAATAAGAATAAGTTGTTTTAGTAAATTTAAATCTTATTTGTTAAAAAAACACGATGTAAACAATTTATGTTTACAAGCATCTCTTGTAAGTCCTACTTTTGCAAGTGTTGCTACTTTTTTATGTGCTTATAATAACAAAGAATTTAGTCGTTATCCACTAGAAAGATACGATAAATTTGGTGAAAGACAAGAACTATTTAAAACCGATATTAAAAAAAGATTTAATATTGAATTTAAGGGAGAACAACCTAGTTCTTTAGTAGGGAGTATAGGGCATCAAGAAGTAAAATTTGAGATGGAAAAACTCAAAGAAACTATTTATCGTAATTTAGCTATGGCTTCAGATATGGAAAAAGCTAAAATTGCTATATCTCATTCACCTATTCTTGATAAAAGAAATGAAGATCTAAATTCTGTGAAACATTCTTTAGATTATGCCTATTCTGATAGAGTGGAAGCTGCCTATAAAGCTTCACTAGAATTACAATCCCATAGCCTTTTAGCAGTCGCCTATGGCTGTATAAAGGATGGACGTCACCTTATATAAATATTAAAGCTTTGAAATTATAAATAAGTAGTACCTGCTAAAACCAGGGGGTAGGTGACGGGTTTTATAATAAAAAAAAAAAATAAAAAAAAAAAATGTACATAAAATATAACTATAAATTACTTTCCGGTTTTTTTTAGACCACGATAAAAAACATAAAAAAAAAAATAAGTTCTAATTACGCAATATTTAGCATTTTCACTACGTTTTAAGTATGGGTGCTGTGTTTGCTATGTTCTCAGCCTGATATTTCTGAGTTCCTAAAATATTAGGTTTAAATTACAACATGTTATTATCTAAAGTTCAATTCTGACTTTTATTTATAGGGGTTAGACAAACGGGAAGATTTTTTGAAAAGACAAGTAGATTGTACAGTTCTAAAGGTGGTAATTCACCTTTAAACCCTGAAGAAGAGTTTATTCTGTTTTTTGATAATGTTCAAGAAAGTAAAAAAGATATATACAAAGAGCTAAGAAAAAAAGCAGGTATATATGTTTTTATTAATAATAAAACAAATCAATTATATGTAGGTAGCAGTATAAATTTAACTAAAAGAATGGTAAGTTATTATCATTATTACAATTCTGATAAACCATCTCAATTCGTTATTATTAGAGCAATGAAAAAATATGGGTTGGATAAATTTTCTTTAGGTATTAAAGAATTTTGTGATAATGATCCTAAGATATGTTTAGATTTAGAACAAAAATGGATAGATTACTATAAACCTAAATATAATGTTTTAATTACTGCAGGTAATTCAGCAGGTTATAAACATAGTATTGAAACCATTAATAAATTAAAAGATATTCTCAAGAAAGAAAATCATCCTAAATTCGGTAGTACTACATCTGTTGAAACAAAACAGGCTATTAGTGAGGGAATAAAACTATTTTATTCAAATAATAGTCATCCTAGTAAAGGATTAAAAGGTAATCTATCTCCTCAATATGGTATTGGAGGTAAATTCGTCTTTTGTTATAATAAAACAGATAAAGAATTAATTTTTCCATCTATCAATGCTGCTAAACAACATTTTAATGTTCGATGAACTTTTATAAAAAAAAACCTTGATACAAAAGAATGAGTAATTCTTCACGGTGAAGAATGAATGTTGCAATCTATACCAAAAATCTAAACAAAAAGAGTATGATTAGCCCCTCCCAATCCTTCTATATGCTGGAAACTCTTATAAAGCTTAAGTACTTGGGCTCCGCCCAAGTAAAAATCTTAAGTGTATCTGGATAACCAGCAGGAAACCAAAATAACCATCCTTTCCCCCTCATACCACCGATATCAGTGATATCACTAGGCTTCGCCTTGCTTTGGCATGGCAAGCCATTATCCTTCGGATTAGAAAGCTAGTGATAAAGGGGGATCCGTTATGAGTAGGATCCTCAGAGACTACACGAAGGAGATTCTTGAAGATATTTATATTCAATAATCAAGATATAGTCCACACATGTAATCTTACATTCTTCCCTCAACATTTCTTAGGTTTACAAGGTATGCCTAGAAGAATTAGCGATTATCCTGATGCTTTTGCAGGTTGAAATTTAATTAGTAGTTTTGGATCTATTGTATCTGTAGTGGCTGCTTGATTATTCTTATACATAGTTTACGCTCAATTAGTAGAAGGAAAATCTGCAAGTAGATTCCCATGAATGATACCTCAATTCTACACAGATACTTTACAAGCTTTATTAAATAGAAGTTACCCTAGTTTAGAATGAGCTTTAAGTAGTCCACCTAAACCTCACGCTTTCGTGAGTCTTCCATTACAAAGTGGTTTAAGCGCATAAAAAAAAAGTATAAATAGCTTAAAGATTCTTGAATAAATATCTTCCCCCTTTATCACGTAGTGATAAAGGGGACCAAAAATATTTTTAAGATATAGCTATATATTACATTTCTAGAATAAAATCTAGATTTTTTTTTATTCTCATTAGCTCAATGGTAGAGCAGGATACTTCTAATATCCCGATTTTAGTTCGAATCTAAAATGAGAATATCATTTCTGACCTTAATCTAAAGTCGAAAATTCCTTATATCATAATCTCTTCGAGATAAGGGATACCCCGCGGGAACTTGTCCACGCCTTGGAGGCAAGGCTCTTCACCCCCCCAAGGGTAGGTGAGGGGACTAGGATTTAGGTATTTTTTTTTATAACAAATAAATATATTTTAAAGTTCTAATTTGTCTTTTAAACTCCTTTTCTGATATCCCGGATCCCCTGATATCACTAGGCTTCGCCTTGCTTTAGCATGGCAAGCCATTATCCTTCGGATTAGAAAGCTAGCGATAAAGGGGAAGAGGGATAAAGAGATAAGAGAGATGACCTGATTAGTATATATTTATTTTTCATTTATATTTATTATTTCACACGGTTATGAATAATAAATAAATAAATTTAATTATTTTTTTTTACAATGTTATATATACCAACTGTTATATCGATAGTCGAAGTTCTTTTAGTTATTGTTCCTGCCTTACTTAGTGTAGCTTATGTTACTGTAGCTGAAAGAAAAACCATGGCAAGTATGCAAAGAAGATTAGGTCCTAATGCAGTGGGTCAAAATATTTTATTAAAATTACAAACTAGATTTTATTGTACAACTAGTTACGATAAAGCTATAGAAGCATTATATAAAAACCGTCAAGCCCCTTTAATTCCTTTTGAGGAAAACGTAGTAGGTGTTTGTGAAGATTTAACGTCAAGAACTGCTCTTAGTGCTTTTTTTAGGAATTTACCGGGTAAAGGTGGAATATATGTGTTTACGGCTTCGCTGCCCAGTACGTCCTAGGACGGACGAAGGGCTATGAAAAAAAATCCGAATATTTTCTATATTGGTAGAGCTAAAGATTTCCAAAAAAGACTTAAAACTCACTTTAATATCAATCTAAACGACAGATTTCATGTGTTTGCTAGAACTATTGGGTGAGATAAATTCAATTTTTCTGTTATAGAAATTTGTAGTTTAGATATGCAAAAAGAAAGAGAGAATTTTTTTTTACAAAAATACTTACCTCTTTTGAATACTATATTCAAAAGTAATTTAAGTAGTGCACAAACTTTTGAGTCTTTATATGAAATACTTAAACTTAGACAATTGCAATCAAACTTTGAAAATAAATATCAAGGAATTAATATATATCTTTACGAACACATTAATTCTACTACTTCGTTGCCCCGCACACTCCTTGAGCAGCTTTGCTGCGGAAGTGTGCGAGGGCTAAAAAACTAAATGCTTCTTATAAAACATTTACTAGTATTAATGAATTAGCTATTTATTTAGGTATTGCCAGAGAAACTATAAATGTATATTTGAACACATATGTTCCATATAAAAACAATCTATTTTTAACAGATAAAATAGAATCTCTCGAGTTAGTTGAAAAACTAGTGAGTGATGCTATATTAGGTTTAGATTTAGATCGTATTATAGCTAAAAATGTTTGAATGTATTACTTAGATAAAGAAGGAGTTGTAGTAAAAACTAAATATGAATCTATAGGTAAAGTAGCTAAATTATTAAATGTACAACATATAACTATAAATAATCACTTAGATAAGTGAATTAAGGGTGGTATAAATGGAAATTATTTATTTAGTTACGAATTAGATAGTTTAGAATTAGAAAAACTAAAAGAAATATCTACATTAAGAAAATATAATAACTGTAAAGTATGAGTTTACAATGCTTCAACCTTAGAGTTAATGTGAGATCCTTTTACCAGTATGCAAAAAGCTGCTGAATTTTTTAATGTTGATTACAGATCTATACTAAATAATTTAGATACTGAATTAGCTAGCATAAAGGGTGGAAAATTAGTATTATTATTTAGCCAAGAATTGACTAAACTTCAAAAAGAATCATTATTAAATAATATCAAAAAAAAAGTTAATGTAACTGTTTCTCTTTGAGTATATAAAAAAGTCAATGATAACTTTATATTAATAAATAATAATAGACCTAGTTATGTTTCTAAACTAGAAGCAAGTAAAGATTTAAAGATAAGCCCAAAAACCCTAAGTAGTTATTTGGATAGCAATAAAGAATATAAAGGATTTTATTTTTATAGTGTAGCGCTCTAGTTTTATAGCCGAAAAATATAAGTAGAGAGTGAGATACTTTGCTTGGCCAAAGCAGAAGTGAACCTTTTGCTAAACATCGTCAAATTGCGGGGAACCCTTAAGAGCTATTTTTACTAAACATATTAGGTAACTAATATGTGGCTCAGGTAATGACTCGGGGTATAGTAAAATCAAAATAGATGCACGAAAGGAAATAGGCTATCCGCAGCCAAGCACCTTTATTAAAAAGGTGTGCAGTTCATCGACTAAATGGTGATGGGTGTTATTATTATTAATAATGCTTAAGATATAGTCAGACCCTATTTGAAAAAATACAGGGTATAATTTTTATACCTGTTAAATGGATAGCAGCATGCTGCTATTTAGGGAGAAAGTCTTACAATCTCTTCCTGTATTATTTAGTGAAACTGAATAAATGGATAAAGTAAGATGTATTCGTACTACGGATTATTACAAGCTTTTGCTGATGCTTTAAAATTATTATTAAAAGAATATGTAGCACCTACACAAGCTAACATCGTTTTATTTTTTTTAGGTCCTGTTATTACATTAGTTTTTGCACTACTAGGTTATGGTGTTATACCTTAAGTTCATAGGGTAATATAGTCAAACTCCGGGGAACTCCTAAAGCTTATAATACTAAGCCATAGCCGAAAGGCTATGAGTGGCTGAATTAATTACTCAGGTATAGTAACAAGTTATAAGATAATCCCGAATTAAGCTTTGGGATATGGACAATCGCGGATCTAAGTCAGCAATATAAAAGCACAAGCTTTTTATTGCTGTAAAAGAGCAACGAGCAGACGGCTATAGATATTTATAATATTATTGTAAATATTTAAGGTGTGCTCTAATTAACTTAGAAATAAGTTATCGTAAATTGTGTGTTAAAAACAATTATGATTCACCATTAATTGGAGAGGTTGATACAAACCTTAATTCTTCAAGAGTTAATTATCGTCGTAATTATTCAACATTTAAGAATAAAATCGAGAATAACGAGGTTAAAACTCAAATAAATCCTTGATTTATCACAGGATTTACCGATGCTGAAGGTAGTTTTATGTGTAATATGACAAGAAAACCTAAGTATAAAGCAGGTTGAGAAATTCAACCTGTTTTCCAAATTAAACTTCATGTTAAAGATTCTTCGGTTATACTAGGAATTCAACAAAGTTTAGGTAATATTGGAATTGTAGATATTGGCCAATCTACTTGTAATTTTAGAGTAAGAAAATTGCAAGAGATAATACGACTAATCGAATTTTTTGATAAGTATCCTTTAATTAGTAGAAAAAAAGGAGATTATTTATTATTTAAAAAAATTGTATCTATTATCCAATTAAAAGAACACTTAACTACTCAAGGTTTTCAAAAAATTGTTAACATAAAAGCAACTTTAAATTTCGGTTTATCAAAAGAATTACAATTAATGTTTCCTGAAACTATTCCTGTTGCTCGCCCTCTTCCCCTTTTAGGGGATCTAAGAGAACCATGTGTAATTCCAGATACACAGTGAATATCTGGATTTACAGCAGGTGAGGGAAATTTTTCCGTCTCTTTAGATAAGGGTATATTTAAGTCTCTTTTATTTAAAATTACTCAACATGAAAAAGACGAGGTATTATTAATAGCAATTAAAGATTATTTAAATTGTGGAAATTGTTATTTAAGAAAAATAGAAAACACGGTAGATTTTAAAGTTACCAAATTTTCTGATATTACTAATATCATAATACCTTTTTTCAATAATAATCCGATATTAGGTGTAAAATCTTTAGATTTTAAAGATTGATGTTTAGTTTCGGATATAGTAAAAAAAAAAGAACATAAATTAGATGAAAATGTTTTAAGAATAAAAGAAATTCAAAAGCATATGAATAGGGGAAGAAAAATTTAATTAGCGCATTTTGCAATATGTATGGACCTGGTTTAGCAATTAGTGATTTTAATTTAGGTATCTTATATCTGTTAGCAGTTTCTTCTTTAGCTACCTACGGTATACTATTAGCCGGATTTCTCCTTTTAAAAAATAGTCCGTCTTTTATGTGAATAAAAGAATTATCACCAATTGAATTTCAAGAACGCCT